ACCGACTGATGTTGAAAAATCAGCGGATGAGTTGTGGTTAGGGGTGAAATGCCAATCGAATTCGGAGCTAGCTGGTTCTCCCCGAAATGCGTTTTGGCGCAGCGGTTGATGCTATAACTTAGGGGTAAAGCACTGTTTCGGTGCGGGCTGCGAGAGCGGTACCAAATCAAGGCAAACTCTGAATACTAAGTGTGTAGTCAACCAGTGAGACAGTGGGGGATAAGCTTCATTGTCAAAAGGGAAACAGCCCAGACCACCATCTAAGGCCCCCAAATAATTGCTAAGTGGTAAAGGAAGTAAGAATGCTTATACAACCAGGAGGTTTGCTTAGAAGCAGCAATCCTTTAAAGAGTGCGTAATAGCTCACTGGTCTAGTGATCTTGCGCCGAAAATGAATGGGACTAAGTAATTTGCCGAAGATGTGGGATGTTTTACATCGGTAGGGGAGCGTTCTGTTGTAGTTTGAAGCACTAACGAAAGTGGGTGTGGACGAATCAGAAGTGAGAATGTCGGCTTGAGTAGCGAAAACATTGGTGAGAATCCAATGCCCCGAAAACCTAAGGTTTCCTTTGGAAGGTTCGTCCGCGAAGGGTGAGTCAGGACCTAAGATGAGGTTGAAAAACGTAGTCGATGGACAACAGGTTAATATTCCTGTACTGTTTATTATTGATATTGAGTGACGGAGAAGGCTAAATCATCCGGATGTTGGTTACCGGTTTAAACTTGTTAGGCTATGAAAAATAGTGAAAATATTTTGAGCTAAGCAGTGAGTACAAGACACTACGGTGTTAAAGTGATTGATGTCATGCTTCCAAGAAAAACTTATCATATCTTAAATAATAAATACCTGTACCTTAAACCGACACAGGTAGGTAGGTAGAGAATACTAAGGGGCGCGAGATAACTCTCTCTAAGGAACTCGGCAAAATGGCCCCGTAACTTCGGAAGAAGGGGTACCCTTGTAGGGTTGCAATAAATAGGCCCAAGCGACTGTTTATCAAAAACACAGGTCTCCGCTAAGTCTTAAGACAATGTATGGGGGCTGACGCCTGCCCAGTGCCGGAAGGTTAAAGAAGTTGGTTCGCAAATGCAAAGCTAATAACTGAAGCCCCGGTGAACGGCGGCCGTAACTATAACGGTCCTAAGGTAGCGAAATTCCTTGTCGGGTAAGTTCCGACCCGCACGAAAGGCGTAACGATTTGGGCACTGTCTCGGAGAGAGACTCGGCGAAATAGAAATGTCTGTGAAGATGCGGACTACCTGCACCTGGACAGAAAGACCCTATGAAGCTTTACTGTAGCTTGGAATTGGGTTTGAGTTTATTTTGCGCAGTATAGGTGGGAGGCTATGATATTGTATTTGTGGATACAAAGGAGCCGATAGTGAGATACCACCCTAATTAAACTAGAATTCTAATCTTGATGCCGTTAACCGGCCAAGAGACATTTTCAGGTGGGCAGTTTGACTGGGGCGGTCGCCTCCTAAAAAGTAACGGAGGCGTGCAAAGGTTTCCTCAGACTGGTCGGAAATCAGTCGTAGAGTATAAAGGCATAAGGAAGCTTGACTGCAAGACCTACAAGTCGAGCAGAGACGAAAGTCGGCCTTAGTGATCCGACAGTGCTGAGTGGAAAGGCTGTCGCTCAACGGATAAAAGTTACTCTAGGGATAACAGGCTGATCTCCCCCAAGAGTTCACATCGACGGGGAGGTTTGGCACCTCGATGTCGGCTCGTCGCATCCTGGGGCGGTAGCACGTCCCAAGGGTTGGGCTGTTCGCCCATGAAAGCGGTACGCGAGCTGGGTTCAGAACGTCGTGAGACAGTTCGGTCCATATCCGGTGCAGGCGTTAGAGTATTGAAAGGATTTCTCCTTAGTACGAGAGGACCGGGAGAAACATACCTCTGGTGTACCAGTTATTGTGCCAACAGTATACGCTGGGTAGCCAAGTATGGATTGGATAACCGCTGAAAGCATCTAAGTGGGAAGCCTACCTTAAGATTATTACTCTATTTAGATCACGGTCAGATTAACCGTTTGATAGGCGTTAAGTGTAAGTGTAGTAATATATTCAGCTGAGACGTACTAATAGATCGAAAGCTTAATTTGATAATGTAATAATATACTTTTATATTAAATTACAATTTCTGTCTTGATGTTTATAGCACAGTGGACCCACTCCAAAACCATTCCGAACTTGGCTGTTAAACTCTGTAGCGACGATGATACTTGAGAGGACACTCTCCGGGAAAGTAGTTCAATATCAGGACAATAATATACTAATATTTACAAGTTATGCAATCTGCACTTTTCCAGAATATCCCCAATTTCTCATTTTTTTGATTTCTTTGTGGTTGGTTCTTGACATTGGTATTATATCGCGTATTGAATTAATAATATCAATACTAGTAAATTCTCTATTGTGATTAAATCCTAAATACATAGCATTAACTATTGCTTGTTCAATTTCAGAACCAGAGAAGCCACTACTAATTTTAGAAAAGTAATATATATTATATCTATTCCATGTTAGTGGTCGAATTCGTTTTAAGTGTACTTTAAATATATTCATTCTATTTTTAAAATTAGGTAGGTCTACGAAAAAAATTTCATCAAATCTTCCTTTTCTTAACATTTCTGATGGTAAATTATTAATTGTATTTGCTGTTGCAATAATAAAAATTTCACTTTCTTTTTCTGACAGCCAGCTTAATAATATACTAGTTACTCTTTGGGTTGTCCCGCTATCATTGATATTATTATTTTTTGTAAATATTTTATCTATTTCATCAATCCATAATATACATGGGGACATTGCCTGACTAATTTGAATAATTTTCTCTATTCTAGTTTCTGATTCTCCTAATGTACTGGCAAAAACTTTTCCTATATCTAGTTTTAGTAATGGTAAATTCCATTCTGCTGATATACTATGTGCACTTAAGGATTTTCCTGTTCCTTGTATGCCGACTAGTAATATACCTTTAGGTGTTTTAATTCCGTATGCGTTAGCTTGTTTCGACAATGTTATTTTTCTACTTTTTAACCATTTCTTTAAATTATTTAGTCCTCCTATATTTGTATTTTTGTTATTATAGAGTTTTAAACCATTATTTTTATTTAAATTATGGCTTTTTTCTTTGAAGATTTGATTTAGTATCTGTGAGATGTTGAAGTTATAGCCTAGTAATTGAAACAGTGATAGTCTAATCTGTTTTATTGTAAATCCTTTATATGCTTTATTTATAATTGTTTTGTTATTATTTATATTTATATTTGTATGTTTAAAAAATTTTTCTATTTCATTTTCAATTTCTTGTTCATTTGGTAGTGGTAGTTTAATTTGTGTAATATAATCTGTTAAATTATTAGGAATTTCTAAATCTGTACCGCTCATAAAAATACATTGATTATTTTTTTTCAGAAATCTATATAAGTTTTTAAGTTTTCTGTTGATTGTTGCATCATTAAAAAAAATGTGAAAATCTTTTAAAAAAAAGATTTTTGTGTTTATGCTGGTACATATTTCTATTTTATTTAAAGCTTCTAGTGGGTTTTGTTTACATACTGAAACAGATTCAGGCTGATTTTTGTAACCATCTACAAAATCCCAGGTTTGTATGCTTTCTCTAAATAACCGATTATTAATATTTATCAAAATATTTTCTAATCTTTCTTCTTCATTAGTTTGTATATATATTAAACTATTGTTAGATGCAATAATTTTTTTAATTTTTTCTTCAAATTTCATGTTAATTTTTTTAATTTTTATTTAAATATATTTTCTCTATCTTACAAGATAGAGAAAATGTAGATTATAGTGTTGTTAGTTTATTTCTTTTCTTTTTTCTTCTTGAAGCTATAACTTTTTTTCCTTTATGTGTTTTCATTCGACTTAAAAAACCGTTTTTACGTTTTCTTGTAAGATTACTAGATGTTTTCATTAATTTTTATTTGTTATTTGAATTAAATTTAATCTATTATATATTTATTTTGATTTATTTGTATAATAATTTTCTTCTTTGTTAATTTATGATTAATTATAATAGTTTATTTTATTTGTATTTAGTTGTTGTTTGTTTATTGTTGTTCTTTTTTGCATTTTTTGTTTCTTTGCAATTAAAATTTATATTTTTTCATCTATTAAAGTATTTAAATGTATTTAATATTTTTAATGAAAATTTTTTCTTATTGGATAAAGATTATGAAAATTTTTACTTTTGTTACTTGAATTTTTCTAATTATTTATTATGTATTTTTTTATCTGAGTGTTATTTAGATAGTAATATTAGTTTGTTGCATAAGAAACTTATATATACTAATCTTGGTTATCTTTATAGTGAGCTTTTGTTTTGGGAAATTTCTGAATATTATTACTTACAAGCTTTATCAATAAATATTGATAATTATAAATTTAATATTCCTTTACAAGATATGTATTATATGTTAGGTTACCAAGAAAATATTTAAATGTTTTAAAATTATTTAATTCATGAATTTATCGGGATAGCAGGATTTGAACCTGCGGCATCCTGCTCCCAAAGCAGGCGCGCTACCAAGCTGCGCTATATCCCGTCATTTTTAGCTTAATTATATATAAAAATATCTTATTTGTCTAGTGATGAGTTTTGTTTATACTTATTATAATAATATAGTTATTCTCTATTATGTTGGATACCAAAACATTCCTTTTACTCCATCTGGATCTATTACAAAACCTATATCTTTATAAAATTTTAATACATCGGGATCAGCAAATAGTGTAATCGTGCTAATATCATGTGTCCTAAGTTCTTTTATTATTTGTTTCATTAATAAAGTTCCTAATCCATTCCCTTGAAAGTCTGGATGTATTACTACGTCCCATATTGTTGCATTAAATGATCCATCTGATGTAACCCTTGCGAATCCTATTAAACGTTGATCATTTCCATATTTATAAAAAAGTGAAATTGCTAAAAAGCTATTCTCCAGTGCATATTTAACCTTTTTTAATGGTCTACGCACCCATCCTACTGCATCACATAATATTTCTAGTTCCTCTAAATTAATTTTTTTACAGGTGCTTAGATATATATTATTTGTTTCTAACCCTTTTACTAGTAATTTTGTTTTTTTATTTTTGTTCTCTTCTCTTATTTGATTTATATTTGTAGAATTAAAAAAAAATTTCCAAAATGTCATTCGTTGTGTTCAATATTTATTTAAATTTTTAACATGCTATCTTCAAAAAATGTAACTTTTTATACAGATTTGATTTTTATATATTATCATCTTAAAATATAATATTTTCTTTATTTTTAAGGAAATGTAACTTTTTGTTATCAATTAAATTTAGCTTAATTTAGGAAATTAGCAGTGAAGAAAAAATTAATTATTCTATTTGTTTTGTTTTGTGTTTTATTAGATTTTAGTCCAGTTTATGCAGATGTAGCAGGTTTAGTTCCTTGTAAAGAGTCTGCTGCTTTTAATAAAAGACTTAAAAATTCTATTAAAAGATTAGAAACTAGACTTTCTAAGTATGAGCCAGGTACACCTCCTGCACTAGCAATTGATAGTCAGATTAAAAGAACACAAAACAGATTTGATAGCTATAGTAGATCAGGTATTTTATGTGGTAGTGAAGGCTTGCCACATTTAATAGCAGATGGTAGATGGAATCATGCTGGAGATTTTATGCTTCCAGGTTTATTGTTTATCTATATTACTGGATGGATTGGATGGGTTGGTAGAGGTTATTTACAAGCTGTATCTAAGTTAAATAAACCTGTGGAAAAAGAAATTATTATTGATGTGCCTTTAGCATTAAAATTTTCACTTTCTGGTTTCACTTGGCCTTTAGCAGCACTTCAGGAGCTTAATAGTGGTAAACTTTTAGCTTCTGACGATGATATTACTGTTTCGCCACGTTAATTGTGAATTTTATTAATTTATATTTTTTAAGGAGTAAATAATGGAAAATAATTTTATGAAGTATTTATCTACAGCACCAGTTATACTAACAATTTGGATAACTTTTACAGCTGGTTTTATAATAGAAATTAATCGTTTTTTTCCAGACATTTTATCTTTCTCTTTTTAATTTTTATTATTTTTTTATAAACTATAGTATATTAGTATTTTTTATTAATTGATTTCTTTAAATTTTTGCTAATATATTTTTTAAAGTTTAAAAATAAAAGAGTAAATATTGTTATGAGTATAGTTACTAAGATTATTGCAGATGCTGATAATGAGTTAAGATATCCAAGTATTGGTGAATTAAATTTGTTGCAGTTTTATTTTCATAGTGTTAATGATCGTATTGATATTGTGTGTATATTAAGAGATAAGCAACAGGATATAATTAAATTAGCTAGTAAAGCTATTTTTCAAATACATCCAGAATATATCGCGCCAGGAGGTAATGCTGAAGGTGCTAGAAAAAGGTCTTTATGTTTGCGTGATTATGGTTGGTATTTAAGATTAATTACTTATGGTATTCTTGCTGGAGAAAAAGAATCTGTTGAACAGTTAGGTATTATTGGTGTTAAAGAAATGTATAATTCTTTGGGTGTTCCTGTATTAGGTATGATAGATGCAGTAGAATGTTTAAAAAAAGCTTCACTTGAATTTTTATCGATGGAGCAAGCTAGTATTGCTGTACCTTACTTTGACTTTATTATTCAAGGGATGTCTAATTAGTTTATTGAAATATTGATTAATACCATATTCTAGTGTTATAATGAGCATAAGCTCGGAATTTTATATAAATAGAGTATTAATTTTGTCAGGACTGAAAAGTAGCAGCAATAAACTAATTCTATTTAGGTACTATTTCGGGTTTTTTATTTTATATACAAAGTTTCATTTAATATAAAATTATGTAAGAACATTTATGGCTAATATTAAATTTATATGAAAACATCTATGCTTCAAGGAGCAAAAATAGTTTCTACAGGCTCTGCTACTCCCTCTATTAAAGTTAGTAATGAGCAAATAAGCTCAATTGTGGAAACATCTGATGAGTGGATTTTTACCCGTACAGGTATTAAAGAAAGACGAATTTTAACTGAATATGGACATTCTGTAACTAATCTTGCTGTAGAAGCTGCATTGCAGGCTATTACAGAAGTTTCTATGAATCCTGCTGATATAGATTTGCTTATTTTAGCTACTTCTAGTCCTAATGATTTATTTGGTAGTGCTAGTAGTGTACAGAATCAGATAGGTGCTATTAATGCTTTGGCATTTGATTTAACAGCAGCTTGTTCTGGTTTTGTTATTGGTCTTGTAACTGCTGCTCAATTTATATTTAATGGAACGTATAAAAATGTATTAGTAATTGGTGCTGATGTTTTGTCCAAGTGGGTTGATTGGTCTGACCGTAGTACATGTATTCTATTTGGAGATGCTGCTGGGGCTGTAATTCTTCAATCATGTAGTATAAATTCAAATTCCATACTTAATTTTCATTTAAAAACAGATGGAAATTATACTGATTACCTTTCTATTGCTTATAAAGAAAATCTTACTCCTCATCCTATTTTAAATTTATATCAAGGGTCTTTTAAATATATCTCTATGAACGGGAAAGAAGTTTATAAATTTGCTGTTTCGCAGGTTCCTTTAAGTATTATAAGTTGTCTTAAGGATATAAAAATGTCAATTAATGATATTGATTGGCTGCTTTTACATCAGGCTAATGAACGTATTTTAATTGCAGTTGCAGAAAAGCTTGCAATTAGTCGAGATAAGATTATTTCTAATTTAAGTGAATACGGTAATACTTCTGCTGCTTCTATTCCTTTAGCTTTAAACGAAGTTGTGAAACTCAATAAAATTTCCAATGATGATATTATTGTTATTGCAGGTTTTGGTGCTGGTTTAACTTGGGGTACTATCATATTAAGATGGTAAACTTTACTTGTTATTTTTCTTATTAAAATTACATTTATATTTATTACAATATAGTTATACTAATTTAAATTATAATATTTATAGGATTATTGAATGACTTCATCTTTATCTAGTTTTTTAAACAGTTTATTGTTAGGAGCTGTTATTGTAGTTGTACCTATTAGTTTAGCTTTAATATTTGTGAGTCAAAAAGATAAAACTTTACGTGATTAGAAATAATTTTTCATATAATTGATACTTTTTATAATTCAAGAATTTGTTATATTCTTGAGTTTTTATTTATATATTTTAATTTAATTTTTTACTTTTATTATGTCTTTATCAAAGTGGCTAGCTAAAAAAAGAAATTTACTATCTAATATTAATATTAAGAATTCTAATTCTATCCCCAAAAAAAATTTATGGATAAAATGTAATCAATGTGGTAACTTAATGTATTATAAAGTTTTAGAATCAAATTATAAAGTTTGTCCTAAATGTGATCATCATTTTCCAGCATTTAGTAATGATAGGATATCTTACTTATTTGATGATTCTACTTGGCTTCCATTAGATGAGAATCTTTCTTCTACTGATCCTTTAGGTTTTTCTGATAGAAAGTTGTATAGTGATCGTTTGTTAGATACAAAAATAAAAACGGGTCTATCAGATGCAGTTCAAACTGGACTAGCTTCTATTGAAGGAATAAGAGTAGCATGTGGTATTATGGATTTTAGGTTCATGGGAGGTAGTATGGGATCTGTTGTAGGTGAAAAACTTACACGACTGATAGAATATGCAACATTATCTAGATTACCTTTAATTATTTTATGTGCTTCTGGTGGTGCTAGAATGCAAGAAGGTATGTTAAGCTTAATGCAAATGGCTAAGGTTTCTTCTGCGTTAAATAATTATCATGCAGCTAAACTACCTTATTTTACTATATTAACTTCTCCTACTACTGGTGGCGTTACAGCTAGTTTTGCTATGTTAGGTGATCTGATTTTAGCTGAACCTGGTGCTGTAATAGCATTTGCCGGTAGAAGAGTCATAGAGCAAACTATTAAAGAGCAGTTGCCAGATAAGTTTCAAACTTCTGAGTATCTTTTTGAACATGGTTTTATTGATATGATTATTCCTCGGTATAAATTACGTACTCAACTTCATAAGCTACTTTTATTATATTTTGATTCTATTTATTAATTTTAAAACATATTTTTTATTCTATATTGTAATATATATATCATATAGTAGTATTGAAAAATTTTTCATTGATTTATTTGAAATTATCAATTAAATTATCATATTGTTGAATTTTTACAGATTTAAGTATTGTTATTTTTTTGTATTAAGTGAGTACATTGTGATTAAAAAAAACACTATTTTATTTTTATTTATAAATTTATTTTTTCTATTAAGTTTTTTACCTACATCAGTTTATTCAGTGGAACTAGATGAAGCTACTAGAACTGTTACATTCGATAGTTCTAGTAAAACTATTACACTAACTCCTGAACAGGTAAAAAGGGGTAAACGTTTATTTAATAATTCTTGTGCTCAGTGTCATAATGGTGGGATTACCAAAACTAATCCAAACATTGGCTTAGAGTTAGAATCTTTAAGTTTAGCTACTCCTGCTCGTGATAATGTTACTAATTTAATTGATTATATGAAAGATCCGACTAGCTATGATGGTCAAAGTTCTATTGCAGAATTACATCCAAGTATTAAAAGTGCTGAGATATTTCCTAAAATGAGAAATTTAACAGATGAAGACTTGTTATCAATGGCTGGTTATATTTTGCTTCAGCCAAGAGTTGCACAAGAAAAATGGGGAGGAGGTAAAATTTATTATTAGTTTTTTTTATTTAATCCAATTACTATAAAAAAAAGATATAATTTAATTGTAATAAAGTTTTAAAATAAACTTATTTATTTACTAAAATTAACAAGGTTGTATTAATGAAATTTTTTCTTTCTTTATTTTTAAGTTTTTTTATTGGATTATCAACTCTTAATACTGTAGTTTTTTCACAAGAGGTATCAGTTGATTTAGAAGCGGGTGAGCAGCTTTTCTCTCAAAATTGTGTGAGTTGTCATGCTGGTGGTAATAATTTAGTTAATCCTAGTAAAACTTTAAGTTTAACTGATTTAAAAGACAATGAACGGGATAACCTGGCAGCTGTTATTAAACAAGTTACTAATGGCGGTAATGGTATGCCTGTTTTTTCAGAAAGATTGTCTGAAGAGGAAATATCTAATGTTGCTAATTATGTATTTAGTCAAGCTGTGAATGATAGCTGGTAATTTTATTGAATAATGTGAGTAAAATTTTATTGATTAATTCTACTCACTTTTATACTAATATATTATTTATTAAAACATTATGTAATTTATATGCCGAATATGTTGTATCCATCAATTTTGTCCTTAAAGGACGGAACTTTTTATAAAGGTTGGTCTTTCTTTGACTTGAAAATTAATAAAGGTGAAATTGTTTTTAATACAGGTATGACTGGATATCAAGAAATTTTATCTGATCCTAGCTATACTGGTCAAATGGTTGTTTTAACTTATCCTGAAATAGGTAATACAGGTTTAAATAAAGATGATAATGAATCTAATTTTGTTTCTGTCACAGCTTTAATTTTTAAAAATATATCTACTGTATCTAGTAGCTGGCGTTCTGCAATTTCTTTAAAAGATTATTTAATAATAAAAAAAATTCCACATATTTTTGGTTTAGATACACGATCTTTAACAATTAAATTAAGAACGTGTGGAGTAATGCCCTGTATTTTATACAGTCCTAAGATTTTAAAAAATAAATTAGACTTTAATGGTGAAAGCTTTAATGATTTAGATTTAATTAAAAAAATTAGTGTTCCAAAGTATTATAATTATTTTAGTTCTTATTCTAGTTTATTTAATTTTAAAGATTTGTTATATAAAAATAATTTAAATGAGTTAAGTTTTAAAAATAACTATAAAGTTGTTGTTATAGATTTTGGTCTTAAATTTAGTATTTTAAGATATTTATTAACCTTGGGTTGTAACATTTCTGTTGTTCCAGCAACTTTTAGTTATGATTCTATTGTCAAATTGAAGCCAAATGGAATTTTATTATCTAATGGTCCAGGTAATCCACAATTAGCAAATTATGCTATTAATACAGTAAAAAAGTTACTAAATTATGCTAATATTCCAGTTTTTGGAATTTGTATGGGGCATCAACTCTTAAATTTAGCTTGTGGATTAAGTACATCTAAATTAAAATTTGGGCATAGAGGTTTAAATCATCCTTCTGGTGATCAAAGTTATTCAGAGATTACCAGTCAGAATCATGGTTTTGCTGTAAATTCTTATTTTGTTCCAATCTCTAATTTAAGAGAAATGTTATTAACTAAATATAATAATTTAAATGATGGTACTGTAGCTTCTACTTTTCATCAAAATGCTCTTGTTTTTTCTGTGCAATATCATCCAGAAGCTAGTCCTGGTCCTCATGATACTAATTATTTATTTAAAGTTTTTATAGATTTGATTAGATTAAGTAATAATAATTAATAGTTTTTATTTATTCACTTTTACCAATCAATTTTTTGGAATAAATAAGCAAGTGTTTGTGTACCTCTAAGTTGATTGAATAAAGGCAGGTGTCCTTCAGGAGCATCAATTGACCAAGTAAATTCTTGTGGATATCTTTTCATTATTCCTGTTTTTGCTTTTTGCCATTTAATTTTTTCCCATAATTTATCCCACTGTTTGTTCTGTTTTATCCAAATATGTTTTTGTATAGAAAAGCCAAACTTTCCTTTGGAATAAATTTTCCATAGTAAGTCTATTGTGAAAAGTTCGTTTTTTGTTATAAAATGTATGTCCGTAAAATATAACCATTTTTTCTTATTATTTGTTTTTTCCTCTACTAACCTACATAAAAATTTTTGTGTTAACTCATCTGCTTCTTGAAAATTTTTTTTTATTAATAATTCTTGTAGAGGTTGATAATTAATTTGTGTAGATTTATCTAATTGTATTAAACCCTCTGGTAAATGATTACGTAACTCTTGTATCATTTTATTATCTTGTGTTTCTATTATTTTTTGGTATATAAATCCTTCTACTGAGCTTGGTGTATAGTTTAATTGTTGGTATTTGTTTACTATACTGGATATTATTATATTTCTACTCATATCTTGCTTTATCATTTTATTTATTTTTGCTTCTATTTTTGGAGATATCGCTTTATTATTATGAGATAGAATTACATTAATTTCTTCTTTAAGGTCTTTTATTGTTGTTTCTGCTTTTTTCATATAGTATTTAATAGAATTAATGCCAATTTTATGTTTTTATTTTATGTATAATTATATATCCTTTTCTTATTTCTATTTATTTACTTAAATAAAAAACTACGATTTTTATTATTATTAAAAGTAGATTACTTAATAAATTTAATGATGAGTATAAAAAATATTTGGCTAATTGAATTAATGTTTTTTCTATTTTAGGAATAGTTAAATCCTTAATTTCTAGCCAAACGAGAAAAAATGTCTTGGATTGATTTAGTTTCTTAATTTTTTCAATGTTAGATACATGAATATATTTAGTAATAATCCCTTGAGAGCTAAGTAGCCAGATTTGTTGACGTTCACTATATAAGCACTTTACTTCATATATATATGATTGTAGAAAATTTTGCCATTTTATGTTATTCAGAAATAGTATAATGGATCTATTTGAAGAATATAGCTTATTACAGATATTTTGATTTTTTAAAAATATATTAATATTGCATGAATAATATAAATTTTCAATAATTTCTCTAGTTATGTTATTAGCCATTTGTACAATAAAATTTTCTAATAATATTTTTACGTGATTATAGGGTGTATATAGTGATGGAAATATAAAAGTATTCTGTTTAATAGATGATGAACCAAATATAATATATACTAATAGATCTTGCATTAAGTCTTTGTAGTTTTTATTAATATTTTTTCTTGGTTTCCAGATTATTTTTGTGTTTTTAAATTCTTTTGAAAAACGTTTTGATACATTCTCAATGAAAATATTCCTAACTTTATCACTAATTTGAATAACTTTATTTAGTTTTAGATTAATTTCTATGAGATCTAATATTAGTTTTTTAAAGTCATTAATAATATATTTGAATAATTTATTACGACTTGTATGACTTAAAATATCTAGATACAGATATTGATTACTTCTATTGTATTTTACTAAAATGAATTTTTTTTCTGTTTCTATAAATAAGTCAACAATACTATTATTTAAGTATATACTTGGTTGTGTTGGCCAATATTTTACCATTATTAATGTTGAATTAGTTTTTATTATTTAAGAAATTTTATAATTACTTTGTCATCCTTTCATTTTATATTAAAATGCACTATATATATTATTAAATATATGATTTTATTAATCTTATTATCAAAAATGTATAATTATTATTTTGCAGCAGCAAGTCAGAATTTCTTTCTTGATCAAGAGCCAATAGAAGAAATATTACGTGAAAGAATTAACTATTATAGAACGTTTAATAAAGAAGTTGATTTTTGGTTTATATTAAATCCCAGTATTCCTATTAGTTTAAGTAAGTCTTTAAGTAATAATAAGCTTAATAAGTCTACAGCTGCCATTATTTCTTTAGATAAACAATTTATACAATGGTTAAAGTTAAGAATTGTTTTTGTTCATACTGGTAGTTTTGAATCGAAATCACTTTTTATTCCTGAAAATAATTAAATTTTTAATTATCTGCTTAGTTTTCATGTTGAGTTACGAATAGTGTTAAAATTTCTCGACTGAAAGTTTCAGCAGCTTTAGATTTGTATCTAGTAGGATGCATAATTATAGATAGCATTCTTTTGATTGTTACATTTTTGATTTTAGCCCAATGTACGATACCTAGTTCTAATTCTTTTGCAATTGCTGATACTGAAACAAATGCTGCTCCTAGTCCAGATTGAACAGCATTTTTAATTGCTTCAACTGAATTTAGTTCCATTTCTATTTTAAATCTGCTGCTATCAATATCATGTTGATATAAAATTTTATCGATAACTTTTCTTATAGTTGACTGGGTATCTAGAGCTATAAATCGTAGTCTGTATAAATCTTCTTTTTGTATATCTGATACTTTTGCAAATGTATGTGATACAGGTAGTATTAGTGCTAATTCATCTTCTGCATATGATGTGATTTGTAAAATATTTTTTAATTCATTTGGTACTTCCCCACCTATAACTGCTAAATCGACCTGACCATTAGCTACACTCCATGATATTAGTCTAGTTGAATGTACTTGTAATTGTACATTAACTTGTGGATATCTTTGTCTAAATAGGCCTATTAATCTTGGCATTAAATATGTACCTGTTGTTTGACTAGCTCCAATTACTAATGAGCCACCTTGAAGGTTTTGTATGTCTTCTAGTGCTCTACATGTTTCTTCGCATAGTGCTAAAATTCTACTACCATATCTTAATAACATGTTTCCTGCTTCTGTTAAGGTTGCTTTTTTATTAGTTCTTTCAAATAGTGGAATATTTAATTGTTTTTCTAAGTTTTGTATTTGTAAGCTAATAGCTGGTTGTGAAACATATAGACTATCAGCTGCTTTTTTAAAACTACCTTCTTTAATAATCGCCTTTAATATTCTTAGTTGGTCTAGCGTAAATGGTAAGTCTCTCATTTGTTTATGTATGATGTGTAAATTTTTTTATGCTTTCGTTTTTTACTTATAATACAATATTTATTTTTTTGATATATTGATTATGATTTAAGTATAGTATTTATAATATATATAGATATATTTTTTTTATTAAATTAATTTACTTAACATTTAAGGAATTTTATTTTATGGATATTAGATTATTAATTGTATTTACTCCTCTAATAGCTGCAGGTTCTTGGGCTTTATATAATATTGGTAGAGTTGCAATTCAGCAATTTCGTAGTATGTAGTATAATGTTTTTATAAATTATTATCATAATATGTAGAAAGTTTTTTTATAAAAATTTTCTATTTATTTATTGAATTATTTTTCTTATTAATATATGGCTGTTCCTAAAAAAAGAACTTCAAAATCAAAATCAAAATCTCGTAAGTCAGTGTGGATGAATAAAGCTTTTTCTGTTAGTAATAAGTCGCTTTCTTTAGCAAAGTCGTTGATTACTGGTAAATCAACAAGTTTTATTTATCCTAAAATGTTAGATGATTATACTTAGTTTATATTACTTTTTATTAACAAAATTGGTTAGAGGAAAAAAAAATAATTTTTTTTATTATGTTTCGTTATTTAGATTTTCAGAATTATATTTTTAGAAAAAAAAATGCTAGTTTTTTAATTAAACTACCGTTAGTAAAAGATACATGGTTATTAAATTGTACTGAAGGTACTCAGTTTAATTTTTTTAACCAGGATTTAAAAATTAGTAATTTATCTAAAATCATTATTCCTGATTTACATATTACTAATCTTTCAGGGTTAATAGGTTTATTGTCTACTTTAAATTTGATAGGAAGAACTAAGTCTTTACATATTTATGCTCCAAGTGGTCTTAAATATTATCTAAATCTTGGTAAAAAGTATTCACGTACTAATTTTAGTTATATTATTTATATTCATACCTTAGATACTGGTCTGATTATTAATAAATCTACTTTTCGTGTTTATTCCATCAGATTTCATAGTTTCTATAAACTATTAATAATTCAAGCTGAATTATATGGTACTTTTTGTTTACAGAAAGCTAAAAATAATAATCTAGTTCCTGGACCTATTTATAGTAGGTTGAAAAAAGGTTTTAGCTTTATAATGCCTGATGGATTTATTATTAATGGCTATAGTCTTACTCAATCTAATCAATTGGGTTTTCAGATTTCATATTCATATTCATATTTTTATAGAAAAAATTTTTTTAAACTTTTACAGGGGAATAGCTTTACATTATTTTTCTAATTTTTCTATAATATTTTGAATACTAATAATTTATTATATATTTTTAAAAATATAAGCAATTAAAATTTTATATATGACTTATGCAATAGTTGATGTTGGTGGTAGTCAAATCATTGTTGAACCAGGTAAGTTTTATGATTTAAACTATATTCCTGCTGATCCAGGAGATACTATTAATCTTAATAGAGTATTGTTTCTGAGTAATGGCAGTAATTATTATGTTGGTAAGCCATGTCTAAATGAAATTTTTATTCAAGCAACTGTCTTACGACATTTTGGTGGTAATAAAATTACAGTTTTTAAAATGAAGTCTAAAAAAAATAGTCGTTTTAGAAGAGGACATAGGCAAAAATTAACTAGAATTTTTATTGAAAATATTGTTTGATTATATAAGCCTTCTTATTGTTTTGATGAAAAAAATAGAGGTATATTTATGGCACATAAAAAAGGTAGTGGTAGTACGAAAAATGGGCGTGATTCTAATTCTAAAAGATTAGGTGTTAAGAAATATGGAGGTCAAATTGTTCAGCCTGGGAATATAATTGTTCGACAACGAGGAAATAAGTTCAAGCTTGGTGATCATGTAAATCAAGGTAGAGATTACACAATTTATTCTCTTGTTCATGGTATTGTATATTTTAAATTTAGTTCTTTTAATAAGTGCTTTGTCAATGTTAGGCCATTTTAATAGTTTCTCTAATAAAATTTAATTGTGTAATTAGAACAATTTTAATATTATTGATAATATATTAAGTCATATAAACCTATTGTTATTATTAATATGAATGGTTAAAAAAATTATAATTTCTTATTTTAATAATATCGCAGTTATCGTCCAAGGAACTAAAGTGCAGCAGATTATTTTAATTAATAAAATATACCAATTAAATGATATATATATTGGCAAGGTACAGAAAATCTTTTCTAGTATTAATGCTGCATTTGTTAATTTAGGTCAAAATCGTCGAAGTGGTTTTATACATTTAAGTGATATTAAAAATTTAAAAAGGAAATTTCATTTTTTTCGTATTACTGATGTTCTGTCTATAAATCAAGTTTTATTGGTTCAAATTATCAAAGAACCTACTTTTAATAAAGGACCTCGTTTAACTGCGAATATTCATTTGCATGGTAAATATCTAGTTTTAATGCCTTTTTGCAATGTAATTTTTATTTCAAATTTGATTTACGATTCTGATGAACGTTTATATTTGCATTCTTTAGGTATGTTGATTAAGCCAATGTCTATTGGTTTATTAATTAAATCATCTTCTTGTGGTGTGTCTGAGTCATTGATTATTCGTGATTTGGGTGTTCTATTGCAGCAGTGGTATTTTTTACAAAAACAATTTATTTTTACGAATGCTCCTTCAATTCTATATAAAGATGAAGATTTAATTAAAAAGATAATTAGAGATTTCTATCAAAAGAGTATAAGTAAAATTATCGTTGATTCTAAGCATTTATTAAATTTAGTATATTATTATCTTAAAAAGTGGTCATATATTGTACCAGCTACTAAAACAAAGCTGTATTTATATAGTAATAATAGTTGTATTTTAGATAGATTTTATATTAAAGGTTCTATTAAAGGTGCTTTGAAGTCAAAAGTTAATCTTTTGCATGGTGGATATTTGTTTTTTCAAAGTTATGAAGCTTTAACCGTGATTGATGTTAATTCAGGTTCTTTTAATAAATTAAATAGTTCTAAAGATAGTATTCTAAGAATTAATTTATATGCTGCTATAGAAATTTCTTATCAATTACGTTTACGTAATATAAATGGTGTTATTATTATAGATTTTATTGATATGTCTTCACAAAGAGATAAATTGAAACTTATAGAACATTTTAGTAGACTTCTTGCAATTGATGAATGTTTACCTCAGATTATACAGTTTTCTGAGTTAGGTTTATTAGAATTAACTCGAAAACGTAAAAGTCAAACACTACGCGAAATATTTCATATTTCATTAACGCAACGTTGTCAATATTTATACCAATCTTACGTCAATAATTTTTATTCTAAGTTTTTTATTACAGTATCAAAATCAAATGATTATTTAAGTATTGATTCTTCTGGAAATAAGGGTATTAAGTATTTATTTTTTAGTAAGTCTTTTGCTGGTGTTAGAAGATTGAGGAATAGTTTTTCGAATATGGATCATGTTTTATTTGGTAAGTATTTTTATTTTTATAATACATTATATGTTTTACGTTTTTTTTATCCAAAAGCAAATTATATTGTTCCTTTAGTTTTGTATACTCGATCTGTAAATTAATCATTTATGTATAATGTAATTAAGAAATTTTTTAGTTTAAGAGAAAAAAACTATAACACTTATAGTCTTGTTATAGTTTTTTATTAATATTTTTTATGAATTAATTATAGATAGTAATTATCCATTAATAGAAGGTGCAACTAAAGCTACAGGTAAAGATTCTTGAGAAGCTAGATCTAGTGGGAAGTTATGAGCATTACGTTCATGCATTACTTCCATACCTAAATTAGCTCTATTTAAAATATCAGCCCAAGTGTTAATTACACGACCTTGACTATCAACAACAGATTGATTGAAGTTGAATCCGTTTAGGTTGAAAGCCATAGTACTTACAGACATAGCTGTAAACCAGATGCCTAATACTGGCCATAGTCCTAAGAAGAAGTGTAATGCACGAGAGTTATTGAAACTTGCGTATTGGAAAATTAAGCGACCGAAGTAGCCATGAGCTGCAACGATGTTATAAGTTTCTTCTTCTTGACCAAACTTGTATCCATTGTTTGCTGATTCATTTTCAGTTGTTTCACGGATTAAACTTGAAGTTACAAGAGATCCATGCATAGCACTGGATAGAGATCCTCCAAATACACCAGCAACACCTAGTTGGTGAAAAGGATGCATTAAGATGTTATGCTCAGCTTGGAATACAAGCATGAAGTTAAATGTACCAGATATACCCAGAGGCATACCATCAGAGAAGCTTCCTTGACCAATTGGATAAACAAGGAAAACAGCTGCTGCTGCAGCTACAGGTGCTGTGAAGGCAACTGAGATCCAAGGACGCATACCTAAACGATAGCTTAGTTCCCATTCACGACCAATGTAACATAAAACACCTAGTAAAAAGTGAAGTACGATTAATTGATAAGGACCACCGTTGTATAACCATTCGTCTAGAGAAGCAGCTTCCCAGATAGGATAGAAGTGGATACCAATTGCTGCAGAACTTGGAATTACAGCACCAGAGATAATATTGTTTCCATATAGTAAAGAACCAGCTACTGGTTCACGTATACCATCAATATCTACAGGAGGTGCAGCAACGAATGCAATGATGAATACAGATGTAGCAGTTAATAGTGTTGGAATCATAACAACACCGAACCAACCGATGTATAAACGGTTTTCAGTGCTAGTAATCCAAGTACAAAAACGTTCCCACAGGCTTGCGCTTTCGCGTCTTTCTAAAGTAGCAGTCATATTTATTTTTTTTATTATTTATTTTTTTTAGATACTTCCCAGGTTTTTTGGAACCTGTTAATTATATTATTACAATATTAGTTTTAACATGTAAAGTTTTTTTTAAAAAAAACTTGTAGTCCACTAAGTTGTTTTTTTATTAAGAAATAATTGTCTAATAACTTTTTTATTTTTTTTTGAATATAATAATATTATGTTCTAAAACTTTTATTTATTATTAATGAAACATGTCACATTTTAGTAAAATTAAAACAAGTATCACTGATTTAGATGTATTAGAAAAAACTATAAATGATTTAGGTTTTCTTTCTTCAGTAGATAGTGTAGATAATTCTGTGCCTAAAACTTTGTTTGTCTATGATTTGGATTCATCTGCATTTGATGTACCATCTTGCACTTTCGAGTGGAATGTTAATCAATATTTTCTAATAGTTGACTTAGGTCTATGGAATTTAGATATTGATTTTAATTATTTTACTGAGCGTTTACTTCAGCAGTATGCTTATAATATTGTTGTCAAACAAGGTACTATTCAAGGCTTTACTCCTGTTCTAGAAAAGATAATAGATAATGGATCTATTAGTTTAATTTTACAAAGGTTTTAATTAATTATTGCGGACGGAGAGACTCGAACTCTCACGAGATAATCTCACTAGAACCTAAATCTAGCGTGTCTGCCAATTTCACCACGTCCGCATTTTATATTACTAATACTATAATATGAAAGAAATGATACCATGTTTTATATTAAAATACAAGATTTTCATACCTACTTATTTTATTGTATTGTGTTTTCTTTTCTACCATGTTAGTATACCTTTAAGATTTCCTCAGTAGCTCAGTGGTAGAGCGATCGGCTGTTAACCGATTGGTCGTAGGTTCAAGTCCTTCCTGAGGAGTTGTGTAAAATTTTTATATTTGTTGAGTGTTATGAGTATACTTTTTTATAATCTTTTTGATAATTATTATGTTGCATTATATTATGTTCAGTATTACTTTTATAGTCTCATTTTATTATCCAATCAATCTAATTTTTTTTTATTACTATTACTATTTTTATTACTTGGTATTTTAACAGTTCTTACTCCATGTTTTTTATCTTTATTACCAATAGGTTTATCCTATATTACTTCTCGTAATGATTCATTCAATAGTATAGCATTATTTATTTCTGGTATGTTAACAAGTTTTCTATTTGTATTTATCTTTATTGATACAATTACTGTTTATATCTCTGTTAATCAATTACCTTTTTTTTCTAATTTTTTAATACTTATATTAGGATTAGATTTAATGAATGTTCTTGATATATCAAAAGTTTATTTATCTTTAAATTCTTTGATTAACATATCTAGTCAAAAGAATCTATTATTACAAAAATATTTAACAGGTCTAATCATTGGCTTAAGCGTTTTACCATGTAATACTTCTATATTATTTATTTTTAATTTTATAATTAGGAATATAAATAATGCCGTAAGTTTAACTATCTATTTTGTAGTTTATTTACTTGGTTTAATTATGCCTTTAGTTATTATCTTTATTTTTAAATTATATTCTTTAGGTATAAAATATTTATCTAGTGTTTGGTATGTTTTTAATAGTCTATTAGGATTTTTTCTTTTTACAAGTTCTTTGTTTTCTCTTTTAAAATTAATTTTTAATTAATAATTATTACTAATTTTCTTTTCTTAATGTTATAATTTTTTGTAATAATATATTTTTTTACTTTTAATATGAATCATATAAATATAAAAAACTCTGTTTGGAAGATTGTGAAAAAATTATCTAATTTAAACTTATCTTTATTTATTTTATCTTTAATTATATTTATTTGTGTAATTGGTTCTATTGTTGAGCAAGATCAAGATCTTTCTTATTATAAATTTTACTATTCACATTCTTTTTTTGTTATATATACTTTAGGTTTAGATCATGTTTTCCGAACTTGGTGGTTTATTTTACTTTTATTTATGTTAGTTATTTCTTTAATTGCATGTACTTTAAGTACTCAATTTCCTAGTTTAAAGAATGCTCGGCGGTGGAAATTTATGTATTCGCAAAATGTGATAAGTTCGAAGTGTTATAGTGTTAATACTCAAACAATTAATCAGTATTCATCGATTAATTTTATATATTCTTTTATAAGTTCAAATTTTTTTGTTTTTTCTCGTAATGGTTCAATTTATGGCTATAAGGGTTTATATGGTAGAATTGCTCCAATTTTTGTGCATTTTAGTATTATTACAATTTTATTAGGTTCTGTTTATGGTTTATTTAATAGTTTTGTTGTACAAGAAGTTATACCTAATGGAGAAATGTTTCATTTAAAGAATATCGTTTATTCTGGTTTTTATAGTAAATTACCTTATAATTTATATTCACATGTAGATAATTTTTATATTAGTTACTATAAGAATGGTTTGGTAAAACAATTTTTTTCTCGTTTATCATTTTACCTGAATTCTAAACATTTATATTATTCTAATATTATTTATGTAAATAGACCTTTACATTTTAAAAATCTTACTTTTTATCAAACAGATTGGCAAGTGAATGCTTTGCGAATTTCTTTAAATAATAATTATTTTTTTCAACAAAAGCTTTTTAAACGTATTGAAAATGGTCAAACTATTTGGGTATCAACTCTCAATTTATCTGATAATAAAAAAGTTCTTTTGGTATTAACTCGTTTAAATAATAAAATTCTAATATGTAATGATTTTGGTACTATATTAACAGAAGTTTCTATAAATCAGATTTTTTATTTAAATGGTATACCTTTTGTTATTGAAAATGTTATTGCTAGTACAGGATTACAGATTAAGTATGATCCAAGTATATTCGTTGTTTATTTAGGCTTTTTTTTTATGATGCTTACAACTTTTTTAAGTTATTTGTCTTACTCTCAAATTTGGATTTATTCTAATGGAGGTTTTTTAAATTTTTCAGGATCTACTAATAGAGCAACTTTATTTTTTGAGCAAGATATTATTTTTGTTAATAAAACTTATATTGCTTATGCTGATTTTTATCTGAACAACTTGTTAAAAAATGTATCTGTATTAAGATAGTAAAAAGTTTTTAATTATTGTTTTACCTTCTTTTGTCCATAAGCTTTCAGGATGAAATTGGATTCCTCGTAGTTTATTGTAATATTTATGTTTTAATCCCATAATAGTTTTGTCTTGTGTCCATGCTGTTATTTCTAAGTCTTTAGGAAATGTTTGATAGTCTATAATTAAGCTGTGATATCTAGTTGCTTCAAATGAAGCTCCTAAGTTTTTAAAAATATCTTTTTGATTATTTAATATTGTATCTATTTTTCCATGTACAGGTATTTGAAGTTTTTTTACTAAACCTCCGTATACATAGCCTATAGCTTGATGACCTAAGCAAATTCCCAATATTGGTATATTCTTTGAATATTTACTTATAATATCTAGGCATATTCCAGAATTTTGTGGTTTACCAGGACCTGGAGATATTATTATATGTGTTGGTTTAATATCTTCTATCTTATCTATATTAAAGTTATCATTTCTTATAACCATTACGTTGTATCCCAATTCACCAGTATATTGTACTAAGTTTTGGGTAAAGCTATCGTAGTTGTCTATTATTATAACCATTATGTATTTAATTGTTAATATGATTTTTTTTCTAGATTATAAATCATCAATATTTTTAAGTAAATTTTATGTAATATTTAATTTTTATGTCATTTGATGGTAGACTATTGTAGTTATACTTATAAAATAAAATATATATTTTATAATTTCTTATTTAGCTATTCAATGATTATAGTAATATGCCTACTTATTTAGTATATTTTATTCTGAGTTTAGTATTTATTGTATTATTAGTTTTATGTGTCCGTCGAATGTGTTTACTTTTATTAAAAAATTATGATAATAATTCTTATGGGGTAACATTTATAGATAGATTTGCTTCTATTTTTCCTTATGGTTTGCCACTTATGGAGGGATTACAAAATTTTGGTCAACAAGTTTTACCTGATTATCCTTTTAGTTTAATGAGTTTATATAAAAAAACTTTCATGCCTCTAGTAATTTTTTATGTTACTCATCCAGCGTTAGCGTTTATTACTTTCTTTGTGCTTTATTATTTATTTGTGAGGTCTAAAAGTCCGATACCTAATAGGCCATTTATTCGTTTTAATGTTTTACAAGCAATTTTACTATTTTTAATTAATTCATTATTAGGTTCTGCTTTTAGAGCGCTTCCTATAGAATTTAGAGTTAGTCTATATGGATTAATTGTTTGTAATACGTTGTTTTGGTTTGTATTATCTACTATAATATATTCTGCTATTAAGTCTTTAGAAGGGAAATATTCTAATATCCCGGTTATTTCTCAAGCTGTGAAAATACAAATTGATACTCCATAAACATATTTTATTTACGTAATAAGGATTGCTATATGAATATTTTAAATAGTTATGAAACTATTTATGTTTTAAAGCCAGATGTTACTGAAAAATCAAATTTATCTTTGGTTAATTATTATAAGTCATTACTTAAAGAACAGGGAGCTACTCATATAGTTGTTCAACACAGAGGTAGACGTCATCTTAGCTATAATATTAAACAATATTATGATGGTATATATGTTCAAATGAATTATAAAGCAAATGGAACTTTAGTTTCTTTTTTAGAAAAGTCTATGCGTTTCAATGATAATATTATTAGATATTTAACAACTAAGAATAATGATATTGATTCTATTAATATATATTAAATTAATGATTAATATTATATATTTTTTTTAATTTTGTTTATATTATATTTATAAATGTTTTTTATTTTTTGGAACTCTGATTTATGATAACTGATAGCCAAATTTTTGTTGCATTAATTTTCGCTTTGGTTTCTGCAATTTTAGCCATAAGGCTTGGAACAGATCTATATTCTTAAATATTATTAAAATATAATAGATACTTTTTATATTAATAACTTAAGTATCTATTAAAATTATTCTTCTTTTTATTGAATTTTTATCTTATCTTAATTTAATATAATGTTACTTTATTATTATTAAAATAAAATTGATATCAGAAAATACTGTGGATAAAATACAAAATCAAGTGCGTCCTGTTTTTCCTTTTACTGCTATTGTTGGTCAAGAAGAAATGAAGTTAGCTTTAATATTAAATGTAATTGACCCAAAAATTGGTGGTGTTATGATTATGGGTGATCGTGGTACAGGTAAATCTACAACAATTCGAGCAATAGCGGACTTATTACCTGAAATTGAAGTTGTGGCTGATGATTTATTTAACTCTCATATTTCTGATTATGACTTGATGTCTGACTTTGTCAAGAATCAATTGGAGAATAATGCTAATCTTACTACTAGCTTGATTAAGGTTCCTATGGTTGATTTGCCCCTGGGTGCAACTGAAGATAGATTATGTGGTACTATTGATATTGAAAAAGCATTAAATGAGGGTGTAAAAAGTTTTGATCCAGGTTTATTGGCTAAGGCAAATAGAGGTATACTTTATGTTGATGAAGTTAATTTATTAGATGATCACTTAGTAGATATTTTGCTTGATTCAGCTGCTTCTGGTTGGAATACAGTTGAAAGAGAGGGGATTTCAATAAGACATCCATCTCGCTTTGTTTTAGTTGGTTCGGGTAATCCAGAAGAAGGTGAGTTAAGACCTCAGCTACTTGATCGTTTTGGAATGCATGCAGAAATTCGGACAGTAAGAGATGCATCTTTAAGAGTACAAATTGTTGAACAGAGAACGAAGTTTGATCAAGATCCTAATTCTTGTATAAAGGAATTTTGTGAGCAACAAAATTTACTTAAGCAGACAATTATTAATGCTCAGAGTTTGTTGAAAAGTATAACTATAGACTATAGTCTCAAAGTTAAGATTTCTCAAATATGTGGCATACTAAATGTAGATGGATTACGTGGAGATATTGTAACTAATCGTGCTGCTAAAGCATTTGCGGCTTATCAAAATAAGAAAGAAGTTGATGTTGATGATGTTAAAGAGGTAATAACGTTATGCTTACGTCATAGGTTGCGTAAAGACCCATTAGATACTATTGATTCAGGAACAAAGGTAAGCCAAGTTGTAGATGATATTTTATCATGAGTTTCAGCTTTTTTTATAGGCTTAGTAGGATTCGAACCTACATTAGAGACTTAGAAGGTCCCTGTCCTTATCCCTTAGACGATAAGCCCTAATATTTTATATTATTGTTATGGCCAGATTGGGCGGTACTGGACTTGAACCAGTGACCACCTGCTTGTAAGGCAGGCGCTCTACCACTGAGCTAACCGCCCGACTTATTCGCACGACAAAACTATAGCTGAATTATTAAAAAAAATCAATCTTTTTATTTGTTAATAAAAAAAGATTCTATATTGATTTTATTCTTATATTCTTGTAATGATTACATTCTTTAATAGATTAATTGTCTGTTGTAGAGTATCTGCATATATATTTAATTTCACTAAAATAAAATTTTTAGATTATAAAAGCTTTTGTTCTTGTTTAAGAGCTATAGGTTATGATATTTTATTTATTAATATAATTACTTCTTTCTCTGTTAGTTTAGTGTTGAGCCTACAGATAGTGAAGGAATTTTTATATTTAAATGCTGTACATTTAGTTAGTTCTATCTTAGCTTTATCTTTTATTAGAGAGTTATCTCCTATTTTAACATCTATAATTATAATTGCTAAGGTTGGTTCTTTATTTACTTCTGAAATAGGTACAATGGCTACTACAGGACAGATTGATTCATTATTTGTTCTAGGTGTTAATCCTGTTGATTATTTAATTTATCCGCGCTTTTTAGCATTAATTATTGTTTTTCCTTTAGTTAATATATTTTTTCTTTTAACTAGTTTTTTGAGTAGTGCATTTGTCTGTTTTTTGTTATATGATATTGATCCTAATTTTTTTTTTAATCTTTTTTATGCTAGTATTGTTATTGATTCATTGAAATCTTTATTGAAAGTTGTGATATTTGCTTGTGGTATTTCTATGATTACTTGTGTTTGGGGTATTACAACTTCTGGTGGTTCTAAAGCTGTAGGTTTATCTACTACTTCTTCTGTCGTAACATCTTTGTTATTTGTTTTTATATTAAATTTTGTATTATCTTATTTGCTTTTTGATAATTTTTTAAGTGTTTTTTCTAGTATATAAAAAAAATTTTATTTGAGAAGAATATTTACTATGTAATAAAATCAATATTATATATATTACAATATTAACATGTATATGACTTTATCATATATTAATTTGTTGCTTTTATTGATATATTTTTAGTTTGGAGGTATTACTTATGTCAGGAGGATCAACAGGAGAACGTCCTTTTTCTGATATTATTACAAGTATCCGTTATTGGGTTATACATAGTATAACTATTCCTGCTTTATTTGTGGCAGGATGGTTATTTGTTAGTACAGGTTTAGCGTATGATGTTTTTGGTACTCCGAGACCTAATGAGTACTTTACTCAAGATCGTCAACAAGTTCCATTAGTAAATGATCGTTTTAGTGCTAAACAAGAGCTTGAAGATTTAACAAAAGGTATTTAATTAGGAGATATTTGTGACTAAAAAAAGTTCTAATCAGCCGATCTCGTATCCAATTTTTACTTTTAGATGGTTAGCTATACATGGAATAGCAATACCTACAGTATTTTTTCTAGGAGCTATTACGTCTATGCAATTTATTCAAAGATAGGAGGTAATATTATTATGAGTGGTCCTAATCCAAATAAAGAACCTGTTGAGTTAAATCGTGCATCTTTGTTTTGGGGTTTATTATTGATTTTTGTTTTAGCTGTTTTATTTTCTAGTTACTTTTTTAACTAAATTTTTAGCTAAAATTATTTTTATTTATTATTTGTTTATACGAATTGCTATAGTTTTATAATTTAATTATTGGAGAATTAAGTGAAATGTCAAATACAGGTAGAGTTCCTTTATGGTTAGTTGCTACTGTTGGAGGTATAGCTGTTATTGCTGTTTTGGGAATTTTCATATATGGCTCTTATTCAGGAATAGGCTCTTCTCTTTAAAATTTATGAAAATATATTTGTTTTAGACTATATTATGTCATAAACCATCTGTGTATTAATTAATTTTTCAATTTTTTATCAGATGGTTTATTTTATTTATTCAATAGAATCTTGTTCAATGTACATAAAAAGTAATGCCATACTTATACCGGGGAAGAGTATTCCAACAAGAGGTGTTAAGATAGATGGTAAATATGATGATGTCATAATGCTTTTATAGTTTTATATGTATTATAGTAAATCTTATTACATTATAATTTTTATTTTGATATTTTTTTAAAAGTGTTAAAAGTTTTTTATTTTTATATGTTATTTTATGAATTAATTTATAATTGTATATTTTCTTTAAAATTAAATCTTATATGCCTACTTTTAATAATAATACTTCCAGTTTAAATGCTATGCTTAAATTTTCTGAGGCATATGCAAAAAGGACAGGAACTTTTTTTTGTATAGATCCTAGTGTAACATCTGTTGTTATTGAAGGCCTAGCTCAACATAAAGATACTTATGGTGCTCCGTTGTGCCCTTGTCGTCATTATGATGACAAGGTTTTAGAGGTTGCAAATGCATATTGGAATTGTCCATGTGTTCCGATGCGCGAAAGACGTGAATGTCATTGTATGCTTTTTTTACCTAAAGATAGCGATTTTGCAGGTGATAATCAGATACTTGATTTAGATCTAATGCCTGATTTTACAAATTAATCATCCTTTATTAAGTTATTTATATGTATATATTATGAAATTTAATCTAGTAAAAATTTACTTATTGATTTTCATATTTATATTTAAAGATACAATTGGTCTTTTATATTATTATAAGTTACTTTTATTGATGGAAAGTAATATTATTACAGCAGGTCCTACAATAACAATTATGCCAAGTGAAACTAGCTGTCCAATAACTTGCCAGTTAATCATAGTTTAATTCCTCTATTTTTGTGTTTTCGTTTTAGCTAAATTATATAAACTAATTATAGTGTTTATTCTATTCTTTTTCACTTTTTTTAATATAATTTATTTTACTTTATTTTCTATGTATAACCATTTATTATTTAATATATGTAGATACTTATGGTCTTCAAAAATTATTAATTTTTGATTTATTTTAATATTAGCAATATGAATAATTTTCATGATTATGTTATTTGATATATGATTTTGTAAGTTATATTGATAAAAAATTTGTAATGTTTTTATTTGTAGAATAATGTGTTGTTTTATAAGATTTTTACAACTTATTGCTATTTTATTTTTGTTTCTATAAAGTAAGTACATTTTTGTAGCATTTTGTTTAATGTATTCATTCTCGTAATAAAAATTTTTTGTTGAATTAAAAAGGTTATTCTCTATCTTTTTGTTTAAAAAAATTCGTATATATGGTATTAATTCATATCTTAATCTATTTCTATTTATTTGATATATATAATTTGTACTATCTGACCATATTGGTAAATTGAGTTTTTTACATAATGCATATATATTATCTTTACTTGTTCCAAGTAGTGGTCTTAATAAAAAAATTTTAGAATTTATTCTATTAATAATAACAGGACTGCTGAAACCCTCAGTACTAGATTTCCTATTGATATTTTGGAAGAAGGTTTCAACTTTATCATCGCTGTTATGTCCTGTTACTATTAAATCATATTTGTTTATATTAGCATATTTGTATATTAAATTATATCTTTGTTCTCTACATTCAGTCTCGGATCTTGCTACTTTATTAATTTGATAAATAACTATATTTTTTTTTACTGTAATATAATTAATTAGATGTTGGATTTGTTGATAGCTATTTTTTTTCCATTGGTGATCTATGTATATATAAGATATTCTATATTTCGAAGTAATTTTACTGTCTATAGTATTTAAAATTGCTATTAATAATATAGAGTCTTGTCCACCAGAAATTGCGACAAGTATTGATTTTATTTTTTTATTAAGAATAAAGCTTTGCACTCTTTGTGTTAGTTCTTGTAAAAATTTTTGTGACATTTTCGTATCTATTAGTTGTGATAATTTTCATATTATGTTATTTATTTATTAGTGAGGGTTGCTAACTCAATGGTAGAGTACTCGGCTTTTAACCGATTAGTTCCGGGTTCGAGTCCCGGGCAACCCACTTTCAATTGTCATATAATTCTTATTTTGAAATTTCGCATGAATTACATTTCTAATGTTTTGCAAAAAAATTGTACAAATTCTGTTTGTTCGTTTATACCCTTTATTACTGCTGGTTATCCTAGTATTAATTTAACTTTAGAAGCTCTAATTGAACTTGATAAACAAGGTGCTGATGCTATTGAGTTAGGTATACCCTATTCTGACGCTTTGGCTGATGGTCCTTTGATTCAAGAAGCTTCTAAATGTGCTATAGAAAATGGTGTTAATATTCAAAGTATCTTTGATATATTACAAAAAGTTAATAATAAAATAAAAGCTCCTATTATTATTTTTACTTATTATAATCCAATTTTAGTAAAAGGACTTGAGTCATTCATATGTGAAATTGCTGATCTAGGTGTTAAGGGTTTAATCATACCGGACTTACCTTTAGAAGAGTCTGATTATGTTATTTATTTATGTAAATGTAATAAAATAGAATTAATACTTTTTATTTCTCCTACTAGTTGTTATAAAAGAATTTTAGATATTATTAAAAAATCCCCAGGTTGTCTTTATTTAGTTAGTAGTACTGGTGTAACTGGTATAAGAGAAAATTTAAATGGAAATATTAATAAATCTATATATGAAGCTTTAATGATGACAGATAAAATGATAATTTTAGGCTTTGGTATTTCAACTCCAGATCAGGTAGATAATATACTTAAGTTTAATAGTCGTGTTAATGGTATTGTAGTTGGTAGTGCTTTTACAAAAATTTTCTCTACTTATATCAATAATAGTAATATAAATGTAGTTAGAGATATCGGGTCTTTTTGTCATCAAATGAAAAGTGCTACTTGCAAATGATGTTGTTTTTTAAAGCTATATATTAATTTTTTACTCTTAATTACCCCCAGGGGAATTCGAATCCCCGTTACCTCCGTGAAAGGGAGATGTCCTAGGCCTCTAGACGATGGGGGCACTAAAATATAAACGAATTGTAAATTATTTTAATTTGAATGTCAATCATTTTCTAACTTATATATCTACTATTAATCTAGATCTCATAATTAAATATATAACTGTTTGCCTAATGTAAGTAATCATATTAATAAATAGATTAAACGCTTCATTTTTGTATTCAAGAACTGGGTCTTGTTGTCCATAGCTTCTCCATCCAATATATTCTTTAAGTAGATTCATTTTATCTATATGCTCTTGCCAAGCTTTATCTATTTGTTGTAGTAAGTAATACTTTTCTAGTTGTCTAATTAATCCTGGTCTTAATTGTTCTAAGTACATCTCTTTCATGTCGTAGCTTATTCTAAATTGTTCGTTTAAGTACGTTTTAACTTCTTTTTCGTTCATTTTATACATTTCTTGTTTATTAATTTTTAGATTCAGTAATTTTATTATTTTTTCTAAATTATATATTTCTTTATTATCTTGATTGTATATGTTGAGCATTTCTTGGATAGTTTGTTCACCATATTCCATTATACAATCTCTATTAAATGCACAATTGAGTATTTTTTTTCTTTCATTATATATTGCTTTTCTTTGACTATGAATTACTTCATCGTATTCAAATAGTTGTTTTCTTATGTCATAGAAATATGCTTCAACTTTTTTTTGTGCTGAGTTTAGACTTTTTGTTAGTAGAATTGATTCAATTGGTGTATTATTATCTATATTTAGTTTATTAATAACTGTTTCTATTCGATTTCCACCAAAAACTCGAAATAAGTTGTCTTGTAGACTTAAAAAAAATCTTGATGCTCCTCTGTCACCTTGTCTTCCTGATCTTCCTCTTAGTTGGTTATCAATCCTTCTGGATTCATGTCTTTCAGTGCCAATTACGTATAGGCCACCTAATTTTAATATTTGTTCTTTCTCAATTTTGCATTTCCTATTGTATTTAGTTTGTATATTGTTATAGATTAGTGTTAGATGTTTTACATTTTTGAAGGTATCTTGCATATTTTCAAGATGATTATTAGATGATTGAACATAATTAATAATTGTTTTTATTTGTGTATTACTTAAATTATTTCTTTTATTGTATTTATTTTTGATATATTTTTCTATTTCTTTTGCTGCTAAGTTTTTTGGATTTCCGCCTAAAATTATATCTGTACCTCTACCTGCCATATTTGTAGCAATAGTGATTGTTTGATATCTACCTGCTTCTAGTATAATATTTGATTCTTTGGTTACATTTTCTGGCTTTGCATTTAGTAAATTATGTGGTACTTTAAGTTCTGTTAGCATACTCGATAATAATTCAGACTGTTTAATACTGGTTGTTCCTATTAATGTAGGTCTACCTATTGTATACATATCTAAGCATTCAGTTGCAATAGCTTGCCATTTAATATATTCATTTTTATACACTAAATCTGCTAAATCTTTTCTTAAGCATTTTTTATTTGTTGGTATATTTATGACATTCATTTTATAAATATTTATAAATTCTGCTTCTTCTGTTTTAGCTGTTCCTGTCATTCCTGATAATTTATTGTATAGTAGAAATAAATTTTGATATGTTATTGATGCTAACACTTTATTTTCAGCTTCTATATTAACATTTTCCTTTGCTTCTACAGCTTGGTGTAGTCCTTCACTCCATCTCCGGCCTATCATTATTCTACCTGTAAATTCATCTACTATAGTAATTTTATTGTCTTTAATGATATAGTCTCTATTTTGAATAAATAGTTCTTTTGCTTTTAAAGCATTAATTATATATTTTATCCAAGGGCTGCGAATATCATATAAATTATCTATTTGAAGTATCTCTTCGCATCGTGATATTCCATTATTTGTTAAAATAATACTTTTTGATTTTTCATCAACACTGTAATCTTTATCTTTTCTTAAGTTATTAGATATTTTGCATGCATCTTGGTAAAAATTTTTTTGAATTTTTGCTGTTCCTGATATAATTAATGGTGTTCTTGCTTCATCAATTAATATTGAATCTACTTCGTCTATAATAGCGTAATAAAATTTTCTTTGTGCAATATTATTTTTATGAATTGCCATATTATCTTTAAGGTAATCAAAACCTAGTTCACTGTTGGTTATATATGTAATATGATTTTGATATTCTTTTTTTCTTTTTTCGTTTGTTGTTGTTTGTGTTATAACACCAATATTGATATTTAAGTAAGCAAATATTTTTTTAGCTAATTCTGAATCTCTTGCGGCTAGATAGTCATTTACTGTTATTATGTGTACACCTTTATTGGTTAGGCTGTGTAAATATGCTGGTAACAATGCTACTAATGTTTTACCTTCTCCTGTTTTCATTTCAGCTATATTTCCACTATTAAGAGTAATACTTCCTATAAGTTGTACATCAAAAAGAGTTAGTCCTGTTGATCTGAAAATAGCTTCTTTCATTGTTGCAAATGCTTCAATCATGATATTTACATCTTTAATGTTAGATTCTTTAATTCTATTTTGAAGTTTTTCTGTTTGTTTTTTTAGTAAAGTATCAGTATAGTTTTGTAGTTCATTTCGTCTTGAATTTATTTTTTGTATAGTTTCTTTATATTGGAATCTAGAGTTATATTGAAATAGTTTAATCATTTTTTTGTTTATTTTAATAATGTTATTTTAAATAATTATTTCTGGTGAAAAAAATTCTTGTATTACAGCACTATAATTTTTAAAATTATATATTATATATTTGCGACCCCAAACTATATTATTAAGTTTATTTCTCTTTTGAACTTTATAGTAATAGCTATAATATATTTCATATATATGTCTATGTATATCTATTCTGTTTTTTATAAAAGATATGCCTATTGGATTATTATTATCTATGCTATAGTTAAATTGCTTATTATTGGCTATATACCATATAGATCTGGCGAAAGTAATATTTGTATATAAAGAATTCTTTAACCATACATATCGTATTTTTTTTTTTGACTTTTGTAAAGGTTGTAGTTTAGTAATGCAATTAGATTTATATCCTATAAACTTCGTATGTGACCCTTCATTAATTGTTACAACTTTTGTTAAAATTTGATTTGAGAAATAAGTTTTATTTTTTTGAAAAATGCAAATAATTTGAATTTCATTAATATTAAAAAGCATTACTGAATTTATTTTATAATATATTAAAAATTAACTTTGTGTTTCTTTGTCTATTGAAGTATTTTGAGCTTTTAGTTAATTAATTTATAGATTATACTATCTTATTTTATATTTGATTTTTTATATGATTCAGTTTATATGGTTTTGTGTATGAATATAGTAAATCTTGAAGCTTTATTCTTTTTCCATTATTTGCTTTTATTTATGTAATTTGTTTTATATTTAACTTAGTTTTATACTTTGGTTAAATTTTTCGAGATGATCTTAAGTTTTTAAATTTTTATTTTGATTATTGGAATGAATATTTCTTGATTGATATCTATATTAAGCATCTATTTTTTATCTTTCTAGTTATGATTTTTTTACTATATATTAATTTATAGAATATTAAACTAGATAAAAAAAATAATAAATATAAAAAAGTATTATTATCATTATTATTATTATTTTTTTTTTTTTTGATTAATATTGTAACAGGTTTATTATTAAGTTTTTCAAAAAATTTATTTTTTAACTTAGTGCATTGATTGCATAATCAAGATATGTATTGGCTTCATTAGCAGCTTGTCCTGATAAGCCATGTGTGTTTTTAATATATTCTATAGCTTCTATGTACCAACTAGGTGATAATTCAAAACTGCGGTTAATTTCTTCTAGTCCAGCTACTAGATATTCATCCATGGGACCAGTTGCACCTACTACAAGACAATAAGTTGTCATTCGTAGATAGTAACCAATATCTCGTGCACATTTTGCTTTACCTATAGCACTAGAAGCATAAGTAGGACCTGGCATTTGAGTCACATATGGGAATTTTGTATACACTGCTTGTGCAGCACCAGTTATTAGTCTTTGAGCATTAGAAGTTAAAGATTTTGCTGCTTCCAAACTATTTGATGCTCTTTGGTATCGTCCGTTAATTGATTGTAATTCAGCATTACTTAGAAATCTTCCTTGACTGTCTGCTGAAGCAATCGCTTCTGTAATTGGTGTTTTCATAATATAATTTTTCCTGATAATATCTTTTTATTTTTGTTAAATTGTAGTGATTTAATTTTATACTACAGCTGTAGCAGCTCTGTCAAAATATATGCTTAATTCTGATATTAATGCGCTACAGTCTCCGTTAGATATACCATTTCCATCATTAACTAGAGCTATTGACGCTTCCTTCATTTTTTGTATTGCCACAGCAACTGATGATCCTGGTGTGCCTAAAGCTTGATATGTTTCTCTTAATCCATTTAAACATCTATCATCAAGTACACTAGAGTCTCCTGCAGTTATTGCATAACTTACATATCTTAGGACTATTTCCATATCTCTTAAACATGCAGCCATTCTTCTACTTGTGTAAGCGTTGCCTCCAGGCTGAATAAGTTGTGGTTGTTCAGCAAATAAAGCTCTGGCAGAATTAGTAACTATAGCAGACGCATTAGAATTAATTCTATTTACTGTATCTAGTCTCTTATTGCCATCTGTTATAATGCTTTCTAATGCTTCAATTTGTTTATTGCTTAGAAATTCACCTCTGGCATCAGCTTGAGCTACTACTTTTGCAAAAGCATCTAGCATATGTTTCTCCTTGTTTCTTTAATTTTATGAGATTTTACGAAAAAAATATATACATTTTTAAGATAATATTATAATACTCCTTATAGTTTATTATTAAAAAATATTAAGTATTTTTTTTACTGCTTATATTTAGTCTTCTAAAATTTCTGGTTCTGTTATTTCATCTACCATTTCTATAATAGCTTTAATAATAGGTTTATTGAGAGGGTCATCTATAATGTCTACATCTTCGTATTTTCTTCTCTTAGCTCTATTTGCTATTTGTATTGTTATTTTATATCTATTTTCTATGATATCTAGTAATTCTTCTGTTTTATATGTTATGTTCTTTAAATCAATTTTGTTTTTGTAATAACTTTTTTTCATTTTATGTTTTGTATTGCTTGATTTTGTACGTTTTATATAAATATGTGTAATACTATAAAGATAATGTTATAGGTATGAATTATATATTGTTAAATATAAATATTTTTAAATAATATATATTCTACTTATTATCTAAATTTTATGATTATTTTTTAAATTTATATATGCAAATATCAAAAAATGCTACTTATAGACTTAATAATTTTTTAGGTTTCCCCTTTTCAGTTTTTGAGAGAGATGCTTGTGGAGTTGGTTTTGTTGCGCAAATTAATAATAATCCTTCACGTGAAATTGTTTTCAATGCATTGAAAGCACTTGAATGTATGGAACATAGAGGTGGTTGTAGTTCAGATGGTAAGTCAGGAGATGGTTCTGGAATTACTACACAGATACCTTGGGATTTAATTTTATCTTCTATTCCTTGTGAAAATATTTTAGATTATAAAAATTTGGCAGTTGCAATGATTTTTACTTCATCAAAATATTTTAACAAAGTGCAATCTGTTTTTGATTGGATATTAAGTCAATATAATTTATCTGTTGTTAGTTGGCGAGTAGTACCTGTTAATTCAAGTGTTTTAGGTTCTAATTCTTTATCTACTGAACCTTATGTAGTTCAGTGCATTGTTTCCAGTAAAACGGACCTAAATTATAATTTTGGTAGTTTATTATATATAATTAGAAAAAAAATAGAAAAGGTTTTAAGTACTACGGCTCCTGAAGTATATAAAGACTTTTATATTTGTTCTTTTTCTTGCAATACAATTACTTATAAAGGCATGGTTCGTTCAGAAGCCTTATCTAATTATTACGAAGATTTGCAGAATGATAAATATATAAGTAATTTTGCATTATACCATAGAAGGTTTAGTACTAATACAATGCCTAAATGGTCTTTAGCTCAGCCGATGAGATGTATTGCTCATAATGGTGAAATTAACACCCTTCTAGGGAACTTAAATTGGACAAAATCTAGAGAGCCTTTGTTTCAAGAAGGTATATGGAAGCAATATTCTAATGAATTAATACCAATTACAAATATTTTTAATAGTGATTCTGCTAATTTAGATTCTGCTGTTGAGTTATTAATACAGTCTGGTAAGGACCCAGAAGAAGCTTTAATGATACTTATTCCTGAAGCATATAAAAATCAACCATCATTATCTTCATTTCATGAAATAACTGATTTTTATGATTTTTATGCAAATTTACAAGAGCCTTGGGATGGTCCTGCTTTAGTAGTTTTTACTGATGGTAAAAAGGTTGGTGCTACTTTAGATAGAAATGGTTTAAGACCTGCTAGATATTGTATTACTTCTAATGGTTTAATTACTTTATCTTCGGAGGCCGGTATAATAGATATGAAGAATCATCAAATACTGCATAAGGGGCGTTTAGGTCCTGGTCAAATGATTTCTGTTGATTTAATTAATAACTTAGTGTTAGAAAATTTAGTTATTAAAAAAGCTGTTGCAAATAAATTACCTTATGGTTTATGGCTTCGTAATAATAAAATTCATATTGATGATCAACCATATGAAATAATTAGTCAGTCTAATTATTTAAAGGATTTATCTCGTTTACATACGGCTTATGGTTATTCTAATGAAGATGTTGAATTAGTAATAGAGCATATGGCAAGTTCAGCTAAAGAACCAACTTTTTGTATGGGTGACGATATACCTTTAGCTGTATTATCTAGTAAGCCTCATTTAGCTTATGATTATTTTAAGCAGAGATTTGCTCAAGTTACAAATCCTGCTATTGACCCATTACGTGAAAGTTTAGTTATGTCATTATTAACTCATATTGGTCCTAAAGGTAATTATTTGGAGCCCAATGAAAATATGGCTAAATCAATTACAATTAATTCACCAATTATTAATGAGCAAGAACTTTTGTTAATTACTAAAAGTATATTTAATGTATATTCTGTCAATACTTTTTTTACTTTAGATAGTTCTATCAAAAGTTTTAATGATCAAATAAATTTCATTTGTGAACAATGTGCTATAAAAATAAAAAATGGAATAGATATAATTGTTTTGACAGATCGTTCAGATAGTTTAAATCAAAATTCTATTTTTATACCACCTTTATTGATGGTAGGTGCTTTACATCATTATTTAATTGCGAAGGGTTTAAGATATAAAGTTTCTATTATTGTAGATACTGGACAATGTTGGAATACTCATCATTTTGCATGTCTTATAGGCTATGGTGCTAGTGCTGTGTGTCCATATCTTGCTTTTTTAACTGTTCGTCAATGGTGGAATAATACAAGAACTCAAAAATTAATGGCTAATGGCAAGTTACCTAAAATTAGTATTCAAGAGGCTCAAGCTAATTATCGTAATGCTATAGAGAAAGGTATTCTTAAAATTTTGTCTAAAATAGGAATTTGTTTAATTTCAAGTTATCATGGATCACAAATTTTTGAGATATTAGGCTTAGGAAATGATATTGTAGAGTTGTGTTTTTTAAATACTACTTCTAGGCTTGCTGGTATTAATAGTCAAGATTTCTTTTCACAAACTTTATTTACTTATAAGTCAGCATTTGTAAAAGATTTACCAAAAAAATTACTTAACTTAGGCTATGTGCAGTATAGGCCAGGAGCAGAATATCATGTGAATAATCCAGAGATGTCAAAAACTTTGCACAAAGCTGTACGTAATGCAGATTTTTCTTTGTATGAGAAATATAGAATGTTACTAGAAAATAGAAATCCTACTAATTTAAGAGATTTACTGTCTCTTTCTAGTCATAGGAATCCTATTGATATTAGTCAAGTTCAACCTATTGATCAAATATTAAATAGTTTTTGTACTGGTGGTATGTCTTTAGGTGCTTTATCTAGGGAAACTCATGAAACTTTGGCAATAGCAATGAATAGAATAGGTGGTAAATCAAATTCTGGTGAAGGCGGTGAAGATTTTATGCGCTTTAAACCAATTCTCGATATTAATTCTTCTGGTGTATCAAAAAACTTTGCTCATCTTAAAGGTTTACAAAATCGGGATCTTGCTAGTTCGGCTATAAAGCAAATAGCTTCTGGTCGTTTTGGCGTGACACCTGAGTATTTAGTAAATGCTAAGCAATTGGAAATTAAGATAGCTCAAGGTGCAAAGCCAGGAGAAGGAGGACAATTGCCGGGCAAAAAGGTCAGTCCATATATAGCTACTTTAAGAAATTGCAAACCTGGTGTTACGTTAATTTCTCCACCACCACATCATGATATATATTCAATTGAAGATTTGGCTCAATTAATTTTTGATTTGCATCAAATTAATCCTAATGCTCAAATTTCTGTTAAACTTGTTGCTTCTGTTGGTATAGGTACAATTGCTGCAGGTGTTGCTAAAGGTAATGCTGATATTATACAGATTTCTGGTCATGATGGTGGTACTGGTGCTTCACCTCTAAGTTCTATTAAACATGCTGGTATACCATGGGAATTAGGTTTAACTGAAGTACATCAAACATTGGTAGAAAATGATTTAAGAAATAAAGTAATTCTAAGAGTTGATGGTGGTTTAAGAACAGGAAAAGATATTATTATTGCAGCTATTATGGGCGCAGAAGAGTTCGGTTTTGGTACTGTTGCTATGATTGCCACTGGTTGTGTGATGGCTAGAATTTGTCATACTAACAATTGTCCTGTTGGTGTTGCAACTCAAAGAGAAGATTTAAGAAATCGATATCCTGGTATACCTGCTGATTTAGTTAACTTTTTTATGTATATGGCAGAGGAAGTAAGATCTATTTTAGCGAGTTTAGGTTATAAAAGTCTAAAAGAAATAACTGGTTTAACTAGTCTTTTAAAGACTAATGATTTATCATTAGCCAAGACTAATGATTTAGATCTTGGAGTAATGTTAAGTTATAAGAATTCTAATAATAATATTATTTTTCATAGTGGTATACATAGTAATGGTCTTGTGTTAGACGATATTTTGTTAGATGATAGTAGTTTTTCTAATGCCGTAAATAATCAGTTAACTTTTACCAAGAGTGTTAATATTGTTAATACTGATAGATCTGTGGGTGCAAGAATTGCTGGTGTAATAGCTAAAAAGTATGGTGAAAAAAGTTTTCAGGGAAGTTTGCAGATTAATTTTTCTGGTACAGCTGGTCAAAGTTTTGGCTCTTTTATTTGTAATGGCATGTACTTGAGTTTAGTCGGTGAAGCAAATGATTATGTTGGTAAAGGTATGAATGGAGGTGAAATTATTGTTTCTCCTTATTTTTCTTATAAAGAGCAAGCATCTAATTTTGCTATAATTGGTAATACTTGTTTATATGGTGCAACTGGTGGTTATTTATTTGTTAATGGTCAAGCTGGAGAAAGATTTGCTGTGCGTAATTCAGCAGCTGAAGCAGTAATTGAAGGAGTTGGAGATCATGCTTGTGAATATATGACAGGTGGTTTAATTGTTGTTCTAGGTTCTTCTGGTCGTAATATTGCTGCTGGAATGACAGGAGGTCTGGCGTATTTTTTAGATGAAGATGATAATTTTATTGATAAAGTTAATTTAGAAATAGTGCAAGTACAAAAAATTGTTACTAAAGAAGCTGAAGATCAATTACTGCATTTAATTGAGTTGTATGAGATAAAAACTAAAAGTCTAAAGGCACGTAATATTCTAGATAAATGGGATTATTTTGTAAGTCGTTTTTGGCAAATAGTTCCTCCTTCTGAGCAAAATACTGCGTATACTAATATTGAGCTTTCATCTTCTTCTAGTATTAAATCGTAATTATTCTTTTGTAACATATCATAATAATTATTAAATATTATTATATCTTTATGTTATAATATCTGTTGTTTATAAATTAAATTTTAAAAGGATAGTTAATGCCATATGGCTCATAGTGTAAAAGTTTATGATACTTGTATAGGATGTACTCAGTGTGTACGTGCTTGTCCTTGTGATGTTCTTGAAATGGTTCCTTGGGATGGCTGTAAAGCAGGTCAAATTGCTTCTGCTCCTCGAACAGAAGATTGTATTGGTTGTAAAAGATGTGAAACAGCATGTCCTACTGATTTTTTAAGTGTTCGAGTTTATCTGGGAGCTGAAACTACTCGAAGTATGGGTTTAACTTACTAATTTTTGTATAATATTGTTATATAATAAATAATTATTCTTATATATATTGTCTATTTGGATAATTATTTATATTCATGTTATATAACTTAAACTCTTTTTTATTTTTATGAACATTCATAATAAACAAATAAAAGATGCATTTGATGCTAAATCATTAATTAAAGTCATTGCTGGTATTGATAATACAAATATTAAAAATGTTATTAAAATAGCAAAAGCAGCGGATTTATCTCAAGCTACTTATATAGATATTGCAGCAAATGTAAAATTAGTCAAAATTTTAAAAAAAATATCTCAACTACCTATATGTATATCTTCAATTAACTCAATTGATATTTATAATTGTATATTAGCTGGAGCTGATATTATAGAGATAGGTAATTATGATTTCTTTTACAATAAAGGAATTTATTTAACAGCAGAACAAATAATTAGTTTAGTTTTAGAAGTTAAGTCTTTTAAGGCTAATATAGATATTTGTGTTACGATTCCTTATTACATTAGTTTATTTGAGCAAATGCAATTAGCAAAAAAGTTATACATTATTGGTGTTAATATTCTTCAAACTGAAGGTATTTCTAAGTTACATAAATTACAAAGTCCAGGTTCTTGTTTTGATTTAATTAATGTAAAAAATACTTTTTTGCCATCTTTATTATCTACTTATATGATTTCTAAATCTGTAAATATACCAGTTATTACTGCTTCTGGTTCTAAAAATATTATTTCACATATTCCTAGTAACTATGGTGCTTCTGGGATTGGAGTTGGTTCATCTTTAAAAAATCAGATGAGTATTCGTGATATTGTAAAATATATAAATCAATCTTATTGTTATATGATGTCATCCGATCTTTTAATGAATGATTGTCATGGAGTTAATTATAATTTGAGAGCCATATTACGAACTTCACTAATTTTTAAAAAATAGTTTATATTAATAATTAATTTGCTTGATTTGCGTTTCTGTGCTTAAATTCAATATGTTAAATTTTCGAAACCTATATAATATAAGGCAAAAAGTTTCTTATATTTTTGTAATATCTATATTCTTTACTATAAGCTTGATTTTTAGTTTTATCAAGCCAACGAGTAAAGCTTATTTTCTGTTTTTGGAATTTGAGGATACTTATGGTTTAAAAGAAGGAACACCTGTACAGTATAAAGGTGTAAATATTGGAAAAGTAACACGAGTTAGTTTGCATGTAAATAAAGTTATTGTTTTATTGACTATAAGATCTTCAAGTATTTTAATACCTCGTGACACTTTATTTGAAGCTAATCAAATTGGTTTATTTAATGATATAGTAGTTAGTATACGTCCAATTTGTGATTTACTTTATCGTAACGTATCTTATGATTATTTATGTAAAACTTTTTTTCCAACTTCTCCCTTTATACCTCATAATTCTTATATAAAAGCATATAAAGGTATTAGTTATGATGATTTGATACGTTCAACAACTAGGATTTCGCAAAGATTTGATGATCCTAGATTTTTTAGTTTATTCTATTTATTTTTAAAGAATAGTTTATATATTTCTGATGAAATACTGATTTTAATGTATAATTCGTCACTTATTTGTCAAGTATTTACACGTATGGTTATTTCTGCTTTATATCAATATATTTTTTAAAATAATTTTATTAAATATATATTGAATTATATTGTAAATTTGTTTATTATAAAAAAATTTTTTATTTCTTATGGTTTCTAGAAAAGTTTTAACTCTTGATTTTTTAAAGCCCATCTTAGAATTTGAATTTCAATTGGATCAATTACAAAAAATTGTTATGTCTACTAAATATATAGCTAATTTTGATATTATAAATCAAGAACTTATTAGTCTATATGATGAGCTAAATATTATTAAAACATACTTATTTAATTCTTTAACTCCTTTGCAGAGATTACATTTAGTTAGACAATCTGATAGACCAACTACACTTGATTATATTAATAATATTATGGATGATTGGATTGAGCTTCATGGTGATAGAGGTGGTACAGATGATTCAGCTATAGTAAGTGGTATTGCTTCTTTAGGTTCACGATCTGTTGTTTTTATAGGTCATCAGAGAGGAAGAGATACTAAAGAAAATGTACTTAGGAATTTTGGTATGGCGTCTCCAGGTGGTTATCGTAAGGCATTAAGAATCATGAAGCATGCTAATAAATTTAATTTTCCTATTTTAACTTTTATTGATACACCAGGTGCGTGGGCAGGTATTAAAGCTGAAGAACTCGGTCAAGGTGAAGCAATAGCTGTTAATTTGCGTGATATGTTTTCTTTCGATGTACCAATAGTTTGCACTATTATTGGAGAAGGTGGGTCTGGAGGAGCTTTAGGTATAGGAATTGGAGACTCAGTTATGATGCTTGAGTATGCTGTTTATACTGTAGCTACTCCAGAAGCCTGTGCTGCTATTTTATGGAAAAATAGTGTGAAATCACCAGTTGCAGCTGAGTCTTTAAAAATAACATCTTCTGATTTAAAATTACTTGGTATTATTGATCATATTATTAAAGAGCCACTAGGTGGTGCTCAAGCATATCCGGATAAGGCTTTTAAGTCTCTAAAAGCTCAAATTAATTCAGAATTAGATACATTATTAAGTGTTTCTATTGATGATAGAAAAAAAAGAAGATATACTAAATTTCGTCAAATAGGTAAGTTTTATGAGTATGCCTTACCTAAAATTTAGATATTTATATCTTAATTTTTAGTTTTATTTAATTAGCTTATAAGTATCCAATGCTTTTTAATCCTAGTATTACTCCGGCTCCAATTACATGTCCAAGGCTTGTAGTTGCTAGTAATTCTGGTAATCCTAATCCTTCTAGGCCTAGTATGGGTATTGATGGTCCTAAGCTTCTTACTGCTATTGCATATCTTCCAATTCCAACACTTAATAGATTGCAAAATATCATAATAATTGCAATCTTTATTGACCAAATGCTTTCCATAAACAATGTCCTAAATACAGAAATAATGTAATTTGTATTAAATAAATTACTACTTTTATTACTAAATAATTATAATTTAATATTGTGATTTTTTTTATTTATATAAGATATATTAAGTTATTAGCCATCCGTAACTATGTAATCCTTTGCCTAAGAAATTCACTCCTAAATAACATATCCATATTACAATAAAGCCTAAAGATGCAATAATTGCAGGTTGTCTACCATTTAGTTTATTATTGAGTCTTGAGTGTAAGTATATTGCAAATATGATCCATGTAATTAAAGCCCAAGTTTCTTTTGGATCCCAGCTCCAGTATGTTCCCCAAGCTTCATTTGCCCATACTGCCCCAGAGATTATACCAATGGTAAGTAATGGAAATCCAAATCCTATAATTCTATAGCTAATATTATCAATTATTTCTATTAATCCAAGTTTACTTATTTGGTTATTGTTATAATTATTGTCTAATACTCTGTTTGCTTTGTTAATTTTATATTTAAATAACATTTTTTGAGTATTGTTATTAGAATTGCCTTCAATCTTAATATTATTTTTGTTTGATATAATAAGTAATAGAAAAGATAATATAGAACCTATCATTAATGTTCCATAGCTCAAAATCATTACTGTAACATGCATCATAAGCCAGTTAGATTTTAGTGCTGGTACTAATGGAGAAGCAGTTTTTAAATTTGTTGGTAGAGATAAGTTAGCAAAACCAATTATAAATAACGTAATAGGTATTGTTACTGAACCAATTAATTTATTTTTTACTTTAGTTTCTATAAAGATTTGTAAAAATGTTATACACCAGGATAAAAATATTAATGATTCATATAAATTACTTAAAGGAAAGTATTTATTTTCTATCCATCTTATTAGTAAAGAGCATCCAAGTGTTGTATTAATTAAGATTGTAATAAAAAAACATATATTACTAAGATATTTATTTTCGTTTATAGCTAAATCTAACCAATATAATATTAATCCTAAAAGTGATAATGTAAATGATATATTAATTAAGTTATTTTCTAGAAAAGATACATTCATCAAATGTTAATATAGCTTTTATGTTTTATATTTATATATTATATTATAAGTAATAAATATAAATTACGTTTGGAATTGGACATAAAAAAAATAGAGTTCTATATTTGTATAATCTATAGAATTCTATTTTTTTTATAATTGTAATACAATAAGACGAATTTAACTTAATGAATTAATTAAGTAATCTAGTGCAGTACAGAATTCAACGCCTGCTTGTGCACTCATATCTCTAGGTACACATAGTCTATCTCTTGTAAATACAAATGATGCCACATATGCTGCACTAGGAAGGTTTAAAGTTCTATAAACTTCACGTGCACCTGCAATTCCCCACTCATCAAGAGGTCCTGTGCCTCCTACTACTAAAGTGTAGTTGATTAGGCGCATATAATGATCAATATCTCTATAGCACTTGTTTATTTTTTCTTGATTTTCACCAGCTTCTCCTGGATTTTTTAGATAGCCATATTTACTGAAGCAAGCATCGCCAGCTTCTTTTACTACCGCTTCATGATTTGACCCTAGTTTTTCTGCTGCTTCTAGTCTTGCTGCAGCACGTTGGATATTTCCTTGTACTGATTGTAAATCAGAAGTTGATGGATATCTTCCTGCTGCATCTGCAGCACTAATTGTAGTAGTAATAACTGATTTCATATCTGTCTCCTCAGTTTAATATTAGTTATGTTTATTAATTGATTAATAATTTTTTAATTAGCTGATTGAAGCAGCAACTCTATCACAGTAGCTTGCAACTTCAGATGCTAAAGCTGAACAATCTCCTTCAGCCACTTCTACTTTTCTGTTTGGAGCATCATTATTAATAAAAGCAACAGCTGCTGCTTTCATGATAGATACAGCTCTAACAGTAGAGTTAGTAGGTACGCCTAGCGCAATGTAAGTTTCTTTTAAACCATTTAGGCATCTGTCTTCTAGTACTGATGCATCACCAGCTAATAATGCATATGATACATAGCGTAAGATGATTTCACCATCTCTTAAACAAGCAGCCATACGACGGTTAGTATAGCAATTTCCTCCTGGAGTAATTAAACCTGGGTTTTCACAAATCATTCCAGAGATTGCATCTGAAACAATACAACTAGAATTAGAAACAATATAATTTACTGCATCTAGTCTTTTGTTACCATCATTAATAAAAGTTTTTAGCGCTTGTAGATCGTTACCACTTACATAAGCTGCTTTTGAATCTGAATTTACTACAACTCTAGAAAATGCATCAAGCATTGAGCTCTCCTTTATTTATAATTATCTTTATTTATTCTATTAAGAGAATAATGATGTTTCAGCTATTCTATTTTTTTTTAGCTGGTTGATTGGCATCGAATTATAATATAAAAGATGTTACTTATAAATTTATAACAAATTAACATTAATTAATATTTAATTGATGGATTTTTTTACAAAATATTTAATTGTATTATCTTTTATCATCATTTGTTTTATAATTTTTATTAAATATTTATTTATTTGTTTTTTATTAAAATGTGTGAGTTTTTTGAAATATAGGGTCATTTTAAATTCTTGTTCTAGATTAATCTGATTCATTGTTAATTTTTTATTCTAAATAGCTTTATTTAGTTTAAAATTTATTTCCTATTTGTTTTAAGTGTCAATTTTTTTAGATAAATTTATTCTGTTGATGTAAAATTAAGTATAATATTATTATAAAATTTGTTTTGTGAATTATTATAAGTACACAAGATTTGTTATTTTTATATATCTATCGATAATATAGTAGTATATGATTATATGACAATATCAGAATTTATTTTTACTAATTCAGAATTAAGATGGAGATTAGTTTATGTCTATTCCTATTTTAAGGTATTCCTTATCTACTCATAATCATAGAGTAAATAGCTTTGAAAATTTAACAGGAGAAGAACAACCAAAGTTATATACAACAGAAAACTTACCCTCATCTTTAGAAATAGATGAAATAATTTGGGCTTCTTACCGTCAAATTTTTAGTGAGCATCAAATTTTGTCTATGAACCGTCAGCCTTTCTTAGAATCTCAACTGAGGTTTAATCAAATTAATGTTAAAGATTTTATTAAAGGTATTGTTCTATCATCTCAATTTCGGTATTTAAATTATGATGTAAATAATAATTATCGTTTTGTTGAGATTTGTATTCAGCGTATTCTAGGCCGAGATGTTTATAATGAAAGAGAAAAGCTTGCTTTTTCAGTTATTATAGGATCAAAAGGACTAGAAGAATTTATTGATATTTTATTAAATAGTGATGAGTATGTGGAAAATTTTGGTGAAAATACGGTTCCTTATCAAAGAAGACGTATTATTTTTCAGAGAAATAAAGGAGAAATTCCTTTTAACTTAAAAACTCCACGTTTAAACTATAGTTTTCTTCCTAAACAATTTATGCCTACTTTATCTTGGTCTGGTCCAATACGTCGTTTTAGGCCACAAGAACAAAAGCCTAAAGCTGGAGATCCAGCTTTATTTTTAGGAATGTTAAGTGATATTTCTTTTGTTTAGTGTTTTTTAGCTTTTTTACGTAAAATTATATGATATATCAATCTAGTTATTCAATTTAATAACTAGATCTTTTTTTAGCTACCTAATTTAAAAGCATCAACAAATAATCCATATATAATGCCTATCTTTATATTATTTATTAGTTGAATGAAAATTTCTTTTTTTATTTTTCTATTACTATATATTTGTTTATTAGTAATTTCATTTAATGTAACAATAATTGAGCCGGTCATGATATTCCATTCACCTGTTTGAGCTGGTATTGTTGATAATATATTTGCAAAAAAAAAACCAAGCATGAAACTTAAAATATTTATATTAAAAAATGTAAAATTATACTTTGCTTTTTTTTTAAAAAAGTACTTTATCTCTTGTAATTTATTCAAGTAACTATTAATTTTTATTTTAAAATTGTAATTTATTTTATATATTTTGTTCACTTAAACTTAGGCTTATATAATCAAAAGGTTGATTATAAATGTTTTTATTAATAAGTTTAATATTCTGATTTTCTGCTTCAGAAATTACTATTTCTTTTAATATTTCTACTGTTCTAACGATAGGACCAAGAGGTACACTTAATGATGCATAAGTTTCTTTTAAACCATCTAATAGTCTTTCACTTAAAATGTTGTTATTTCCAGCTATTAATGAATAACTAGCATAACGTAAATAATAGTCTATGTCTCTTAAACACATTGCATATCGTCTTGTTGTATAAGAATTTCCTCCTGGTCTTAGTAATTCTGGTTGTTCAATATATAATCTAGTAGCTGCCTCTTTAACAATTTTTGCAGAATTACTAGTTATCATTTCTGTAACTTTTAATCTTTCTAGTCCTGTATTAAAATATTCTTGTATTTCTGTAATACCTCTTGAATCTAAGTATTTTCCTGTAATATCATAGGTATTTAAGATTTGACTTATTGTATCCTGCATTTTTTATTTCTCCTGGATTCTAAAGTTATTTATATATTTATAATATAATTAGATTATAGTATCAAAACCTATTTTTTTTCATATTTTTTGTGGATAATACTTACTTTAGTTTGCGAATTGTAAGAGATCATAATATTGAAATATATTTATATTGTCATAATTATCAAAATTCTTTATTTATTCATAAATATTATCCTATTTGCTTTATTTTTAATACAGATGATTTTAATAAAATTGTATCTCTTCTTTCTATATGCTTATATTTTATTTATTGTTCAAGTAACCATAAGCTATATTTAGGTAAAGAAATTTATAAAGCATTAATTACCATTAAAATAAATCAGCCTTATATACAAGATTAATTTTTGTTGTCTATTGATAGATTGTTTATAAAATGTTTTATATTATTATTGTTATTCTATTTGTATTTAGGGCATGTAACTCAGTGGATAGAGTACCAAATTCCGACTTTGGTGGTCGAGGGTTCAAATCCTTCCTTGCCTATAAGATTTATTTATATTTTACTTTTCTTTGTTGAATATTATAATATAACTATAGTGTATGGGGCTGACAGGATCTCTACATGTGTTCTATTACTATTTTTATACTTAATACAACTATGTTTATAACATTATTGTATATTCGATTTTTCTAATTGCAAAACATAATATAGTAGCTTTTTCAAGAAATTTAGTGAATGTATAAATAAGCTTATTCTAAATTGTAATACTTAATACAATTTTTCTTTCAGTTGCTCTACATTTATTTTTTATATTTGTAGTTAAGTCATAATTTTGTTAGTACTATTAAATAAAAAATTCATATAAAATTAGTTTTATAGAATACATGGACGTGGGTTCAAATCCCACCAGTTCCAGTTACAGTTACAGATTTTTAGTTATTCAATATTCTTATAATATTTGATATTATTATATACTTTATATAGAGTATATTTAATTATTATTTGTTTTCTATTTTAATGATTTTATCTAATTTTATTCTATTCTTCAGATTTCATAAAAATTACTATCATAATTTTCTATTAATGCAGAAAAATTTAATTACTTATGATGTAGTTATAAAAAGTTCTAGAAAAATATTTGTTCAAGACCTTCTTCTTGTTAGTAATAAGTCTAATATTAATAATTTAAAAGATAATAATCAAAATTTTGATGATTATCCAATTACTAAGCTTACTGTATTCCAGAAATTTACAAATAAATATTTACAAGAAACAATATTTTTATCTAATACTAATAAGTTTATTGTTGATTATGTAAATAAAGTTAAGACTATGGGTCTATCTACTTATGATTCTACACAATACAGAAGTTTTTTAAATAAGTTTAGTAAGGATTTAATTAATGATAAAATTAAAGTTAGTTCAGTTAAACAGAATGATTTATCTGATGTAAATATTAATATCAATAAATCTACAACTTATATTTGGAATAAAACATTTAACCTATTTAATGTGAATTTAGATTATTGGAAAAAAAATTTATTGAGTATAACTTCTACTAGTAATTCAGTATTATCAAATCATTCGTTACCTTTTTTTATTTTAGTTAATAATCAAAATGAGATTATTATGTCTGAATCTACGAATAGTTTTTCTAATGTATTTCGTGTTGCTTCTTTTGATAATCATAATTACATTTGTTTATTATTTATTAATTATGAAGATGCTTTGGAATATAAAGATTATATAGTTCATAATAATCAAGAATCTACTAATTTAGTGAATGCTAAAGTTATTCCATGTAATTTAGGCTTATATACTAAATTAAAAAATTATTATAGTCATAGAATAAATTTTTGTTTAGTTCCTGATTTGAAAGAAATTGGGAATTTGATTAATAAGTATTCTAAGTATAATAATATTTCATTTCATTGTAAGCAAAATTATGGATATAACTTTTTTCAAGGACAACCTGTATATAAAATTCAACCTTATAAAAATATATTGACAGATTCTAGAAGTATTTACTTTTTTAAAAAAAATAAGCAACATAATTACCAAAATACTTGTTTTCTGAATTATAAAATGGCAGTTAATGCTTGGCAGCAACTTTTAAAAGAAAATTCAGATATTAGTTTACCGAATAAACCTAAAATTATAGTTTCAAATCTAGAGTTTTTAATTAAAGATACAAAATTTTTACATAATTTGATATTTTTACCCTCATTTGATAATTATTTGTATATTAAGCAGTATTTGAATTTTAATTTTAAGAATGAATATAGTTTAAATAACTGGTTTTCTAATAAACATATTGCTTTAAAAACTGCATGTTGTAGAATATTTTGGTCTCTTACCAGTCGACAACCTAATAGTTGGTAATAATATTAAATGTATACTTAATACTTGAAATTTAGGTATAAGAGTATTATTTTCTAGAATAATACTCAACTACAAGCAGTTCATTTAAATTTATTCCTACCCAATCTCTTTCAATTATACCATTAACCCTTGCTATCATATTTTTTTTATCTATTTCTAGGTGATTTGGTAAATTTGCTAGTCCCGGATTTTCCATATATTTTTTTACTATGGATTTAGATGAAATTTTACTTTTTATTGTAATTATATCACCTGGTTTACATTGATAACTAGATATTGACACAATTCTCTTGTTTACTAAAATATGTTTATGATTAATTAATTGTCTAGCTGCTGGTATAGTTGGAGCTAAACCTAGTCTAAATAATGTATTATCTAATCGCATTTCTAGTATTTGTAGTAATACGATTCCTGTTGATCCTTGTACCTTCTTTGCTATTTTGATGTTTTTTAATAATTGTTTTTCACTAATACCATAGTTGTATCTTATTTTTTGTTTTTCTTCCAAACGTAATGCATATTCTGATGGTTTACGAATCTGCTCACCGTGTTCTCCAGCAGGAGACATTTTATTACTTTGTTTTTTAGTTAATCCTGGTAGGTCGCCTAATCTTCTTGAAATTCTTAATCTTGGTCCTCTATATCGAGACATTTATTCTTTGCCTTAGTTATAATTTATTTAGTATGGTTATAATTTTATTATATTTACAATAAAATTCAATAGTTTATTAAAACTTTATTGTTTTTTACTGGGATTTAATATCATAATGATACTACGACCATCTTTAGTAGGTATCTGTTGTACTGTAGAAATATCTTTAAGATCTATAGCCATTTTTTTTAGTAATTCAATTGCTAAATTAGTATGCTGTATTTCTCTACCTTTTAATATAATTGTTGCTTTTACTTTATCTCCAGCTTGTAAAAATCTCAGCGCTTGATTAATTCTAACTTGGTAATCATGTTGTTCTATCTTATATCGCATTTTAACTTCTTTTAGAACAGTATTATGTTGCTTTTTTTTTGCTTCTTTTGCTTTTTTTTCTTGACTAAACTTATATTTGCCGTAGTCAATTATTTTACATACTGGAGGTTTAGATTTATCACTAATTAAAACTAAGTCTAAGCCTTCTTCTGAAGCCAGAAGCAATGCTTCATTAGATGAATATATACCCATTTGTTCTCCTAAGGAGTTTATTAAACGGATTTTTGGGTAATTAATTGATTCGTTCACTAAAAATTCGTTTTCGTATTTTTTTTTCAACTACTTATTTAATTTAATATATATATTATTATCTTAGTATTATTATTGCATATTTTAAACTATTGGTAAAAGCATGTAAATTATTATAAGATTAAATATATATTAATAAAAATTTAATTAAATATTAAATGAATTGTATATTATGAAACATACTTTATCTGTGATTGTCGAAGATGAATCTGGTGTTTTATCTAGAATATCTGGTTTATTTGCTAGAAGGGGTTTTAATATTGACAGCTTAGCTGTTGGGCCTGCAGAAAAACAAGGAATTTCTAGAGTTACAATGATTGTTAGAGGTGATAATAGAACTATTGAACAGTTAATTAAACAATTAAATAAGTTAATTAATATTATTGAAGTCAAAAATATTACTAATTTACCTTGTGTTGAGCGTGAATTAGTTTTATTTAAAGTTTTTGCCTCTAATAAATCTAGGTCTTATTTATTAGAGATTGCTAAAGTTTTTAGAGCAAAAGTAGTAGATGTGTCATTTGAATCCTTAACTTTAGAGGTTACAGGAGATCCTGGTAAAATTTTTGCTATTCAACAGCTTTTATCACAATATAAAATTCTGCAAATTGCTAGAACTGGTAAGATAGCATTAATTAGAGAATCTAATGTGAATACAGAGTTTTTAAAAAGAACATTAAGTTATCCACATATATCTTAATATGTAAAATTATTTCAAAATATTCCAGTTATTTGGTTTTTCAGTAAATGAAGAACATTCTTTTAAGTCCCAATCTAATGTTATGTTTTTTTTGTAGTTGTTAACATTTACAGCAATAATTGTATCTAGTGGATAAAAAATAATATTGTCAGTTTGTGTATTACTTATTTGATGTTGTTTCTCTATAAATTTATATGTTTTACAATTATTGATATGTCTGCAATTAATACATATACACATAGTGAAATATTAGAATTTATATTTATTATAATGATTTGATAATATGCAAAACTAATTTATCTTTAATTTTGTTATGGGGATGGAGGGACTTGAACCCTCACGATTAATAAAAAATCAACAGATTTTAAGTCTGTTGTGTCTACCATTCCACCACATCCCCCTATTGACATTTTTTACATTAGCTTTAAAATAGCTTATTAAAACTACTTGTAGGCGGTACCCAGATTCGAACTGGGGATAAAGGATTTGCAATCCTCTGCCTTACCACTTGGCCATACCGCCTCTGCTGTAACATTTTTACTGTATTACTATAATGTATACAATTTAGATATTAGTTGTCAATAACAAAATATATATATTTTATTGACTAAATAGTCTGCTTTTTAGTATATCTTCAGATTGAATAGTAGTTAAATCTGCTTTTGTTAAGATTTTATCTCCACTTGAAAAAATACGGTTTGCTTGTCTCATCCTTGCTCTATCAATAGCATTTCTAATACTTCTTGCATTAGCAAAATGAGGTTGCTTCATTCTTCTATTTGCATAATCTAATACAATTTGATCTGCATCATCTGCAAATTTATATTGCTGTTCTTCTAACATTAGTTTTGCAATTTCTAGTAGTTCTTCTGCAGTATAATCTGGAAAATCAACATGATTTGTTACTCTTGATGAAAGACCTGGATTAGACTCATAAAATTTATCCATCTTATCTTTATATCCAGCAAATATTACTACTAAATCATCTCTTTGATTTTCCATTACTTGTAATAATATTTCAATTGCTTCGGCTCCATAATCTCTTTCATTATCTGGTTTATATAAATAATATGCTTCGTCAATGAATAGTACTCCTCCCATTGCTTGTTTTAAAACTTCTTTTGTTTTTGGTGCTGTATGACCTATATATTGACCAACTAAATCATCTCTAGTTACTGTAAGTAAGTGTCCTTTTCTAATATAGTTAAGTCTATGTAGTATATCTGCCATTTTCATCGCAACAGTAGTTTTCCCTGTTCCAGGACTACCAGTGAATGACATGTGTAAACCTGGACTTCCTGACATTAAATTTAATTGATTTCTTAGACGATCTACTAATAGAAGTGCGGCTATTTCTTTAATCCTAGTTTTTACAGGTTTTAATCCTATAAGTTCTTGTTCTAGTTCATCAATAATTTCTTGTATTTTCGTTTTGTTATATTCTTCTTTTAAGTTTAATAGAGTATCTTGTGTTTGTTTTGTGGTCATAATTTTTTTTTAGTTGTAGAAAACATAATTATCTTAAGTTTTCTACAATATTTATTATATTAATTTTAATAAAAAATTTTCATTCAAAGCCTAGTATCTCATTCCTTCCGGTTTACTAGTTGCATAACTGCGGAAACAGTATTTTTGATTTCTACCAATATCTTCAGTTCTTACTAATTCAAAACCGTTTTCTACAGCTGGTCTTTGAACTATAAATGAAAGAACACAACTTTCAACACCTCTTGTATTATCAAAAGCATTTACTTTTACATAATAATTAGAGCATTGTTGGCGACAGCTGTTCATTTCATACATGATAGTTGCAGCATCTTTAACATCAAATAGAGGTAATCCCCAAAGTTCCCAGTAATTGTTTCTTGGGTGTGGATCATCTGTAAATTCAATATTTATTGCCCATCCCTTAGAAATTGCATATTGTAATTGACTCGTAATTTGTTCGTCAGTTAGGTCAGGTAGAAACGAAAAAGTTCCTTGTGTTAATCTCACTGTTGTATACTCCTTATAATAATGAATCTTGATTAGCTATATTAATCAGCTTTTTTTATAAATGCGTTTAGTATATGTTTAAAATCTTAACTATTTTATTTAATTTAAACATTAGCTGTTGGAGTTTCTACGAAGTCAGCTGTATCTGTAGAAGTATAGTTAAATGTAATATCTTTCCATAAATCTAAAGCTGTTTGTAGTGGACCACATGTTTTAGCTGCATCAAGTAGAATTTGAGGTCCTTCTGCTACATAATCACGGCCTTCATTACGAGCAATTAGCATTGATTCTAGAGCTACACGATTAGCTGTTGCTCCTGCTTGTATACCATCTGGATGTCCAATAGTACCTCCACCAAACTGAAGAACTACATCTTCACCTAGGTAGTCTAATAATTGATGCATTTGACCACAATGGATTCCACCTGAAGCTACAGGTGTTACTTTACGTAAAGATGCCCAATCTTGTTGGAAGAATATTCCTTGTGGAAGATTTATTTCTAGATATGGTTCAAGTAAAGTATCATAAAAACCTTTAATCATTAAAGGATCACCTTCAAGTTTACCTACTACAGTACCAGCATGAATATGATCTACTCCTGCCATTCTCATCCACTTACAAATAACTCTGAAGTTCATTCCATGAATTTTTTGACGAGAATAAGTTGAGTTACCAGCACGGTGTAAATGTAGGATCATATCATTTTTACGAGCCCATATAGCCATTGTTTGAATAGCAGTGTAACCGATTACTAGATCGATCATGATAATAACTGTTCCAATTTGCTTAGCAAATTCAGCTCTTTCATACATGTCTTCCATTGTTGCAGCTGTAACATTCATGTAGTGACCTTTTACTTCACCAGTTGCTGCAATTGAACGATTTACAGCTTCCATAGAATAAAGAAATCTTTCTTTCCAACGCATGAAAGGTTGTGAATTAATATTTTCATCATCTTTTAGGAAATCTAGTCCACCTTTTAGACCTTCGTAAACTACTCTTCCGTAGTTTTTACCAGAAAGACCTAGTTTAGGTTTTACAGTTGCACCTAGGAATGGACGACCAAATTTATCCATACGTTCACGTTCTACAACAATTCCAGTCGCAGGACCTTGGAAAGTTTTTAGGTAAGCTACTGGTAGACGCATATCTTCTAATCTTAAAGCTTTAACTGCTTTAAAACCAAATACATTACCAATGATTGAAGCTGTTAAATTTGCAATAGATCCTTCTTCGAATAGATCAATATCATATGCTATATAAGCAAAATATTGATCAGAAGTGTTAGGCACAGCGTCTACTTTATATGCTTTAGCTCTATAAAGATCACAAGCTGTTAGTAGATCTGTCCAAACAACAGTCCATGTAGCTGTAGATGATTCACCTGCAACAGCAGCAGATGCTTCTACTGGATCTACACCAGGTTGAGGTGTAACTCTAAAAAGTGCTAGTACATCTGTGTCCTTAGTTACATAATTAGGATCCCAGTATCCCATTTTTGCATAAGGGATTACACCAGATTCATAACGTTCATTTTTAATTCTTGTCCGTTGTTCTACAGAGTTAGACATTTGCTCCTCCTTGAATTTAAGGCAGTATCATAATATATAAAGCTAACTAATCTATAATTTAATACTAACTTTTATAGCTAGAATATTCTAATTTAGTTATCCTTAAATATTAATCTATCACTATATCATGATTGAAGATTTGAGTTTCTATTTATTTATGTGATAAGAATTTTTAATGTAAATTTTATTTATTTATAAAAATTGACTATATAATAGTTAATTTACAGTTTTTATGCTAGGATTAAATTAGTAAATAACTTATATTGGAGAAATAAATTTTGTCTATAATACAAGTAGTAGATTCAAATTTTGAGTTGGAAGTTATCAATTGTAGTAAACTTGTTTTAGTGGATTTTGGTGCTCCATGGTGTGGTCCTTGTAGAATGATAGCACCAGTTATTAATGAAATAGCTCATGAATATCAACAAACTATAAAAGTTGTTAAAATTAATACAGATCAAAGCCCAACTGTATCAGGTGAATATGGCATTAGAAGCATACCAACATTAATGTTATTTAAAAACGGTGTAAGAATTGACACTGTAATTGGTGCTGTTCCAAGATCGACTTTAATTAGCACATTAAGTAAACATTTATCATAATAAAATTATTTAATAATAAAAAAATATGGCTAAAATTTGTGAAATATCTGGTAAAACGTCAAATAATGGATATCAAGTTTCTCACTCACATATTAGAACTAAAAAAATACAAAATATTAATTTAAAAAAGAAAAGAATCTGGTCTATTAAGAAAAAGCAATGGATAAAGGTTAGATTATCAACTAAAGCAATGAAATCGATCCATAAAAATATTATATAAAATATAAGTATATTATAGTGACAATCTTAATTAAATATGTTATAATAATTCTATAATTAGATTTACTTTAGTGGGTATAGTAATCCATAATATATTCACTTTCCTTTAACCTTTTAACAGCATTGGCTTAACATGAATCAATAAGGATACAAACTAATGACTTCAGATATAAAAAATATATATTACGAAAAGAATAGTGATCTAAAAGACTATTATTTTTCTAGTAATGAACAAGATGTAGATGAAAGTATAGACATGTCTACTGGTTGGTCTTTTATTTGCTTAGATGAGACAATAAACTATTATACAGAAAACCTACGCAAAAAAGAATAACTAATTTCTTAAAATACTTAATTTAATAAATTAATTTAGTATAGGTTAAATTCATTTTATTTATTGAAATGATAGAATTACCTATACTAGTTCAAAGTTTATTTATGCTAGTATAGCTCAATTGGTAGAGCAGCTGATTTGTAATCAGCAGGTTATGGGTTCAAGTCCCTTTACTAGCTTAATATATAATAATTTATTTTAATATGCTAATAAATTTATGCTATTCCTAAATTTTGTATTATTGGAAAGTTTGCTAATAGTAAATAAGCAAATCCAGCTCCTCCTACTGCTCCAACTAAAAAGCCTGCTGTAAATTGACTCCATCCAGTAGATGTTTGCAACATATCTTTAGAATTATCTTTAACAATAGTATTAAAAGAAACTGTACCATACATTGATAAACAAGTTGTTAAAATAATAATTAAACCTACAGCTGATAAAAAACCTGATAATAGTGCAATATCTGTATTACGTAATGGACCAAGTTTATCAAAAGGTCCAATTAAAAAATATCCATGTGCCATTCCAATTTCTAGTCCTCTAAGCAAAGGAGATAAACCTCGTCTATATGCTGGTAGGTTACCTAGAAAGTTTTTTGTAAAGCTCGATGTACTAATTGGAGTTGATAAGTTTCCAACAAATGGATCATTATTATAAGGTTGAATAAAGTTTGTCATTATAATTTTAATAAATTTATTTTATCGTTTTAGTCTTTTTTTGTGTATATCAAAATATTAGCAAAAAAAACATTTTAAAGCTTAAATATTAACAAATTTATAATAAAAATGACAAAATATTATATATGATGTATATTAATATAGTTTTTCATAAGGGAACATAAGTTATGTCAATCTTTTTAAGTTACATATTATTTGTAGCAATTTTTATGGGATTAGCTTTAAGCTTGTATTTTGGTTTGCAATTTGTTAAATTAATCTGATATTAAATTAATCAATAAAAAAAGAATACTTTGATTAATAAAAAAGCAAAGTATTCTTGAATATAGTTTATTAACTATCATTAAAATATTTATTATGCAAATAAAAAAATATACTATCAAAGGATCAAGAAGATTTAGTAATTATTGGTGGGCTTCTATTATATTTATAGGAGGCATAGGTTTTTTTTTAGTGGGTATTTTGAGCTTTTTAAATTTAAGTTTAGATAATATATATTTTATACCTCAAGGTGCAATCATGACATTTTATGGCATGACTGCAATTTTAATTAGTATATTTCTTTGGTATACTATATTTTTTGATGTAGGCAGTGGATATAATGAATTTAATAAACGTGATGGTACTATAACAATTTTTAGATTTGGATTTCCAGGAAAAAATCGAATTTTAAAATTAAAATATAATATTAATGATATAGCATCAATTAAAATAAGTATTCAGGATGGACTTTCTCCAAAGAGAGAAATCTATTTAAAAATGAAGGATAAAAGACAAATTCCATTAACAAAAGTCGGTGAACCTATATCAATTAGTGAGATAGAAAAACAAGCTAGCGATATTGCTCTTTTTTTAAGTATTAATGTAGAGGGAGGTTAGAAAAGTTTGTAAGATTAATATTTTTATGATATTATTTATGTAAACTTGAATAAAGCGGGTATAGTTTAGTGGTAAAACCTTAGCCTTCCAAGCTAATGATGCGGGTTCGATTCCCGCTACCCGCTTATACTTACTTAATTTACTAATATAACCTAGTAATTATAATAATAAAAATCGTTTATTTGTTCATTAATTTTAATATGCATCTGGCTGGAGTCGAACCAGCGGTGTCCCTTAGGGATGGCGGATTATTAGAGTGGGCTTTTTAATTAATAAAACCTCTCTTACAAAACCGTACTTGAAATTTTCATTTCATACGGCTACCACTAATCATATTTTATATTAGTAGAAGTCAAATTAAAATTTATAGTACTTAGTTTAATATTGGATTTATAATACTTTTTAATATTAATGAGATAAGACTCTTTGTTTAATAATAGGTTGGTATGATATAATTTATTATTAAAATTTTTACTATCAATTTTATACTGTTTTTTAATTATATGTATAGCTTGATTAAGAAACTTATTACATTTTTCAGTAAGATATATACTTATAAAAGTATTAACCATTCTGTACCAAGTTTTATATAAATAATCTAATTTACTATTTGAATATTTCTGGATACTTTTACTAAATATATAACTTGATAATTTAAACTTGTCAACAAAAATTTTAAGCTTTAAATGATGTTTAAATAATTTTAAGAAGTTAAGAGCATAATTATTTTGGTTTTTAAATCGTTTATTATAATTTTCATTATTAAATCTTTGCCTCATAGCACTGAATCTATACCAAGTATAATCATTCAACATGATCTTATTTACTATTTCTACTAAAAAATTAATATTTTCTATATAATCTATATAATATAAATATTTATAATTATCTAAATTTTTATTATATCTAGATTTATAGAATTTAGATAAATCTATGTAACTAATATCATCAATGGATTTATATATAATACTTTTTAGATAGCTTGGCATTGATAATTTTCTTTTAATATACTTATTCTTTATACAGTATAGATCATGACTGAAATTAAATTTATACATATTTCTATCTATTCTAAAAGATGTAGTTGATCTTGCATCAAAAACAGGTTTAGTACAAATATAAACTAAATTTTGTTTTACAATTAATTTAAGTATAGTAAAGGTCTTACTTGTTTTTTCTTGAGTTTTCAATAAAATTTGTAATTCACTTATATCATATTCTTTATTATAAAGGTAAAACTTATTTTTATTAAAATAGTATAGATTATATAATTCAGGTATTATATGCTGCAAAATAAATATTTTTACCTCACTAGAGTTAATCATATAATTTTGTATTACATGTATACGATTTAAATTATGTTGTTTTGTTGCTATAAATATTTGATTTAATAGCATTTCTACTCTTAAAAGAATTTTATTCCAGTCTAACTTAAATTTTAATATTTTTGTTTTATCTACTGTTTTAACAAATTTTTGTTCATGTATATAGTTATACATTCATTATTTTTATATAAATTATGAATAGTACAATATGTTTGCATCTAAATTAATAATTAAAAATTATCTTTAGTTTATAGCTTTTTATTGTTTCTTTATAAATAGTTTAATTATTGCCTATTAATCTAAATACTCTTTTTTAGATTGAACTATTTACTTACTCCGTTCCGTATTTTTTTTTTGTTGACTTAAACTCCTATCTATATATTAGTAACCTCTTTAAGAAATCATACTTATATTAGCTCACAATAATTAAGCTTAAGGGTTATATTATCTCAATTTTATAAAAGAGATATTCATCTAATATTTATAACGAAGGTTCGTATAACTAGCTATATCAACATTATAGATAATCTGCTTAATATTACATTACTTCAGGCTAAAATAATTTAATATTGACTATCATAACTTATTCATGATTTAGAATAATTAGAATTCACTAATTTTGAAATACAGTTAACTAAATTGTTATATTTAGTCTTTAGTTAGTAAAGATTTTCTTGATCCTTTAACACCTAAAAACGGGTCGCACATGAGTCCGCTGCCTTCGGCCTCTCGGCCACAGATGCTTAAATATACGTATTAGAAATATAATAAAATTTTCTTTAAAAGTAAAGAAAATTTATTCATTCATATTGTGATAAGTTGCAACAGCTGAAGGAGATATTTTATTTAGATACCTAAAAATCCAATATTTAAAAATTGTATCTAAAACAACTGGGAAAGTTGAAATAAAAATAAAAATAAAATCTCTACTTTCAGGCAGACCAAAATGCCTTAAAATAGCTTCAATTATAATTTCCCATCCATGAGGAGAATGAAAACCAACAAATATATCGGTGAATAAAATTATTAAAAATGCTTTTGCTGTATCACTTAAACCATATATAGATTCATTAATAAAAGATTTTAAAATTGAAAATTGTCTTTTATTAATAATTAAAATAGATATAAAAATAATAATTGAAAAACAGTCAGCTATAATATTTTTTATAGCATTAGAACTTTCTTTTGAATACTCTAAAGCTATTTCCAATGCTTTACTAGACATTTTTTGTTGTACAATATCATTTGATAAAGAATTTATTTTGCCTGTCAATATTTCAAAATGTAATTTTTCTTCAAATCTTTGTAATTCAGCGAATGCTCTTTCCTCTTGAGATAAGTTTAAAAAAATACTAGAACTTTTTTTATTCCATAACTGATTAATTAAAGGATCCAGTATAAATATTTTAGAGACTTGGTTAATTAAAATAGGAATAACAAATAGAAAAATAATATATTTTACAGATGTTGATGTTTGGTATTTAGCAGCTTTAAAATCTTCCAAGGCTTCAACTTCTGCATTAGGATTTAACTCTTGCTTAAAACGATTAAATAATTTATTCATAGAACGTGGTACTATTCCCGTTTTTTCAAAAGCGTACTGATTAATTTTTTTTAAATTCCAATATTTCATTATTTTATAATTTATATACACATAACTTATGCAGTAATTATAGTGAAAATAATTTAATTAAATTAACTAACTGATAAAATTAAAATAGAAACAATCTACAAGGTTATAATTTAATATGAATAGACATTATTATAATTTTTTTTTAAGATATATTAGAAGCCAATGGATTTTACAAGAAAACCTATTTATACTTAATAAGAAAAAGCAAAAAGAGAATAAAAAACTTAGTAGTTATAAAGTAGTTTACAAATCATTTTTATTGCAGAAAGAATATATAAATTACAAAAAATTCAATCATTATAAAATAATAATAAATAAAATCAATAAAGACACAACAAGTTGTTTTAATAATATAATTATGAAAAAACTTAATTTAATAAGTCATCAAGAATATTTTATTTATCTAAGATTTATACGTAAAGGATTATTACATACTACAAATATTAATTGCATAAAAAAAATTAGACAAGATGAATATATTTATTTGGTCAATCAAAATATTATGATTATTGTTACTATTGCGAAAAGTTTTGTCGGAACTTTTTTAGGGATAAAGGTATCATCATATATAAAAAAAAAATCAAGTCATTTGCCCAATACTAAAATAAAAAGACTATAGTAACATATTAAATGTTACTATAATAACAAGAATAGTTAATTACTCTAAATCCTTTCTATTTGGATTTCGAGAAGGATCATTAGATAAAAAACCAAAAAAGAACAAAGATATAAAAAATATTACAGTTGTGTATACAAATATTTTTAAAGTCAACATAAACAAATTCCTAAATACAAAGTTTAATATACAAGATTATATAATATATACTATACAAAAAAAATGAATTCATTAATTAAATTTAATTTCTTTTACAAGTATGAAATAATTAGAAATCTAAATCATTGATATTACTACTAGTATTATTTTTTAATACTTGATAATTTAATTCCCTTATTTTTTTCATTATCCTTTCAAAGTATTCTTGTAAGTATAGTTCCAATGGTTCTATTTCGTCTTTATTTATTTTAAGTATATATAAAATTTCTTTCATGTCAGCATTAGCATTATAGCCTTTAGATAAAACTTGAGTAAATGCTAGTCTCTCCGCTATATTATTTGTCCACTGAAATGTTTGGATAAAGACTTGTAATAAGTTTAATAGTATTACAGGTATTTGACTTTTTTTAGCACGACGTCCAGATATGCGTTGACATAAGTTAATAATATCTTGTGATTTCCAAGATTTATTACCACATACTGGCAAAAATTTTTTATTAAACTGCAAAATAGATAAACTTTTGATAACAATATGTGCAATATCTTGTGTACTTATGTAAGAAATTGAAGAAAATTCACTCGTTATCCATATAGATTTTTGATCGAGAATAGGTAATGCATATTGAGGAATAAGACCTTGAAAGAAACCTGGTATACAAAAAATAGTAAAGCCTAAACCAGATTCTTTGATGCGATTTTCAAGCATTACCTTAAGACTTATTAATCTTACATCTAAATATAAATAGCTTTCTATAATAGAAAAAAAAATAAACCTTTTAACTTTTGCCTTAATAGCAGCTTCAATTAAAATATATTTTGAATGTAAATCTATAAGTTCAATGTTATAAGAATCTTCTGATCTTGTAGTAGAACAATCAATTATGGCAGTAATGCCGATCAGTGCTATGGGTATAGTTTCTGGTAATGATAAATCACCATATATTAATTCAGCTCCCCATTCTTTTAAAAAAGCTGATTTACGAAAATTCCTGACCAAGCATTTTACTTGAAAGCCTTTGTTTAAGGCTTTCCTGACAATTTGCCTACCTAATGTACCGGTACTACCAATAACTAGTAAAGCCATTAATCTTAATCCTTTATATTATAATTATCATACAAATTATTTTAACATATTACGTTATATTAAATATTACATACAAATTTTGTAACTATAAGTAGGTAAGAAGGGATTCGAACCCTCAAAGTATTACTGTCATATTTTGAGTATGATGCGTTTACCAAATTTCGCCACTTACCTAATAATTAAAAAAATTATATCATAAAAACATTAATTAACTGAATATAAAAATAAACAAAACCTATTGAAAAAGATTACAGTATGTATATGTCAAATTACATATTTCTAAAATCTTTCTTACCTTTCGTTTATTTAATATTTATACAATATCAATACACAAAATCTTTAGTAATTTTATTAATATTTATAACGACACATAAACATAGAAATATTTATATAAATAAGCTTATACAAAATATAGAATATAATATCATATTCTATTCACTGACATTTATAAGTATCTTTTATATTGATAATTCTTATTACAAAGTAAACGTTATATTAAAGCAATCAATTGTAATTCCTTTTTTAATAAAATACAATAGAAAAAAGGTTGGCTATCTTTTTATAATTTATTTTATAAATTATAAAATACCTCAATATATAATCAAAGTAATAATTTTAAGTATTATAAATTTAGTCTTAACTAATAATTTACTACTTTTTACTCAAAATGAAATTCTATTAAATAATGCTTATATATTATTAAAAAATAACAAAAAAAGTCACAAGAGATATTATAAAATATTTTTAATTAATTTATTAACAAGTTATGTAATAACTGAAATCATATTAAGTACATGTTATAACTTATATATAGGCTTAAAATCAAAAAACAAATTATCTTTTAAAAACAATTTAGAATATATTAGATATTGTTTTAGTAACATTTTTAGACAAATTTTAAGCAACATATATATATTAATTACAACTATGTGGAATAGATCTTAATAAAATAAAACAATATACATGCATGTTATAATCTTAGAAGTAATATATTAGCATCTATGATAAACTTATAAAATAATCTTGATAATGTGTTATAACAATGAAGAAACTAAGCAAAGACAATACTTAGATACTTTAATTAATAAGCCTTATGAATACGGTTTTTATACAAATATTGAATCAGTTTACTTCCCTAAAGGTTTAAGTGCTAAAATAATTAAATTAATTTCTAAAATAAAAAAAGAACCTTTATACATGACAAGTTTTCGTTTGAAAGCTTACGAAAAATGGATTAAAATGAATGAACCTAAGTGGAGTAATTTATTTTATAACTCTATAAATTACAACAAGATTTTATACTACTCAATTCCTAAACATAAGAAAAAAGTTGAAAGCTTAAATGAAATAGATCCAGAAATTTTAGAAACATTTCAAAAACTAGGTATATCATTAGATGAACAAAAAAGATTAAGCAATGTAGCGGTAGACGCTGTTTTTGATAGCGTTTCCATTGCAACTACTTTCAAAAAAGAACTTGCAAGCTACGGTGTCATATTTTGCTCTATAACAGAAGCTATTAACTTATATCCTAATTTAATTAAAAAATATCTAGGAGCTGTAGTACCTAATGGAGATAATTTTTATGCAGCATTAAACTCTGCTACCTTTAGTGATGGATCTTTTTGTTATATACCACCCAATACAAAATGTCCTTTAGAATTATCAACTTATTTTAGAATTAATAATAAAGAATCAGGACAATTTGAAAGAACATTAATCATAGCAGATCAAAATAGTTATGTTAGCTATTTGGAAGGATGTACTGCTCCACAATTTGACAACAATCAATTACATGCAGCAGTTGTTGAATTAATAGCACTTGATAATGCAACTATTAAATACTCAACAGTACAAAATTGGTATTCAGGTAATTCAGAGGGAGATGGTGGAATATATAATTTTGTAACAAAAAGAGGCATATGCGCAGGAAAAAATTCAAAGATATTATGGACCCAGGTAGAAACTGGTTCATCAATTACATGGAAATATCCAAGCTGTATACTATTAGGTAAAGAATCAAGTGGTGAATTTTCTTCTATAGCTCTTACAAATCATTATCAACAAGCTGATACCGGAAGTAAAATGATACATATAGGAATTAATACAAAAAGTAAAATTTTGTCCAAAGGAATATCAGCTGGAAGATCAAGTAATAATTATCGAGGATTAGTAAAAATGGGACCAAAATCAAATTATTCCAGAAACTATTCACAATGTGATTCTTTAATTCTAAATAAAAATTCTACAGCAAATACATTTCCATATATACAAGTTAAAAATCCTTATTGCAAAGTAGAACATGAAGCATCAACATCTAAAATAGGAGAAGAACAAATTTTTTATTTTATGCAAAGAGGTATTAATTTAGAAGATGCTATTAGTCTTATGATTAATGGTTTTTGTAAAGAGATACTAAATGATTTACCTATGGAATTTGCTATGGAAGCAGATCGTCTATTAAATTTAAAATTAGAAGGAACAATTGGATAAATGAAAGATTGTCAAAAGATTCTAGAAATCAAGAATTTAAGTGTAAGTGTAAATAATAAAGTAATAATTGAAAATCTTAATTTAAATATTAATAAGGGTGAAATACATGCTATAATGGGGAAAAATGGTTCAGGAAAAAGTACATTAGCAAAAGTTATATCTGGTCATCCTTTATATCATATTAATGAAGGAGAAATTTTTTTTAAAAACATAAATATTACTAATGAAGAACCTGATATAAGAGCTCACAGAGGTATCTTTTTAGCTTTTCAATATCCTGTTGAAGTACCTGGTGTAAGTAATATAGACTTTTTACGTTCAGCGTATAACTCACAAATGCAAAAACTGAAAAAAGAAACAGTAGATCCATTAGCTTTTTTTGAATTAGTCAATGAAGAAATGAAAAATATTCAAATAGAATCTAAGTTCTTGAACAGATCTCTTAATGAAGGCTTTTCTGGAGGAGAAAAGAAAAAAAATGAAATTTTACAAATGTTACTATTAAAAAAAGATTTATGTATTTTAGATGAAATAGACTCTGGCTTAGATGTAGATGCATTAAAAGATATTGCAAATAATATTAATAAATTTCATAATGAAAATAATGCAATCTTATTTATTACACATTACCAAAAATTAATAGATTATATTAAACCTACTCATGTACATATAATGGATAAAGGTAATATTAAAATTAGCGGTAATAAAAATCTAGCTTTAGAAATAGATAAATATGGCTATGAAAAAATTGTGTAATTTTTTTTATATTAGATAACCTTAGAATGGCATATTATCCATCCTAAGTTTAGCTATAAATATATTAATAATAAGCTAATAACAAGAGATTTATTGTCTAAATAGAAAAAGTTTGCTTCACATCTTGTATCGATTGTTTTAATAAATCCTCTGATTCAGATGTTAGTTTTTTACTATTTTGAATACTTTCACCAAATTCAGGCTTAGATGTTTTTAAATCTTGTCTTAAAGCTAATACAAAATCACTAACTTGTGATAGTTCAATACTATCTAAATAACCATTAACACCAGCATATATAATAGCTACTTGGTCTTCAACACTAAGAGGAGAATTTTGAGCTTGTTTTAAAATTTCTCTAAGTCTTTGACCACGAGCTAACTGATTTTGAGTTGCTTTATCTAAATCAGAAGCAAATTGTGAAAAAGCTTCTAGTTCTGCAAACTGTGCCAATTCTAACTTTAATTTACCAGCAACTTGCTTCATTGCTTTAATTTGTGCAGCAGAACCAACTCGAGATACTGAAATTCCAACATTAATAGCTGGTCTAATTCCTGAATTGAATAAATCACCAGATAAGAAAATTTGTCCGTCAGTAATAGAAATTACATTAGTTGGAATATATGCTGATACATCTCCTGCTTGTGTTTCAATAATTGGTAATGCTGTCATACTACCAGAACCTAATTCAGCACTAAGTTTAGCTGCTCTTTCCAATAATCTAGAATGTAAATAAAAAACATCTCCAGGATAAGCTTCTCTACCAGGTGGACGACGTAATAGAAGAGACATTTGGCGATAAGCTTGAGCTTGTTTTGTTAAATCATCATAAATAACTAAAGTTGCTTTACCCTTATACATAAAATACTCGGCAAGTGTAGCACCTGTATAAGGGGCTATATATTGTAAAGTAGCTGGATCATCAGCATTTGCAGCTACTATAATAGTATACTCTAAAGCTCCTTTTTCTTCTAAAGTAGACACTACTTGTGCAACTGAAGAGGCTTTTTGCCCTATAGCAACATAAACACAAACAACATCTTGACCTTTTTGATTAATAATTGTATCTAATGCTACAGAAGTTTTACCTGTTTGTCTATCACCAATAATAAGCTCCCTTTGACCTCTGCCAATTGGTATCATTGCATCGATAGCAGTTATACCAGTTTGTAATGGTTCACATACTGATTGACGTCCTATTATACCAGGTGCATAAGATTCTATTAGTCGAGTATCTTGTGTTGAAGGATTTCCTTTAGCATCAATTGGTTTTGCTAAAGGATCTACAACTCGACCTAAGAAATTATCACCTACTGGTATCTGAGCAATTTGACCTGTAGATCTAACAGAACTACCTTCAAGAATATTTCTACCATCACCCATTAGTACAACACCAACATTATCACTTTCTAAATTTAAAGCAATACCAACAGTTTGATCTTGATCTTCAAATTGAAGTAACTCTCCTGCCATTACTTCATCTAAACCGTAAACACGTGCTATCCCATCACTAACCTGTAGAACAGTTCCAACATTAGTAACTTGTATTTGCTGATCGTATTTATCAATTTGCTGCTTTATTATATTACTGATTTCATCTGGTCTAATATTTAACATATATTTGTATAATTTATAAATTTTTTTATAAGGTCTCCAAACAACCTATTAAATTAGTTTGCATTTAAATATGAAGACATCTTTTTTAATTTTCCAAGTAAACTAGCATCTATAACTTTCGAGCCTATTTTTATAACAAATCCACCTATTAAATTAGTATCTTGGTTGATAATCAACTTAATTTGATTAGTACCAGTTAATGACTTAATTTTATTAGTTAAATCAAATTGTTGTTTCTCATCTAAATCTGATGCTGAAGACACTTCAACTATTGTAATAGACTCCAAAGAATAAGTAATTTTTAAATACTTTTCAATTATAAGTTTTAAAAATGATATTCTACGTCTATCAACTAAAACCAATAAAAAATTCATAATAAAATCTTGAATTTGGTTTTTAAATAATTCTTTTAAAACTTCTTTTTTTGTCAAACTACTATTTAGAGGATTTAATAAAAATAACTCTAAATCTTTTGATTTAGATAAAATCGATAATATATATGATAATTCATCTTTATATTGACTTAATAAATTTAAGCTTTGAGCATTAGCTATCAAAGCTTCAGCATACGGTACAGCAATTTTTTCTTGTAAGCTTTGATTACTCATAAGTTTATTTTTCCTCCTATTTGCATAATACTTTGATCTATTATTTTATTGTGCATGATAGGATTCATTTGATTTTTGATTTGTATACTTACTTTTTGGAGAGCTAAAGATATAATTTGTTGCTGAATTTGTAACTTAACTTGATCTTCAGCAAATTTAATACTAGCTTTACTTGATTGAGTTAATTTCTCAATATCAACTTTGCCCTGATCAAGAATAGATTCTCTGACTTTTTTTGCCGTATCTTCAGCTTCATTAATAATCTGATTAATAATAATTTGAGTCTGAGCTAATTGTTTTTTTGCCTCATCTAACCTTAAGGTTGCTTGCTCTAACCTTTCTTCTGATTCTTTAATTGCAAATATAACTTTACTTTGTCTATTATTTAAAACTGAACCTAAAAAATTTTTTAGTACATAAATTAAGCCAGATAATAAAAGAAAAATATTCAAAACATTTGCTTCTAAAAAATTAGAATTAAAACTAACACCAGAATACATTATACTTTGTGTAATAATGTTAAAAATGTTCATATTTCTAATACCATAATTAATTTATTTATTTAAAAATTCATATATTTATAATTGCATTAATTAATAATTATTAAGCAATTTATTTTGTATTTGATCACTTAAGACATCTACTTGAACTTCTAAACTTTTCAATGCCTGCTGTTTTTGCTGACTTAGTTGATTATAAGCATCAACTAATAAATTTTCTGCGTTCTTTTGGGCATCTTTAAGTTTATCTGAAACAATTAGTTGGGCTTGTTCCTGGGCATTTTTAATAATCATTTGAGCACTTTTTCTTGATTCTGCTAACTCCAATTCATATGTTTTAGTTAATTCATCAGCTTTAACCAAAGAAGCAGAAGCACTAGTTAAACTACTGCGTATATATTCTTCTCTATCATCTAAAATATTAATAACAGGTTTATAATATAAAAGATTCAATACAAGAGTTAAGCCAATGAACTGTAAAGCCATCAAAGGTAAGGTTGCATTAAAATCGAATAAACCTCCTTTAGAATTACCATCAGCTGCTTCACTTAGTATTAGTATAATTGAGTACATTATTGATAATTTGTATATTACTTATATAGTTTATTTGAATAGTATATTCATTGAAATTCAGGTAATATCTTAAAAAACACTTAGTTCATCAATTAAATAAAATAATAAACTAAGTGTTTTATTAAAACTAACCAGTATAAGGATTAGCAAATAGTAATGATAAAGCAACTACTAATCCATAAATTGTTAGAGATTCCATAAAGGCTAAACTTAGTAATAAAGTTCCTCGGATTTTACCCTCAACTTCTGGTTGTCTAGCAATACCTTCTACAGCATTAGCTGCAGCACTTCCTTGTCCAATACCAGGTCCAATAGCAGCTAAACCAACAGCTAAACCTGCAGCTACAACAGAAGCTGCTGAAATTATAGAATCCATAATTATTTATTTCATTATAAGAATTTAAAAAATTAACATATTTCATTAAAGTTAGAATGTAAAATTAATTATAAAATAACTATATGTATTTAGTGCTCTCCATGTCCTTCCAAAGCTTCACCAATATAAGCAGCAGATAAAGTAGAAAATATTAATGCTTGTATAGAACTAGCAAATAAACCTAATATCATAACAGGTAAAGGAATTAGTATTGGTACTAATAATGTAAATACAGAAACTACTAATTCATCAGCAAGTATATTACCAAATAATCTAAAACTTAGAGACAAAGGTTTAGTAAAATCTTCAAGTATATTTATGGGCAATAGAACAGGTGTAGGCTCAACATAACGTAAAAAATAAGATATACCATTTTTATTTAAACCTGCATAGAAATAAGCAATAGAAGTAAGTAAAGATAAAGCAACAGTAGTATTAATGTCATTTGTTGGCGCAGCTAACTCACCTTCAGGCAGACTAATTAATTTCCAAGGAATTAAAGCACCAGCCCAATTACTACCTAATATAAATAAAAAAATAGTTGATACATAAGGAAGCCACATTCTATATTCATGTTCTCCAATTTGATTTTTTGCAATATCTTGAAGAAACTCTAATATAAATTCCATAAAATTTTGAAACTTGCCTGGAATTCTTTGTAAATTTCTTGTGCCTAAAAAAGCTAATGTTAATAATACAAAGATAACCATCCAAGAAACAATAAATACCTGACCATGTACACTGTAGTTACCAATAGTCCAATATAAATGTTTACCAACTTCTACAGAAGATAAACTAGAAAAATATATTAAATTAAAATTATTTTCTTGAAACATATTAATTTCTCTAATTGATTTATAATAAAAATATCTGTAATGATTTTAGTTTATAAAATTAATTTTAGTATCTAAAACCCTTTATATTAATAATATCATTATAATAAGTTATATTTTTATATAATTGTATATTAATTATTACTTTGCTCTAATCATGTTAGAAACCTCATTAGCAAAGTTATTATCTTTTGATTCTATACCTTCTCCTAACAAAAATCTCTCAAAACGTCTAATTTTAATATTCTCTCCTAACAATGATATATGTTGCTTAATTAGCTCTTCGATAGTAATATTTTGTTCTTTAATAAATACTTGGTCAAATAGAGATAACTCTTTTAATCTTTTTTCAACTCTACCTTCAGCTATCTTAATTTTTATATCATCTGACTTACTGATAAGATCATCTTTTTCTAATTCAATTTTTTTCTCATATTCAATTATAGTTTTAGGTATATCACTTTTAGATACATATTTTACAGATTGGCAAGCTGCAATTTGCATTGCAATATCCTTAGCTAACTGCTGAAACTTAGGCTGTCTAGCTACAAAATCAGTTTCACAATTAATTTCCAATAGTACACCAATCCGCGAACCAGCATGAATATAACTTTGTATTAGACCTTCTGTAGCTACTCTAGAAGATTTTTTATCTGCTGTAGCTAAACCTTTTTTTCTTAAGTTTTCAATAGCTACTTCGATATTACCATTAGAAGCTGTTAGTGCTTTTTTACAATCTGTCATACCAGCACCAGTTTTATTACGCAGATCTTTAATACTTTCAGAAGAAATTTTTTTCTGTATAGACATTATAGTATAAAAAAATAAAAATATATAAATTTTAAAATATTAATAAAATACATCATAATTAAAAATGATATTATTAAGAATTTCTACCTTCTAAAATAGCATCAGATATTTTAGATAATACTAACTTAATTGATCTTATTGCATCATCATTAGATGGAATTGGAACATCAATTATTTCAGGATTACAATTCGTATCCAACATACATATTGTAGGCACACCAAGCTTGATACATTCCTGTATAGCAGTTGTTTCTTTTTTTTGATCTACAACAACAACTAGATCAGGTAAATTTTTCATATTTTTTATACCATTTAAATGTTTACGCAATCTTTCTAACTCTTTACGTATAACAGATGCTTCTTTCTTAGGAAGAGTATCAATTAATCCTTCTTCATCCTGTTTTTCAAGCTTATTTAATCTTTCTACTCTAGATTTAATTGTAACCCAATTAGTTAACATTCCACCTAGCCATCTTTGATTAACGTAAAATGAATCTGATCTTAAAGCTTCTTTAGCTACAATACCTGCAGCCTGTCTTTTTGTTCCTAAAAATAAGAATGTTTTACCTTCTTTTGAACATTGTTTAACAAAATCATAAGCATTATTAAGTAAATGAGCTGTTTGAACAAGATCAATAATATGAATACCGTTACGTTCAGTATAAATATAAGGAAACATTTTAGGATTCCATCTTCTAGACTGATGTCCAAAATGTACACCAGCTTCTAATAATTCTTCTAAAGATACTATAGACATAAAAAATATAGATTAAATAAACTTACTAATTATCTTTGAATCAATAATAACATAAAATATAAATTTAAATAAATAATAAAAAACACAATTCACTTAACTTATTAAGAATTAGCAATTAAACATTATTGAAACGTGCACTTCGATCATCTATAATAATATCATCAAATTGCTGATTAAGACTACTAGCGGATACACTATTTACTTTACCTTGATTAAGATCCTGCAGTTTTATAGATAAGTTCTTATTATTTTTATTAGAATCATAAGTACTAAAACCTGTACCTGCTGGTATCAAACGACCAATAATTACATTCTCTTTTAAACCTCTCAGTTGATCAATTTTACCATTAATTGCTGCTTCAGTTAAAACCTTAGTTGTTTCTTGAAAACTAGCAGCAGAAATAAAACTATCAGTATTCAACGATGCTTTCGTAATACCTAATAAGACTGGATAGTAAACTGCTTGATTTTTATTTTCTAGTTCTAAAGAAGAATTAACTAACTCAACTTTATGCAACTCAACTAACTCACCAGGTAAATAATCTGTATCTCCACCATTTTCAATTTTCACTTTTGACGTCATCTGTTTTACTATCACTTCAATATGTTTATCAGCAATATACACACCTTGAGACTGATATACTGATTGAACTTCTTTTACTAACATTAATTGAATTTCTAAAATACTAAGTCTAGCAGAATTATAGACACTTATACCCTGAGATAAATAAGACCTGAATTTATATTCAAGTATAATATGAGGATTAAAAGACGTATCTACTTTCTTTCTAGCCTCTAAAATTTCTTCAATACGAGGTAATCCCTGTACAATATCACCTGTTTTAAGACGTTCAAATATTAAAGTCGCTATGTTTTCACCTTTTTGTATTAAACTACCATTATTTACATGTATTAAAGAACCACTAGAAATTAAATAAGGTTGTCCAACCCTAATAATAACTTTATCCTTATTAATTACTAAAATTAGTCCTGAAACACTAGATACAATACTTTTAGTAATAAGATCACCAGCACGTATATAACTATTAACTTTAACTTGTATAATACAATTGTCTTCTAATGGTATAGTTACGGTATTTGCTTCACTGATAATCATTATGCGAAAATTTGTATTACTACTTTTCTCTATATAACCAATTGTCCCATCTATTGAAGAAAATATATCAGTTTGGCAAATAATGGAATTTGATTGTACATACTGACCATCATTAACTAAAATTGAAGTTTTGGAGTATAAACCATAATTTTTACGAAAGAAAGAATCTTTAATAGTTAAAAAATCAGCAGTAATAAACTTTACGAGAAATACTGCATTATTATTATTAGTATTAAGAGGCTGAAACTGCATATAACATTTAATATTTTTTAAATTTCTCTTAAAGTCAATTATTAAATGTGTAAACACTAAATTAACACCAGAAACAGATTTAATCCTTTCTCCATCTCTAAAAAATGTTCTACGAACCATCTTTAAATTAATAAAATTTGTAGAGAAAGAGGAAGGTGAAAATTGTAAAAATAAATTTTTACTAGGCAAAGAATAAATTACAACGGGTCTTAATAGAACAAAATTATTTTTAGCAATTTTCAGATATTCCCAATAAACAAGCTTGTCAGTAGTAATACAATTAAATAATATTTCTCCAGGTCTTAAAAAACCCCTATATTTTTCTAAGTTAATGTTACTTAAATTTAATTTTACTAATTTACCTGGCTTAATTACAATTTCTCTAATAATACCATCTTTTTCAACTATTTCTAAAAAGCCTGTATTATTAGCAAATATATTTTGTATTATCTCTGTCCCTACATCAATAAAGGTTAAATTTTTTACAAGTAATAACGATAAATCTTTATTGACAATATGTGTTTCTTCAGGAATCCATAATATATAACCAGAATTATGTATATCATAGAATTCCTTATCTGAAGCTTTAGTAAGAGATAAATCAAGATATTTGATAATACCACCTGTCTTAGTTTTATATGCATTAGAAATTAAATCACCAATAATTTGCTGATCAATAATTTTTTTATTTGGGAAAGCTTTTAATAAAAATTTATCATGATTTTCAGTATGTAAAAAATATCTTTTATAATCATGCAAGGATTCAGAAATGACCTTAATATTAGTATAAGTTTTCGAAGAAGTAATCAATAATATTTTTGGCACATTTATTTTATCTTGAATAATATGTATTTTACCTTCTGTCGGATTTCTTAGATTAGTTTGAGCTAACAAATCATGATTTTTTATTGCCTGATCTTTAACAACTAACAAATTTGAAAATTGAGGCAAGCTATAAACTTCTCCAGCAAGTATCCAAACTACTAAACTATCTGAAATAGAGCTAATATCTTTTATATTATCGATATTAACACTACCAGAAAAATCAGCAATCACAGATTTTTGTGCTTTTTCAGTAGATAACTGATTATCAATAGGATGCTCAGCAAGTACTTCACCTTTTTTAATCTTTTGAGAATTTTTTACTACAAGTAGTGAATTTTTTAACAAAAAAAATGTTTTACTATCACCATTTTTTGATATAACATTAACAAACGAATCACCACATAATTTTTGAACTATATCACCATGTCTATTCCTTGATGAAATTAAATTAATATTATTAGGATATAAAACAATACCATCTATAGTAGAAGTAATATTGTGAGATAGTTCACCAGTAAATACCCCACCCGTATGAAAAGTACGCATAGTCAATTGAGTTCCTGGCTCACCTATAGACTGAGCAGCAATAATACCAACTGCTTCACCTAAATCAACTACTTTACCATGCGCTAAATTCCAACCATAACATAATTGACATACAGATCTAGAAGATGAACAAGTTAATGGTGATCTAACTAAAACATTTCTTAAATTCAATTTTTCAATTTTTTCTAGAACATAATTATCTATACAGGTATTTGACCTAGCAATAATTTTTTTATCATTTAAATCAATAAGATCTTCAGCCAAAACTCTTCCAAGTAAAGATTGACTAAGTGAAATTAAAATTTTATTACTATCTACCATTTCCTCGACAAGAACTCCTCTTGAGGTTTTACAATCATATTCACGAATAATAACATCCTGAGCAACATCAACTAAACGACGTGTTAAATAACCAGAATCTGCTGTTCTTAAAGCAGTATCAACTAAACCTTTTCTAGCACCATAAGAAGAAATAAAGTAATCAGTAATTGTTAAACCTTCACGAAAATTATGAAATATAGGTAAATCAATAATTTGACCTTCAGGATCAGCCATTAAGCCTCTCATACCAACTAACTGTTTTACCTGAGAAATATTAGCTCTAGCACCAGAAAATGCCATCATGTAAATTGAATTCAAGGGATCAGTTTTTTTAAAATATTCAATAACTTCTTGTTTTAATTTATCACTAGCATCATTCCACGTATCAATAACTTTTTGAAATCTTTCAACAGCAGTAACCTCACCTCTTTTATAACGTTTATCAGTATCTTGAATAGCCTGAAAAGTAGATTCTAATAACTTCTGCTTACTAGAAGGTATACGTAAGTCTTCTAAGCTCAAAGAAATACCTGCTTTTGTAGCATAATAAAAGCCTAAGTCTTTTAAATTGTCTGCCATATTAGATGCTCTAGCTATACCATAGTTTCTGAAAGCCCAAGTAATCAAATACTTTAACTCAGATTTATCAATAACTTTATTAAAAAAATAAATTTTTGATAAATATTTATTCATTTTTAACGCATTCCTATTTAAGTATTAAAATTTATAACTACATAACTAGAGAATTTTCAATTACATTATTAAATAAAATACGACCTACTGTAGTTCTCATATATTGTACTAGAGGTTTTTTTTGTTTATCTAATTTTATAACTAAATTATCATAATAAATTAACAGATTACCTTGTTTATCAATTAATTCTTCTGTTTCAAGTTCTGTAATATCTTTATCAAAAGATACTGAACTATTAAAACGTACCCAAATAAAAGCGTGTAAATCTATTTTATGATCATTAAAGGCAATAATGGCATCATCTAAACTAGAAAAAAAATGGTTTTGACCTTTATTTGAAGCAGGATTACTTGTAGTTAAATAATAGCATCCTAAAACCATATCTTGACTTGGCATCAAAATAGGAAATCCTGTTGCAGGTGATAAAAAATTATGTGGTGCCAACATTAATAATCTAGCTTCTGATTGTGCTTCTAAAGAAAGTGGTATATGAACAGCCATTTGATCTCCATCAAAATCAGCATTAAATGCAGGACACACTAGAGGATGTAATTTTATTGCTCTACCATCAACTAAAATAGGCTCAAATGCCTGTATGCCTAGACGATGGAGTGTTGGAGCTCGATTAAGTAACACAGGATGGCCATAAATGACTTCTTCTAAAACATCCCAAACAATTACATCATTTTTTTGTATTAGTTTTTTGGCAGCTTTGATATTATTTACTAAACCTTGTAAAATAAGACGATGTATAACAAAAGGTTGAAATAATTCTAAAGCCATTTCTTTAGGAAGACCACATTGATGCAACTTTAATTGAGGTCCTACAACTATAACTGATCGACCAGAATAATCAACTCTTTTACCTAAAAGATTTTGACGAAATCTGCCTTGCTTTCCTTCAATAATATCAGAAAGAGATTTTAAAGGTCTACTATTAGAACCAACCACTGTTCTACCACGTCTACCATTATCCATTAAAGAGTCTACTGCTTCTTGTAACATTCTCTTTTCATTTCTAATAATTATTTCAGGAGCTAATATTGCTTTTAAGCGAGATAAACGATTATTACGATTTATAATTCTACGGTAAAACTCATTTAAATCAGCTGTTGCAAACCTACCACCATCTAGTTGTACCATAGGTCTTAAATCTGGAGGTATTACAGGTATTACAAAAAAAACCATCCAAGCTAAATTAGCACCAGTAGCCATAAAATTTTCTAACAGTCGTAATCTTTTCATTTTTTTATTGAATTTAGCAGACGATTTTTTATATGCTATTGGAGGATTTAAAGAATCTTCTCTTAATAGTAAAACTGTACTAACTAAATCAATATCACTTAAAAGTCTATAAATAGCTTCAGCCCCTATACCTACCTCAATTTCAGAAGAATTATTAGAAGATCTATATAATTCATCTTCTAAAGATCTCCATTCATAACCTTCTAGAAGCTGTTTATACTCAAGTTTCGTACTATTTCCGGGATTTACAACTACATAAGAATGAAAATAAACAATTTTTTCTACTTCTTTTACAGTTAGATCAAGAGCCAAAGCAATATAACTTGTACTACCTTTAAGATACCAGACATGAGTTACCGGAGCAGCTAATTCAATATAAGCCATACGATTACGTCTAACTTTGGATTCTGTAATTTCTACGCCACATCTTTCACAAACAATTCCTTTATAACGAAATCTTTTGTATTTACCACAGTGACACTCCCAATCTTTTACAGGACCAAATATACGTTCACAAAACAAACCATCCATTTCAGGCTTCAATGTACGATAATTAATTGTTTCAGGCTTAGTAACTTCACCTACAACCTGACCATTAGGTAAAGTTCTCTCACCCCATGACCTTATTTTATCAGGTGATGCAAGACCAATTTTAATATAATCAAAATAATGTTCAAGCTGAGCCATATATTATTTTCCTTAATATAAAAAAACATCTTTTACTAGAAGAGAACTTTGATCTGTTTCTATCTTATCACTATTTATATTATTAAGATCATGATCATTTTGATTAAAATCTATTTTATGAATAGAAATATCTAATCCTAAAGATTGCAATTCCCTAATTAAAACTTTAAATGACTCAGGAGTACCAGGTCTAGGAATAGGTTTACCTTTAACAATAGCATTTAAAGCTTCATTTCTGCCTTGCATATCATCAGATTTAACAGTTAATAATTCTTGTAAGGTGTAAGCCGCACCAAAAGCTTCTAAAGCCCATACTTCCATTTCACCTAACCGCTGACCTCCATGTTGTGCACGACCACCTAAAGGTTGTTGGGTTACTAAAGAATATGGCCCTGTAGAACGTGCATGAATTTTATCATCAACTAAATGAACTAACTTAAGCATATAAGCTTTGCCAACTGTAATAGGATTATCAAAAGGCTCTCCAGTTCTACCATCAGATAAAATAATTTTTCCTGGATATTTTTTACTAAATAACCATGATCTTGAGTTACTTAAACTTGCATCTCTTAGTTTATTATTAACTAAAGCTCTAGAAGCTTCTTCTCCATACATCTCATCAAAGGGTACAATTTTAAATCTTTTATTTAAATAATTACCTGCTAAGCCTAATAAACACTCAAATAATTGACCAACATTCATGCGCGATGGAACACCCAATGGATTTAATATAATATCTACAGGGGTTCCATCTGGCAAGAAAGGCATGTCTTGCTTAGGTAAAATTCTAGAAATAATACCTTTATTACCATGCCTGCCAGCCATCTTATCACCAACTTGAATCTTACGTTTTTGCGCAACATAAACTCTGACAATGATATTAGTACCAGGTGGTAAGTCATCACCGTTTTGTCTTTTAAAAATCTTAACATTTACAACTCTTCCCTTTGCAGCATTAGGCAATCTTAAAGATGTATCTTTTACATCTCTTGCTTTTTCACCAAATATAGCTCTCAACAATTTACCTTCAGGCAATTGATCAGATTCTGCTTTTGGAGTAATCTTACCAACTAAAATATCTCCTGAATTAACCCAAGATCCAATTACTATTATACCATGTTTATCTAATAAAGAAATAGCACTATCACTAATATTGGGTATTTCACGTGTAATTTCTTCTGTACCTAATTTAGTTTGTCTACATTCTATTTCGTATCTTTCAATATGAATTGAGGTATACAAATCATCATAAACTAATCTTTCACTAATTAAGAAAGCATCTTCATAGTTATATCCTTCCCATGGCATATATGCAACTAATATATTTTGTCCTAAAGCTATTTCTCCAGCTTCTGTCGATGCACCATCAGCTATAATTTGTCCTCTCAATACTTCTTCACCTGGCCAAACTATAGGTCTCTGATTTATACAGGTATCCTGATTAGAACGATAAAATTTTTTTAGACGATAATGAATTATTTTACCATTAACATCTTGAACACCAATTTTAGTGCCAGACACATAATTCACTATACCATCAGTTTTACTTGCAATAATTACACCAGAATCTCTTGCGATTTTTGATTCTAAACCTGTTCCAACAATAGGCTTATCGGGATATAAAAGAGGAACTGCTTGCCTTTGCATATTTGAACCCATTAAAGCTCTATTTGCATCATCATGCTCTAAAAAAGGAATTAAAGAAGTAGCAGCAGAAATAACTTGTATTGGTGATACAGTAATATAATCTATATGTTTGGCTGCAGAAGTTGTAAATTCTTGTCTATACCTTACAGGTATATTTATATTATTAATATACATATCATTTGATAGCACTACATCTGCAGGAGCTATCTTCAATTCATCTTCCTGATCCGCAGTAAAATAATATAAATTTCCCGTATTAAGTACTTTAGAATTTTCTACAGAATAGCATGGTGTTTCAATAAAACCATATTTATTAATCTTAGCATATATACTTAAAGAACCTATAAGACCAGCATTGGGTCCTTCAGGAGTTTCAATTGGACAAATACGACCATAATGACTAGGATGTAAATCTCTAACTGCAAATCCTGCACGATCTTTATTTAAACCTCCAGGACCTAATGCACTAATCCTTCTTTTATGTGTTACTTCAGATAGTGGATTAGTCTGATCCATAAACTGAGATAACTGACTTGAACCAAAAAATTCTCGTATAGATGCAACTAAAGGTTTAGGATTCACTAAATTAGACAAACTTAAAGAATCTAAATCACATATCATCATTCTTTCACGAATAATTCTTTCTAAACGTGTAATGCCTATCCGAATCTGATTTTGTAACAATTCTCCAACTGATCTGACACGACGATTACCTAAATGATCAATATCATCAAAAGTCCCAATATTTTGTTCTTTAATATTAATTAAATAATCAATAGCAGTAATAATATCCTGTGGTGATAAAACTCTAAAACCTTTAGGTACTCTTAAATTAAGTTTTTGATTAATTTTATACCGACCAACTTCACCTAAATCATAACGACGTGGATCAAAAAAACGAGAATATAACATTTGCTTAGCTATTATTAAAGTAGAAGGCTCATTCGGTCGAAGCTTACTATAAACTATCAACACAGCTTCTTCATCTGTAATATCTTCAACAGATGACTTACCTACTTCTTTGAACAATTCTTTTTGCTCATAATTCAATGAGCCATTCAACAAAAAACTATACTTAGTTAAACGGGAAGAAATTTCAATATTAGTTAAACCAATAGCTCTAAGAAAAATATAAGCATTAACTTTATGAGTTTTATCAATTTTAACCCAAATTTGATCTTTAGAATCTATTTCAAATTTTAACCAGGAACCACGATTTGATATTAAACTAGCACTATAAATATACTTATTGTTTTTATCTAATTCTTTCTTATAATATATCCCAGGACTTCTGACTATCTGATTAATTATAACTCTTTCTGTACCAGAAATAATAAAAGTACCTCTATTGGTCATTAAAGGTATGTCACCAACAAAAACCTGTCTTTTTCGATATTTTTTATGTTTATCAATTTGTGTAGCAGCAGAATAATAACTAAGATTTTTTTGCTTTTTAACAAATTCGGTATCTTTCCTAGTTAATTTGGAAGGAATATAAATTTGTACACTATATGTTTTATCACGACTCTTAGCTTTACGCACACTATATCTAGGGAACTTTAATTTATAATGATAACCAAAAAATTTTAGTTCTAACTTACCCGTCGGATCAGTAATAGTAGGAAAAGAGCTTAAAACTTCTATTAAACCTTTATCTAAAAATAGCCTAAAACTCTTAACCTGTATATCTGCTAAATCAGGTATCATAGATACAGAAATTTTTTTTCTTAACATAAAAAACCCCACAAATTATAGTAAAACAAAAAGCAATTATAGAAAAATGAATGAAAGTATAAATTATTAACACTTAACATTTGTAAAAATTAGATTGATATATGATTTTAAGATTATATAGATATCTGTTTTAAGAGTTTTGACAATGTTGACTTTTTACGTGAAGCAGTATTTTTATGTAAAATACTTTTCTTCACAGCTTTATCAATTTTTTTATATACAATAGATAAATTATTGTTACACAAGTCTATATTATCTTGACTTTTATTATCGCTTGCAATTTTTATACTTAGCAAATATTGTTTAATTGCTTGTTTAACTCCTTGTTTATATTTTTTATTACTAACACGATTTCTTAATGTTGTTTTAAGGTTTTTAATCTGAGATTTAGTTTGAGGCATATTATAAAATTACACTGATATTTTACTTAGTAAAGTTTAATTAGATTTTTGAGCATTATACATTATACAGAAAATATATACAATTGATATGTAGAACTTGTTAATATCTTGATTAACTATGATAATATGTTATTAAACAATAAAAAATATTAAGATATAACAAATGGGCAAAAGCAAAGGTTCTAGAATAGTAGTAACATTAGAATGTGTCTGCAAAAATCAAGAAAAAAATAAATTAAGAAAAAATGGTGTAATGAGATATAGCACATCAAAAAATAAAAGAAATACTCCTAATAGATTAGAAATCAATAAATTTTGCCCGCAATGTAATAAACATAGCTTATTTAAAGAAATTAAATAATAAAAATATATGTACAAAAAAAATAATTTTAGGAATATAACAAAAGAAATGGTAGATTATAAAGATATTGATCTACTAAGAAAATTCATTAATGATCAAGGGAAAATTATTTCACGTCGTTCTACAGGATTAAATGCAAAACAACAAAAAAAAGTTACCAAATCTATTAAAAGAGCAAGAATTTTATCTTTATTACCATTTTTAAAAAGAGATTAAATATTACAATTAATAATAAGATATATTTATAGAACTTTTTCTTGAATAACAACTTCATAAACTTCTATTAAATCAGATTTTTGCCATTCATAAAAATCTGACATTAATCCACATTCACTGGGAGAAACTACTTCATCAACATCATTTTTCATAAACTTCAAAGACTTAATGTAACCTTCATAAATAAATAAATTTTTACGATATACTTTGATATATGAATCTTGATTAATTTTACCATTACTAACAATACAACCAGCAACATTTCCTCTATTTGTTCTAAATACATTTTGTACAACAGCATTACCAATCAAAACATTTGAATAATCTGGATCAATTAAATTAAGCATGAGAGTACGTACATATTCAAACAAATCATAAATTATATGAAAAACTTTAAAATGAATCTGATTTTTCTTCAATAATATATTTATTTGAGGCAGTACATTTACATTAAAAGCCAAAATAGGTGATTCACTAGCTATAGAAAGATCGATATCATTACTTGTAATGTTACCAAAACTAGAAGAGATAAAATTAATTTGAACCTTTGATTGAGAAATTGTAGAAAATAAACTAACAATTGCTTCTAAAGAACCTTGTGTATCTGCTTTAATGATTAATTTCAATTGCTTACGATTAACATTAGTATCTAAACCAATTCTTGAATTCATAGAATTAAGAGAAATATCAGTATTACAACTACGAGAGAAATTATTATTATATTCTTTTGCTGCCTTTTCATTTTTAAAACAATAGAAGTGAGATCCAGCTCTTGGTAAAGCTGAAAAACATAAAACCTTTACAATAGATGATGGAAAACTTTGCTGCACCCTTAGACCAGTAGAATTAATAATACTTTTAACTTTTCCAAATAAATACTCAGATGCTATAACATTACCAACTTTTAAAGTACCGTTTTGTATAATTATAGTTGCAATAGGACCTTGTTTTTGATCTAATACAGCATCAATAATTGTACCAGAAGCTAATTGCGTAGGATCAGCATGTAAATCCTTTGATTTAGCTAACAAACAAATTTTTGAAAGTAAAGAATCAATATTATATCCTGTTAAAGCACTAACCTGCACTACAATAGTATCGCCACCCCATTCTTCACAAAGTAAACCACATTGAGATAAACTATCTTTAATATTATCTATATTAGTTGAAGATTTATCTATTTTAGTAAGAACGACAATACAAGATAAAGACATATCCTTTATGTATTTAATAGATTCTCTTGTTTGATCCTGCAAAGAATCATCACTAGCTACAACTAAAAGTACAATATCAGTAATTTGAGCACCTCTTATACGCATTGCAGTAAATGCTTCATGACCAGGAGTATCTAAAAATGTTAATTTATACTGTTTAGAATCAAACAGATGAATAGTTTCATAACCAACTACTGATTGGGTTATACCTCCTCGTTCTTGACTAACTGTAGAGATATTTAATATAGAATCCAACAAAGTTGTTTTTCCATGATCCACATGTCCTAATATTGTGATCACAGGAGGTCTTTCTATAGAGTTAGAAGTAAAATTACTATCCAACTGAGACTCATGAAAATCTAACTTACTACTATCACCACTAATTAAATTAAAACCATAATGTTTTACTATATCGATACAAACATCAAGATCTAAAACTTCATTAACAGTTGCAGAAATACTTTTAGAAAGAAAAAGATAAGTTATGATTTCAGCTTCAGGAATATTAATTTTCATAGATAAATCTTTCACAGATAATGCATTATTCAGCAATATATCTTTTAAAGAAGTATTTATATCAGATTCGTTCTCTACAGTATCTAATACTGAATTAGCTTCAATAATGGAATTACTATAAATTTGGCTTTTATTCTTGTTTTTTTTATTTTTTAATAAAACTTTGCGAGATTTTAATGAAGATTTACTACTTGAATTATTACTAAATAAATCTTCATCTGAGATGATTATTGAATCTAAATCTTTAGCATCATTCTTATGCTTATTTTTGCTTGACTTAAGCTTATTTTTTTTTACCTTAATTAAATCCTGATCTTTATGAACTAACAGAGACTTATTTTTTTTATCAAATTTAACTGATACATTAGTTTGACTGTTATTATAAGGTATAACATCATCAACATTAATAGATAATTGATTATCAACAATAGTAGATTTTAAAATTTTAGGATTTTTCAAAATTAAAATATTACCATAGTATTCTGTATGAACACAAGAAAGAAAGAATTGTTTATACTTATATTGATTAAAAATTAAGATTAGAATATTCATTGATTAAATAATTTATAAAATTTTAAGAATTATAGAATATTAATTATATTAAAACTATAAATAGATACTAAAAATATTAAATAATATAATAAATGCCTAGATTACAAAAAAACGACAATTTTATTGACAAAACTTTTACCATATTAGCAGATATAGTACTAAAAGTTTTACCTACTAGTAAAGAAGAGAAAACAGCCTTTTATTATTATAGAGATGGAATGTCAGCACAATCAGAAGGAGAATACGCAGAAGCTTTAGAAAACTACTATGAAGCATTACAATTAGAAGAAGACCCTTACGACAGATCATATATTTTATATAATGTTGGGCTTATATATGGTAGTAATGGAGAACACTCTAAAGCATTAGAATACTATCATCAGGCATTGGAATTAAACAACAATCTTCCGCAAGCACTCAATAATATAGCAGTAATATACCACTACCAAGGAATTAAAGCAGTTGAGAATAACAAAACTAAAATGTCAAAAAAAATGTTTAATAAAGCTTCACAATATTGGCAACAAGCAATTACACTAGCACCAAATAACTATATTGAAGCACAAAATTGGCTAAAAACAACAGGTCGTAAATATCAAGCAGAAGAACAACTATAATATATTTAAAATATAATAAATTATAGTATATAATTTTATTAAATAAAAAAACGAAAAAACAGTTAAGAAACATTGTTTATTAATCAAATATTAATATAGTAGATAAAATAGAAATTATATGGTTCAATCATTAACTCAAGGATCAATTACCCAAATTATCGGTCCCGTTCTAGACATTGAATTTCCGAATGGTAAATTACCTAAAGTTTTTAATGCATTAAAAGTAGAAGGTCCTAATAATACTATTACTTGTGAAGTACAACAATTACTTGGAGATAATAAAGTAAGAGCTGTAGCTATGAGCTCTACTGAAGGACTAAAAAGAGGTTCAGAAGTAACTGATACTGAAAAACCAATTACTGTTCCAGTAGGTATACCAACTCTAGGAAGAATTTTTAACGTACTAGGAGAACCAGTTGATGAGCTAGGAGATGTAGAATCAGAAGACTCTTTACCTATACACAGATCAGCACCTGCATTTACACAACTTGAAACTAAACCATCAATTTTTGAAACAGGAATTAAAGTAGTAGATTTACTAGCTCCATATAGAAGAGGAGGAAAAATAGGTCTCTTCGGAGGAGCTGGAGTAGGAAAAACAGTTTTAATTATGGAGTTAATTAATAATATTGCCAAAGCACACGGTGGTGTATCAGTTTTTGGAGGAGTAGGAGAAAGAACAAGAGAAGGAAATGATCTTTATGAAGAAATGAAAGAATCTAAAGTAATAAACGCAGAACAACTAACAGAATCAAAAGTTGCACTTGTTTACGGACAGATGAATGAACCACCAGGTGCTAGAATGAGAGTAGGATTAACAGCACTAACAATGGCAGAATACTTCAGAGATATTAATAAACAAGATGTTCTTCTATTCATAGATAATATCTTTAGGTTTGTACAAGCAGGATCTGAAGTATCAGCGTTATTAGGACGTATGCCATCAGCAGTTGGTTATCAACCAACTTTAGCAACTGAAATGGGTGCACTTCAAGAACGTATTACATCTACAACAGATGGATCAATTACATCCATACAAGCTGTGTATGTACCAGCAGACGATTTAACTGATCCAGCACCAGCAACTACTTTTGCACATTTAGATGCAACAACCGTATTATCCAGAGGTTTAGCTGCTAAAGGTATTTATCCAGCAGTAGATCCATTAGGTTCAACATCTACAATGCTACAACCAGATATCGTTGGATTAGAGCATTACTCAACAGCACAACAAATTAAGTCAACACTACAAAGATATAAAGAACTACAGGATATTATTGCTATATTAGGTTTAGATGAATTATCTGAAGATGATAGATTAACAGTAGCTAGAGCAAGAAAAATAGAAAGATTTTTATCACAACCATTTTTCGTAGCAGAAGTATTCACAGGATCTCCAGGAAAATATGTATCTTTAGAAGAGGGGATTAAAGGTTTTAAAATGATTCTCGAAGGAAAACTAGATGACTTACCTGAACAAGCTTTTTACCTAGTTGGAAATATTGAAGAAGCTATAACAAAAGCAGATACTTTAAAATAATACTATTTAACATATGACACTAAATATACGTGTAATTGCACCTGATAAAATAGTCTGGGATGCAAAAGCAGAAGAAATCATTTTACCTAGTAGCACGGGACAACTTGGAATATTGACAGGACATATACCAATATTAACAGCATTAGATATAGGAGTTATGCGTGTCAAGATATCTAAAGAATGGAAACCAATTATACTTTTAGGCGGTTTTGCAGAAGTAAAAAATGATAATATTACTATTCTAGTTAACGGAGCTGAGGAAGTTGAAAATATTAATTTAGATGATGTAAAAGATAAACTAAATGATGCAACAAAATTATTAGACAAAGCTCAAACAAGTAAAGAAAAAATAGAAGCAACACAAATAATTAGAAAAGCAAAAGCAAGATTACAAGCGGCTACAATAATTAATAATTAAGTTTAAAACCCGAATAAATTCGGGTTTTTCAACAATTAATTATTTATTAAAATCAACTTAAACCTGAACAAATATAATCAAAATATAGACCCATTTCTTTACCTGCATCTGGACCAACTAATGAAGATGTAACTTCTTTCATAGCCTGTATTGCCTGCACAGTAGCTCCAATAGGTACACCTAATGAATTGTAAGTCTCTTTTAAGCCATTTAGTACTCTTTCATCCAATATTGATGGATCACCAGCTAACATTCCATAAGTTGAGTATCTTAAATAATAATCCAAGTCTCTAATACATGCAGCATACCTTCTAGTCGTATACATATTACCACCTGGCCTAGTAATATCAGAGTAAAGTAAAGCCTTTGCTACAGATTCTTTAATTATAGTTGCTGCATTTGCAGCAATAGTAGCAGCAGCCCTTACTCTTAATTCACCTGTTTGAAAATATCCTCTTAATTTATCTAAAGAACTATCATCTAAATACTTGCCTTGAACATCTGCTGTATTAATTACAGAAGTAATTGCATCTTGCATAAAATAAATTACCTTATTAGTTATAAAATATTATTAAAATTACTGCATAGCGCCTAAAGTATAATCAAAATAAAAACCTGCCTCAGCAGAATCTTCACCTGATAGTAAAGTACAAGCTATATTTTTCATACAACGAATACCTTCTGATACACCAGATATCGGTGTTCCTAATGAATTATACATTTCTTTTACTCCAACTAAACCTATTTCTTCAATAGGAGTAACATCTCCAGCAACAATACCATAAGTAACTAATCTTAAATAATAATCTAAATCTCTTAAACAAGTTGCTGTCATTTCTTCACCATATGCATTACCACCAGGTGAAACAACATCTGTTCTTTTTTGAAATAACTGCTGACCTCCTTGTTTTACAATAAGTTCACGATTATCTGTTAAAATTTGAGCTATTCTTAAACGTCTTTGACCAGATAAAACAAAGCTTTTTATTCTATCTAACTCTCCAGGACTAAGATACCTAGCTTCTGCATCCGCATTAACAATAGACTTAGTAACAATACTCACTATTTATAATCCTTATATACAAGATAAATTAAATATGATTTATAGTTGAGAAAATTTTCCTATAACATTTATGAATTAATAATTTGGAAATACTCACTTAATTTCTATATATCTATAGACATAAGTAGAATAATAAAAAATTAAAGTAACATTATAAAATATAGTATTTACTCAATATATTTTAAAATAAAGTACTAAAAGAAGAAAGTTTTTTCAATAAAATTAAAAATTAATTTAAAATTATTCTTACCTAATAAATAAAAACCTAATTGAAACTAGGAACAATAACATCATCATTCTGTTTTGTTAAAACTTCATATAACTTCTCAGTATTTGAAAAATTCGCCGCTGGCAAAGTAGGAAAACGACGATATGGAACTATATTATTACCAAATAAATGATTATATTCTGAACTATCTATTAAAGTTGAAATAAAAGACTGTAAACCACTAGAAGCTAAAATTTGATTGTAATAACGAATTTCAGCTTGATTACTTGGAGCTCTACCTAAAAAGTGTTTTGTACCTAACTCTATAACTTTAATATTAGGGTATAAACTATAAAATTCTTTACGATATAAATTAGAAAAACCCAACTGTTTTATTAAATTTTTAACATTTAAATCAGAATTAATAAAAGATTTTTCTATATCAACAAATTCATAATTTATACTAAATGAATTAATATCTCTTTCAAAAACTTGTCTATAAGCAGCTCTTAAAACCTGTATTTTTGAACTATAACTTAAATTCTTAGTAAAAATAAATTTTTTGCACTGGTCTCTTCTTTGAGTAACTCCTTGATTTACCTTATAAGTAAGATTCACTTTACTAAACTGTATTTTACTTTGACTAGAAGTAGCAATAAAACTTTTAGAACTATCTAAACTTAAATTTAAATTATTTTTACTATTAGTTGTGATACCTCGGGACATTACAGCAGATGGTATACAATAACGCTCGTAAGGAACGATAAAATCACTAAATGTTTCTACATATTCATTACTATCTAATATAGAATCTACCATTTTATAATAACCTTGTTGATAAGCAATAGCAAAATATTTATTAATTTCTTGTCTACTATAAGTAGGACGACCTATTAATTTAATATGTATATATTCTATAGCTTTACAAATATATAAATTATTCCAAAATAAAGACCTAAATAAAGATGATTTAACAAGTAATCTAATAAAATCTTTTAATGAAATTAACTGACTTTCAAACTGCTTTTGATATTTAATTAATGACAATTTTTCCTCAGAATAAACAAATCTACCAAAAATTCTAATATATACAGCAGATATTATTTGTTGTATATTTAAATTTTTATTTTTCATACTAAAAATAAAAGGAGTAAACACTTTAGGCATAATATTTCTTGCACTCGGTCTACTAATCTGACTATAAATAGCTGGACCATATCTAACTAATATACGTCGTGTATCACGTGTTGCAAAAACTGATTGCATTTTTAAACCAACAGTATTACTAGGAAAAATTGCACCAAACTGTAATGTCAATGGATCATTACTTAAACCATATGGATGCTGATTAGGAATTTTTGCTCTATACTGCGCAAAAAGAGTTAAAAAATCAGAAGTCTTTTTAAATGGACTACTATAATTAAATAACCTTAACTGAGGTCCCCAATTTCTTGACTCTTGAGGTTCTTCACCTAAACATCTTAAATATGGAACAGTTTCTTCGCCAAAATAATCGGAATACTCTTGAGAATTTACTAAACTATCTATTAATCCATTAAGACCAACTTTAGATAAAATAGCAAAAGATTTTTGAAATTCCTCTAAAGAGCCAATACCTCTACCTAAAAAATGTCTAAAGGATAATTCAATGACACGAGTATTAACAAAATTTTCACTAAATTGCTTTCTATAAAAAGAACTTTTACCTAAAGAACGAATGAATTCTTTAATTGATAATTGACCTGTAAAAACTTTAGATTCAAGATCTTGAAAATTTATGTTATAAGCTTTTGCAATATCTCTTTGAAAAATTTGTCTATAACATGCTCTAATAACTAACTGTTTTTCATTTCTAGAAAAACTTGTTTTCATAACAAAACGCTGAGTTAAAAAGCCTGCTTTACTATATATTTGTGGTAACCTTAAACCCTGTAAATCTTTTGATGATCTCTTGCGAATTTTATCACCTAGTTTAGATGCTTCAAACTCACTAATTAAAAGATTGAAATATTGTGCAACTAATTCTTGATCAGCAAAATTATTATTAAATAAACTTAAGCAAGCTTTACGCATTTCACGTAATGCAACTAAAGCAGCAGCGCTAGAACATGCATTATCAATAAGCTCTCTTAATCCTCTAATATTAACAGATAATATATTAGTATCTCCAGCTACAATTGAATAAGTTAAATATCTTAAAAACCAATCTAAATCACGTAATGACTTTTTCATTCTTTCATTACCATATAACACTACACTAATAGGCTTAAAACCGGGAGGTAAGGATTCACTAGCATTAAATACTGAAGAAGAAATATCTTGAAAAAGATTAACAGATGAATTACCTGAAATCTGTTGAGACATAGAAATATTAGTAATAGACTTATCATCCAAGAAAGATGCTTGTGGTCTTTCCAAATATGAAATAGGCGACCCACCTACAAAAATTTTTTTAGCAGCCTGAGCAACTAAAAAATCAGCATTTACAGATATTAATTTAGCTATTTGAATTCTTTGATTGCCAGAACCAAAAAAAGTCACAAGCTGATTTAATTCACCTAACTGTAAAAATCTATCTTGTTGTTCTGCTTGTAAAATGCTGGAAAGAGAAGCTGTTGTATACAACTTAGGTTGAACTAAAGTACTACCACCACTAGCCTTAACAATCATAAAAAATATAGGATCCTTAAATAAAAATTTTTTCTAACATTCTAATAATTTGTACAATTGTACAAACTAATATAAAAATAATATTAATAGATATAATATAATTTAATATAAAAACTAGCTTGAATTAAAGATTTTTTAATGTCAAATAATAAAAATATGAAAAGTGTTAAATATGAAGAAAAGTATATGACTATTCTTGAGCATTTACAAGAACTAAAGCAAAGAATATTGTTAACTTTTTTAATATTTATTTTAGTTCTAAGCATATGCATAATTTATACAAAAGAAATATCATTTATATTACAACAACCAGCTTTAGGAATAAAATTTTTACAATTAGCACCAGGAGAATACTTATTTGTTTCTGTTAAAGTAGCTTCATACGCAGCTATTTTCATTATTAGTCCTTTAATTCTATACCAAATAATACAATTTATATCTCCAGGATTAACGAGAAAAGAAAACAAATATGTTATCCCAACATCTATCTGTTCATTGTGTCTTTTTTTTCTAGGCGGAATTTTTTCCTATAAAGCTATAATTCCTATTACAATTAACTTTTTAATTGGATATGGATCTGATGTTGTAGAACCAGTTTGGTCATTTGAAGAATACTTCAATTTCATATCCTTAACTCTATTAACTACAGGAATTTGTTTCCAGCTACCAATATTACAAGTAATATTAGGTATTACAAATATAGTAAGCTGGAAAGAAATGTTAAGAAAATGGAAATATATTACATTTATATCAACTATTATTAGTGCAATTATCACACCATCAACAGATCCATTAACACAAATACTTATGAGCATAACAATTATCATATTATATTCATGTGGAATTTTTATAGTAAAAACTCTACAAAAAACAACAAAATAGATACTTAAAACAAATATTTATAGTTTTATTTTCAAGAATGAATATAGAATGTTATTATAAATAATAAAAATTAATTACATTGATACAAAAATATGAAAGAAAATAATAAAAAATCTTATATAAAACAATTTGTAATAGTATTACTAAGCATCATATGCTTTAATTTTAAAATAAATACAGCAGATAGCTTTCCTATCTATGCACAACAAGGATATGAAAATCCAAGAGAGGCTACAGGTAGAATTGTTTGCGCAAATTGCCATCTTGCTCAAAAACCAGTATCAATAGAAGTACCAAAATCTGTTTTACCTAACACAATATTTGAGGCTAAAGTATCTATTCCTTACAATTATGAATCAAAACAATTACTAGGTAATGGTGTAGAAGGAAGTTTAAATACAGGAGCCGTAGTTATATTACCTGAAGGATTTACATTAGCACCTAAAAACCTAATGAGTGAAGAAATGAAACAGAAAACAAAAAATTTCTATATACAAAACTATAGCTCATCAAAAAGCAACATATTAGTAGTTGGACCTATTGGAGGATCTATAAACCAAGAAATTACTTTTCCTATACTATCACCAGATCCAAGTAAAGACAAAAACACTTTTTTCCTAAAATATCCAATATATGTTGGAGGGAATAGAGGAAGAGGACAAATTTATCCTACTGGCGAAAAGTCAAATAATAACGCTTTTACAACGAATGTTAATGGTGTATTAAAAACAATAGAAGAAAAAGCAAAAGGAGGCTTTTCTTTAACAATAGAAAAAACAGATGGAGAAATAATAAAAGAAGAAATCCCAAAAGGCTTAAAATTAATAGTTAATGAAGGTAATAAACTAGTAGCTGGTCAAAACCTTACTAATGACCCTAACGCTGGTGGTTTTGGTCAAAATGAAACTGAAATAGTATTACAAAATCCCACTAGGATTAAAAGTATGATTGCATTCTTTATAACAGTAACATTAGCACAAATATTCTTCGTACTAAAGAAAAAACAGTGGGAAAAAGTACAAGCAGCAGACATGAACTTTTAATAAATATAACAAGCAAAAATAAATATTAAAAATATCAAGACAAAATATTCTTAACAGCCTCAACAATTTGTTGAGGCTGAATTACTGTAGCTTTTTCTAATGAGCCATTATATGGTGTAGGAATATCTTGAGACGACAAACGAATAATTGGAGAATCAAGTAAATCAAAATATTCATCATTCACCTGTGCAATAATTTCAGCAGCTATACCACCTGTTTTCATGCATTCTTCAACAATAATTAATTTATGAGTTTTTTTCAATGAACTTACTATAGTCTCAATATCTATAGGTTTAAGTGAAATAAGATCAATAACCTCGGGATTATATTTATCCTCTAAAAGAGCATCAACTGCTTGCATAACATGATGACGCATTCTAGAATATGTAACAATAGTGACATCCTTACCTTCTCTAACTACTTCAGCTTGATCTAAAGGAATAAAATATTCTTCAGATGGTATAGAATCTTGTAAATTATACAACAAAACATGCTCAAAAAATATTACTGGATTATTATCTCTTATAGCTGATTTCAATAAACCTTTTGCATTATAAGGAGTTGAACATGCAACAATTTTCAAGCCAGGTATTGCTTGAAAGTAAGCTTCTAATCTTTGAGAATGCTCAGCACCCAATTGCTTACCTACACCACCAGGACCACGAATAACTAAAGGTATAGTAAAATTGCCACCAGAAGTATAACGCAACATACCAGCATTATTAGAAATTTGGTTAAAAGCTAATAAAAGAAAACTCATATTCATACCTTCAACGATAGGACGTAAACCAGTAATAGATGCACCAATAGCCATACCTAGAAAACTATTTTCAGCAATTGGAGTATCTAATACACGTAAATCACCATATTTAATATGCAAATCTTTAGTAACCTTATAAGATCCACCATAATGTCCAACATCTTCTCCTAAAACAAAAACAGATTTATCTCTTTTCATTTCTTCATCAGTAGCTTCACGTAAAGCATCAAATAAAAACGTTTTATTCATAATTTAACTTATATTATTTTATTATTATAGAAACAAAAAAATTAATCTTCTACAAACAAATATTTTTTCAATTCTTTTATATTAGGCTCAGGACTAGATAAAGCAAAATTCACAGAATTTTTTATACAATTCTTAACTTTTGTTTCAATAGTATTTAAAGTATCTAAATTAGCTAAAGATGAATCAAGTATATAATGCTTAAGATTTTTGATTGGATCACGTACTAACCAAGCATCTTTTTCCTTAACAGATCTTAGTTCATCAGGATCTGCTAAAGAATGTCCTCTAAAACGATATGTTAAAGCTTCTATTAAAGTAGGACCATGACCTAACCTTGCTCTAGAAATAGCATCTTGCGCAACATCACGTACAGCTAAAACATCCATACCATCAACTTCAAAACCTGGTAAACCAAAAACCTGCGCTTTTTTATATATTTCAGGATAAGATGTTGAACGATGATGTGCCATACCAATTGCCCATTGATTATTCTCAACAACAAAAATAATTGGAAGTTTCCATAAAACAGCCATATTTAAACATTCAAAAAATTGGCCATTATTTGTAGTACCATCTCCAAAAAAACAAACTGTAACATTTAATTCATCCTTTAAGTTAAAAACTTGCTTTTTATAAATACTTTGAAAAGCAGCACCTAAAGCTACTGGTATACCTTCTCCAATAAAAGCAAAGCCACCTAAAAAATTATGCTTAGAAGAAAATATATGCATAGACCCACCACGACCTTTACTACATCCAGTCTCTTTACCAAATAATTCAGCCATAATATGCTTTGGTTCAACTCCTTTACTAATAGCATGTACATGATCACGGTAAGTACTACAAACATAATCTTCATTACGAAGTAACTTAATTACACCAGTAGATACAGCTTCTTGACCATTATAAAGATGAACAAAACCAAACATCTTACCACGATAATACATCTGGGCACACATATCTTCAAAACTACGACCTAATAACATATCTTCATATAAAGATAATAAAATGTCTAAAGAAACTAATCTATTATCGAGAGATTTTTCAGACAAGACAGTTAATGGCAAGTTTGTCTTATTTTCATTTTTACACATATTAACTACTAAGTCTCCTAAACTATTTGATATATAAAATTTAACTATCAACTATTAATAAAAAAATATTATAACATACTTAATCTATTAATATATATATAGTGATTAAAATATGCTTTATAATATACAATATTATATATGAAACACTTACATATAAAATAAAATGCAAAAAGTTATCAAGCTACCAATTACATCAATTCAACAAGAATTTCAAGGTCTAAATAATAACTTATATAAAATGATTGGGACTAATAACCCAATATTATACTCAGCTGCAGAGCAGCTTTTTAAAGCAGGAGGAAAAAGGATAAGACCGATAATTCTACTAAATATAGCAAAATCGACTTCTAAGGATAATAATATATTAATAGAACAAAAAAGACTAGCAGAAATTACAGAAATAATCCATACAGCAAGTTTAGTTCATGATGATATTATAGATAACTGTGATACAAGAAGAGGAAGTAATACTATACATAATACATTTAATAATAAAATTGCTGTATTAGCAGGTGATTTTTTATTTGCACAATCTTCTTGGTATCTAGCTAATTTAAATAATTTAGAAGTTGTACAAATAATATCAAAAATAATTATAGATTTTGCGGAAGGAGAAATTAAACAAGGCACTAAAGCTTTTAATAATAGAATATCTGTCAATGATTATCTTGATAAATCATTTTATAAAACAGCATCACTTATAGCATGTAGTTGTAAAGCAATTATAATGTTAAATAAAAATAATAATGTCAGAAGTAAGAATTTTTACTTATACGGTAAACATATAGGCTTAGCTTTTCAAATTATAGATGATATATTAGATATTATTAGTACATCTCAAGAACTGGGAAAACCAGCAGGACTTGATCTAAAAAATGGTAATTTAACTGCTCCATTAATATTTACATTGAACAAAAGAAGTAAACTTTACCAATTAATAGATCAAGAATTTCAGTTTAAAAATGATATTGATAAAGCTATTAGTAATATTAAAGAAACTAATTCTATTCAAAAAGCTAAAGATATGGCTATAGAACATATTCAGCTAGCAATACATATAATAGAAAGTGAAAACTTAAGTAAAAAAGAGAAAAAAAATCTTCTACTAATTTGTTACTACATACTAAATAGATTTAGTTAACAATAAAATTAATTCAACTAATATATTCAATTATATACTTAAAAGCAAACTTATCAATTAAAGCCAACTGAGATAACATCTTACGATTAATTCCAATATTTTCCCTTTTTAATAAATAAATAAAATGGCTATAACTAATATTAAATGATCTAACAGCAGCATTAATTCTAATAATCCATAAACGACGATAACTACGCTTTCTATGTTTTCGTCCTACATAAGAATACTTTAAAGCTTTTAAAACCTGCTGCTTAGCAGTTCTAAAAAGTTTAGAATGAGATCCTCTAAAACCTTTTGCAAGTTTTAATACTTTTCTTCTCCTTTTACGTGCAACATTACCACGCTTAATTCTTGTCATACTTTATTTACATTTTATATTATTTTATATAAGGCAAACTATTCATAAAATTAGATCTATCAGATGAATTAACAAGCTTAACTTTTCTTAAATAACGTTTTCTATTACTACTTTTTTTTTGCAACAAATGGCTTTTACCAGAATTATGTTTTAACAACTTATCATTAGAAGTTAGTTTAAAACGCTTATTAATAGACTTATTAGTTTTTAATTTATACATACAAAATAATAATTGGTTAATTAATTAAATAAACTTTTTACGAAAATTATTAATAGAAGATAAAAGAATCATAACCATAATTTTAATCATATTAGAATTTAATTCCTGAAACATCTTCATATTTAAATTGAAAGCAGTATTTGCTTCTAAAATAATTTGGTCAATTTGTTTTTTAGTTAAAGGAACATTATTTAAAGAATTTCTATACATATTTTTGAAATCTTTTTCATCTTCAATTAAATCAAAATCATAAAAAGATGTTCCTAAATCATCAGATAGTTGCATAGCACTTTTAGCTATATTTTTTAAAATTTGTCCACCAGACAAATCACCAATATACCTGGTATAAGAATGAGCAATTAGAAGTTCTGGTGCCGTATAACTAATCTGATGAATTCTATTTATATAAGATTGTGTAGCAGGAGAAGGCTTTATTTCTTGTAACCAATTATTACCATAGTAATATTGCAAATCCTTTTCTAAACTAGCCTTACGATATAATTCAGGAAAATAAATAGCATTAACAGCAGGATGTTTTTTTTGTTGATCTATTTGTTCTTCCATAGCATCGTATACAAAATATAAGTTAGCAACTAGTTTACGATAAGAATCTTTATCAACTAACCCTCCAAGAAAAGATTTAACAAAACTTACATTTTCAGCCATACTATGAGATTTAGTTGTGCCTTCACGCAGTTTTTGAGCTAAATTTGTAGACATTATAATCTCCTAAAATTAAATAACTTGAACAGTATTATAAAATGAGCAACAAATAAATATTTTGACTCTGTATTTCTTACATTATATTAATTAATATATTACGAATTTACAACATGTACACAACTATATACATAATTCAAAATAATCTTAAACTGAGTTAAAATAATCATCAGAAGAAGTAAAATTCGTTTTAATAGTAGAGTCACCGGGTTGCCAATTCGCAGGACAAACTTCATCAGGGTTAGTTTGTACATACTGTATAGCTTTTAAAATACGTATAGTTTCAGCAACATTTCTACCAACATCTAAATTATTAATAGTAATATGTTGTATATATCCTAACTTATCAACAATAAAAAGACCACGCATTGCTTTACCATCAGGATTTAAAATATTATAAGATAAACTAATTTGCTTATTTAAATCGGAAACTAGAGGATATTTAAGATCACCAACACCACCAGAGTCAGGATCAAGCTGAGTCCATGCTAAATGACAATATTCACTATCGACAGAAATACCTAAGATCTCAGTATTCAAAGCATTAATTTCACCATATTTTTCACTAAAAGAAATAATTTCTGTTGGACATACAAAAGTAAAATCTAAAGGATAAAAAAGTAAAATTAAATATTTACCTATATAATCAGATAAATTTATTTTTTTGAACTCTTGTTCGTGAACAGCAATTGCAGAAAAAGCTGGTGCTTTATCTCCAACTTGTAAATCATGTTTCGTAGACATATTTTTTTAGGTTAATTTAGCCTTACATTAAATCTATAATTAAAAATACATTACACTATTATATTACATAATAAATTAATTTATTTTCTATAGATTAAGGAATTATTTACAAAATAATAGCGGGGAATGGATTTGAACCATTGACCTTCGGGTTATGAGCCCGACGAGCTACCAGACTGCTCTACCCCGCGACTTAAACACTATACAATATATAACCATACTTATCCAACAAAAATTTAAAAAAAGATAAAACAAAAAAAATTATAATATTACATAAAAAAGTATATTTAATACGAACAATAAAAGGCATAACTTGATACAAACCAATTAATCTATCTTGCATTAAATAATCTGAAGTCTTAACCCAAATTTGTCCATCATACCATCCAGACTCCTCATAAAATATTGTAGCACTTAATAACCTTTTTAAGATATATGACCAACCTAAATAAATTCTTAGCAATGTTAAAAACATAACTACATTACCAATACATAAATTCATACAAAGATTATAATAATAATCATAACTTGAAACAAAAACCTTAAAACACAAAGTTACTAATAATGGCAGAACTAAAAATAAAGATACTAAAACAATAATAAAGACTCTTTTAGAAGAAGCTGACCAAGAAAAAAGCCAAGATTTTTTTAATAAAAGATATTCATTCAAAGGTTGCTGCTCAAAGGGAACAGGACAATTAGTTTTTATAGTAAACATTATTTATAAGTAAATTAGAAAATATAAAAAATAAATAGATAATGAAAATCTAAATAAATAATAAAGACAAACAAGTCAAAATAAAAAACATCAAGACTAAAAAGGAAATAAATCTTTGCATAAACATTTGACTAGAACCTAGACTAAGTATTTTACTCTGAAAGCTGAATGCACTTAATGTATTTGACTTAGGATTACTAAGCAATATAAAAATAACAGACAATAAACTAGAACAATACCACATTAATTTAATAATCATATACAATTAAATACTTAAGATTAAAAGTGAAAATAAAAAAATTTACACTAATTACAATATAATATAGTGAAAATTTTTATAATACATTAAATAAAAATATGTTAAATTTATTCACCCTGTATTTTAAGCAAAACAAAACCTAAAATTAAGCCTACAAGAATCATTAAAGGACTAATAATTGCTGCTGTAAGAATTTCTGATGACATTGCATATACCTCCTAATATTATAGATAAATTTATATAAATAGTTTTAAAACTAAAAACCATTTCTTCCCCAAACAACTAAAGCAATAGAGAATGTGAATATAGCAAGTAAAGATCCCCACCCTAAACTAATAATATCTATCATGAATTTAAAATTACCTTATAAATATAATAAATCACATATAAATAGTATACTATCTTAAAAACTTAAATAAAAACTTAAAAATACAATATATAAAAACAATTGTAAATTTTTTCAAATTATGTATTAATAAAATATTACTTAGAGTTAGTATAAAATTAATAAAATACATAAGTCCAAATAATATTAATTTTTAATAAAAAAATATGCAAAGTACAGCACAACAACAGAAAGAAGTTCAAGAAACTTTATTAACTCCTCGTTTTTATACAACTGACTTTAATGAAATGTCTAATTTAGATATATCATCAAACACAGAAGAATTTGAAGCATTATTACAAGAGTTCCGAGCTGACTACAATAAACAACATTTTATTAGAGATGAAGATTTTAATAAATCATGGGGTAATTTAGACAACAAAACAAAAATTTTATTTATAGAATTTCTTGAAAGATCTTGTACAGCAGAATTTTCCGGCTTCTTACTTTATAAAGAACTATCACGTAGATTAGAAAAAAGTAATCCTGTTTTAGCTGAATGCTTCTTACTAATGTCTAGAGATGAGGCAAGACATGCAGGCTTTCTAAATAAAGCAATAGGTGACTTTAATATATCTTTAGACTTAGGTTTTTTAACAAAAAGTAGAAAATACACATTCTTTTCACCAAAATTTATTTTTTACGCAACATATTTATCTGAAAAAATAGGTTACTGGAGATACATAACTATATATAGACATTTAGAAAAATATCCTGAACATAGAATTTATCCTATTTTTAAATTTTTTGAAAACTGGTGTCAAGATGAAAATAGACATGGAGACTTTTTTGCAGCACTTTTAAAGTCTCAACCACAATTTTTAAATAACCAACAATCTAAATTATGGTGCAGATTCTTTTTAGTTAGCGTTTTTGCAACTATGTATCTTAACGATTTTCAAAGATCAGACTTCTATAAATCTATAGGCTTAGATGCAAGACAATATGATATACAAGTTATACGTAAAACAAATGAAAGTGCTTCGAGAGTATTTCCTATTGCCTTAAATGTTGATAAACCAGAATTTTTTATGTATTTAGATAAATGTGCTACAGAAAATAAAAAATTAATAGAAATAGATAAAAGAGAAACTAATCCTATTTTAAAAACAGTACAAAAAACGTCAATATATCTAAATATATCCATCAATATTATTAAGCTTTATTTTATAAGACCAATAGAATCAAGTAATCTACTGAAAACAACAAAATAAGTGTAAAGCTTTATTTCTTTTAGAATTTAATATAAAAAAAATCATATAATAAAGAAGTCAAATCATAAAATTTAATATCAAACAGATAAAATGAATAATACGATAAATTTTAAAATTCCCTCTCCAACATTTGGAGGAAGTACAGGAGGATGGTCAAGATCAGCAGAAATAGAAGAAAAATACGCCATTACATGGAATAGTAAAAATAAAGATATATTTGAAATGCCAACAGGTGGTTCAGCAATAATGGCAGAAGGCGATAACCTGATGTATTTAGCAAAAAAAGAACAATGTCTTGCACTATCCAGTCAACTTAGAAGTAAATTTAAAATTAATAATTTTAAAATATACAGAATATTTCCTAATGGAGAAGTACAATACTTACATCCAAAAGACGGAGTATTTCCAGAAAGAGTTAACGAAGGACGTATAGGAGTTGGAAATATAAAACACAATATAGGAAAAAATACTAATCCAATTAACAAAAAGTTTACTGGAGAAGCTACATACGAATAAAAAAATTTAAACATAAAAGATTGTATTTACAATCTTTTTTTGATAAGATTAGTTGTGTATAAATACATGGAGAGGTGGTAGAGTTGGTTGATTGCGTCTGATTTGAAATCAGATGAACCGCAAGGTTCCGTGGGTTCGAATCCCACCCTCTCCGTAAATTTATTAAAATCAAAAACAAAAATATTTAATTTGAACCTACAGCCTGTTCAATAAATTTAACAGCTTGATTAAGTGTAGCTATTTTTTCAGCATCTTCATCTGGTATCTCTATATCAAATTCTTCTTCAATTGCCATCACGAGTTCAACTGTATCTAATGAATCTGCACCTAAATCATTAGCAAAATTTGCCTCCAGAGTAACTAACTTTTTATCAACTCCTAATTGTTGAGCTACTATATTTCTTACAGTTTCAAAGATTTTTGAATCTTTCTCTTTGACTGACATATATATTCCTTAATATGAAAAATAATAAATAATATTAACAAATACCTGTATCTATAGTTATAGGTTATAAAAAATAATTACAAAGTTTTTTTAACTAGGGTAGATGATTAATTTTTGTAGGTTTTTATTACCAAGAATAGAATAGTTTAATTTATATAAATTAATCAACTTTACCTGCAAATTTATAGTGCGTTGATCTCTAGGTAATAAAATAACAGATTCTTTATGAATAAGAATAATTTTTTCTATAGCATATCTAGTCTCGATAATAGCATCTAGCTCTATAGTTTGTTTATTCATACACATACGAAACCAATGAAATAAAAAACTATTATTATGATTAGTAATTAATTTCAAAGCCTTATGTATGCTACTTATATTGTTTCTACTTATAGTATATATAATTATTTTTTTTAACTTAGCAATTTGTCGAATTTTAGTACTATATTTAATATTTGACTTCAGTCCAAGTATATAATCAGCTTTAAAAATATCTCTTGTTAAAACTAAAAATAAATTTAAACGCTGAATTGACTCTTCAACATACTGAATATTAATATTATATATATACAAAAAACTTACTTTTAAAAAATTTTTATTATGAGGCTTAGTATTAAGCCTATTATCGATAACAGAAGTATTATTAGATGACATTGAAAAAGCTTCTCTTTGATTATTTCTTGAAAGATCTAAAAATTTATTATTATCATTAGGCTCCCTAGAATGATAAGTAAGAGAATTAGTATGTAAGGTAAAATGGAATGAATTAAAATTTTTAGGGTAAATTGAAATAGATCCGTCTTCATATAATTTCCTAGACTGAAAAAAACTAATAGAACCATGTAACAATTTATCAACTACTTCATCAACTTTATCATGAATAATCCAATTATTACGTTCATGAATCTCAATTGCAACTTGAAATGCAGGTAAAGTTTTTCTTTCAAGAATACTTTTCTGAGAGCCGCGTCTTTTAGCTTCATCATCACCTAAAGTAACATACTGTATACCTCCAATTAAATCAGAAATAACAGGGTTTTTAATGAGATTATCTAAAGAATTACCATGTACTGTACCTACTAATTGAACACCTCTTTCAGCAATTGTACGTGCTGCTAAAGATTCTAATTCTGTACCTATTTCATCTATAATAATTACTTCTGGCATATGATTCTCTACAGCTTCTATCATAACCTGGTGCTGTAATTCAGGCCTAGATACCTGCATACGTCTTGCACGACCTATTGCAGGATGTGGAATATCACCATCACCAGCTATTTCATTAGAAGTATCAATAATAACAACTCTTTTTTGCATTTCGTCTGATAAAATTCTTGTTATTTCACGTATCGCAGTTGTCTTACCAACTCCCGGTCTACCTAATACAAGAATAGATTTTTTCATATATAATAAGTCTTTTATAAGACCAATTGTACCAAATATAGCACGACCAACACGAAAAGTTAATCCTACTATATTACCTTTACGATTTTTAATAGAACTAATTCTATGAAGAGTACATTCAATTCCAGATCTATTATCACCACTAAATTGTGGTAATTTTTTTATACAAAAATCTAAATCATGCCACGAGATACTATTTACAGATAAATACTGTGGTCCATAAGGAAAACGAGCTTCTGGCTTCCTACCTAAATCCATAACAACTTCTATTAAAAACCTTTTATGAGGATGCATATTTAAAGGTTTTTTAACAAAATCAGGTAAAATATCTAAAAGCATATCTAAATCATCTGCAATTAACATTATTTATCTAATAAAATTTATAAAAAAAAGAATTTACTAGTATACGATTATATAACAAAAAAATTACAATTAATATATAGTAGAGTTTTATAAACTGAAAAAATATTAATTTAACATATATATATTCTATAAACTATAAAAAAATGCAAATTAAAAGTATACCTAATAGAATAAAAAAATTTGTGATGCTAAATAAAAAAGTAGATTTAAGACATGTAGGCTTTAAAAAAATAAATAGTAAAAAAAAAATAGTAATCATTGAATTATCAAATCGTTATAGAGTATGGATATTAAGAAAAGAAATATAAACAATAACATATTTTGAGCATGGCAATAAATAATAGTATAAAAACATTTATCAATTCTTTAACAAAAAATAAGATAAGCAAATTAAAAATTGATACAAATACAACTAAAATATTAATTAATACAAGTACTAAAAAGAATTTATTAAATAAACAACAAATAATCAAAAATATAAACAACAAACAAAAAATAAATAATATTTCAGAAAATATAATAGAAAAGAAGAAAGTGACACCAACAGTCCCAGGACTGTATGCAACAATAATATCGCCAATGGTAGGAACATTTTACAAATCACCTGCTCCTAATGAAAATGCTTTTGTAGAAATAGGAGACTTAATTAAAACAAAACAGATAGTTTGTATTATTGAAGCAATGAAACTTATGAATGAAATAGAATCTGAAGTTAAAGGTGAAGTAGTAGAAATACTAGTTAAAGATGGAGACATAGTTGATTGTGGACAAGCATTAATGAAAATTAAAATAAAATAAGATTAAGATTTTAACGATTGTTAACAGATATAAACAGTTTTATAAACTATGGATTATAATATGTTAATAGAATAATAAAAATTCGCGAATCACTCGAGTATTGTACTATATTTAATTATCAATAAATAGCGGAAGTTTTATTCATTGTCTCATTTTTTTAATAAATTCAAGACAGGAGAATTTCAATGACAACTAGCTCAACAGAGCAAGAAACAAAAAAAGTAAAAGTAACTGTAGACAAAAACCCAGTTGCAACATCTTTTGAAAAATGGGCAAAACCTGGACACTTTTCAAGAACATTAGCAAAAGGGCCAAGTACTACAACTTGGATATGGAACTTACATGCAGATGCGCACGACTTTGATAGTCATACAAGTTCATTAGAAGATATATCAAGAAAAATATTTAGTGCACATTTCGGACAACTATCAATTATATTTTTATGGCTAAGTGGTATGTACTTCCACGGTGCTAAATTTTCTAACTATGTAGCTTGGCTAAACAACCCAACCTTAATTAAACCAAGTGCACAAGTTGTTTGGCCAATTGTAGGACAAGAGATCTTAAATGGAGATGTAGGAGGAGGATTCCAAGGAGTACAAATAACATCTGGCTTCTTTCAACTTTGGAGATCATCAGGAATTACTAATGAATTTGAATTATATGTAACAGCAATAGGTGGACTTTTTATGTCTATCTTGATGGTATTTGCAGGTTGGTTTCATTATCACAAATCTGCACCAAAACTAGAATGGTTTCAAAATGTAGAATCAATGATGAATCACCATTTAGCAGGCTTACTAGGACTAGGATGCCTAGGATGGGCTGGACATCAGATTCACATAGCTTTACCTATTAATAAACTATTAGATGCTGGTGTATCACCTCAAGAAATACCACTACCACATGAATTCATGATTAATAGAAGTCTAATGAGTGAACTATATCCAAGCTTTTCAAAAGGAATTCTACCTTTTTTTACACTTAATTGGAATGAATACTCAGACTTCTTAACATTTAAAGGAGGAGTTAATCCAGTAAATGGAGGATTATGGCTTAGTGATATAGCTCATCACCATCTAGCATTATCAGTACTATTTATCGTTGCTGGGCATATGTACAGAACTAACTGGGGCATTGGTCATAGCATGAAAGAAATTCTAGAAGCTCATAAAGGACCTTTTACAGGAGAAGGACATAAAGGTATATATGAAATACTAACAACTTCTTGGCATGCACAACTAGCAATTAACCTAGCAATGATGGGTTCTTTAAGTATAATAGTAGCACACCATATGTATGCTATGCCACCATATCCTTATATAGCAACAGACTATGCAACTCAACTATCACTATTTACACATCATGTATGGATCGGAGGTTTTTGCATAGTAGGAGCAGGTGCACATGCATCAATATTTATGGTTCGAGATTACAACCCAGCAAAAAACTATAACAACGTCTTAGATAGAGTTATAAGACATAGAGATGCTATTATTTCACACTTAAACTGGCTATGCATATTTTTAGGATTCCACTCATTTGGTCTATATATACATAATGATACAATGAGAGCATTAGGAAGATCACAAGATATGTTTTCAGATACAGCAATACAATTACAACCTATATTTGCACAGTGGATTCAAAATATCCACACTCTAGCACCAAGCAATACAAGTCCAAATTTACTAGCTACAACAAGTTATGTATTTGGAGGAGATACAGTATCTATAGGAAATAAAATTGCAATAGCTCCAATAAAACTTGGTACAGCTGACTTCATGGTTCATCATATACATGCTTTTACTATACACGTAACTGTATTAATACTAGTTAAAGGATTCTTATTTGCAAGAAACTCAAGACTAATACCAGACAAATCAAATTTAGGTTTTAGATTTCCTTGCGATGGCCCTGGCAGAGGTGGTACTTGTCAAGTATCTGCTTGGGATCATGTATTCTTAGGATTATTTTGGATGTACAATTCACTATCTATAGTAATATTTCATTTTAGCTGGAAAATGCAATCTGACGTTTGGGGAAGTACAACGGATACAGGAGCCATTTCACATATTACTGGAGGTAACTTTGCACAAAGTGCCATAACTATCAATGGATGGTTAAGAGATTTCCTTTGGGCACAAGCTTCACAAGTTATACAATCATATGGTTCATCACTATCAGCGTATGGACTTATTTTTTTAGGTGCACATTTCATATGGGCATTTAGTTTAATGTTCTTATTCAGTGGAAGAGGATACTGGCAAGAATTAATAGAATCGATAGTATGGGCACATAATAAAGTTAAAGTAGCACCATCTATACAACCAAGAGCATTAAGTATAACACAAGGAAGAGCAGTAGGTTTAGCACATTATTTACTAGGTGGCATAGGAACAACATGGGCGTTCTTCCTAGCTAGAATAATATCAGTAGGATAAGGATAAATACAAATGGCAACAAAATTCCCAAAATTTAGCCAAGCACTAGCCCAAGATCCTACAACAAGAAGGATTTGGTACGGAATAGCTACGGCACATGACTTTGAAAGTCATGATGGAATGACAGAAGAAAATTTATATCAAAAGATATTTGCTTCACACTTTGGACATATAGCAATAATATTTTTATGGACATCTGGCAACTTATTTCACGTTGCATGGCAAGGTAATTTTGAACAATGGGTACTTACACCTTTAAAAACAAAACCAATAGCTCACGCAATTTGGGATCCTCACTTTGGACAACCAGCAATTAAAGCTTTTAGTAAAGGAGTTGCAAATTACCCAGTAGATATAGCATTTTCAGGACTATATCACTGGTGGTATACAATAGGAATGAGAACAAATAGTGACCTATATAACGGTGCATTATTTCTACTAGTTCTATCAGCAGTAATGTTATTTGCAGGCTGGTTACACTTACAACCAAAGTTTAAACCAGGATTATCATGGTTCAAGAATAATGAATCTAGATTAAACCATCATTTATCAGGATTATTTGGTGTAAGTTCTTTAGCATGGACAGGACACTTAGTACATATTGCTATTCCTGAATCAAGAGGACAACATGTACGATGGAATAACTTTACAGAAATTTTACCACATCCAGAAGGCTTGACACCTTTCTTCACAGGAAGATGGTTTGAATATGCCAATAAACCCGATACTTTAAAACATATATTCGGTTCAGATGAAGGTTCTGGAACAGCAATATTAACATTTTTAGGAGGGTTCCACCCACAAACTCAATCTTTATGGCTTACAGATATGGCCCACCATCATTTAGCTATAGGTGTACTATTTATAATTGCAGGTCATATGTATAGAACTAACTGGGGCATTGGTCATAATTTAAAAGATATCCTAGAAGCACATAAACCACCAAGTGGAAAACTAGGTAATGGACATAATGGTTTATATGAAACAATTACCGAATCATTACATATACAATTAGGCTTAGCACTAGGTGCACTAGGAACAATTACATCATTAGTAGCACAACATATGTATGCATTACCACCATATGCATTTATGACAAAAAGCTTTACAACACAAGCTGCATTATATACACATCACCAATATATCGCAGGCTTTTTAATGGTAGGAGCATTTGCACATGGAGCAATATTCTTTGTTAGAGACTACGATCCAGAACAAAATAAAAATAATGTTCTAAGTAGAATGCTTGAACACAAAGAAGCTATTATATCACATTTAAGCTGGGTTGCATTATTTCTAGGTTTTCATACACTAGGACTATATATACATAACGATACAATGTTAGCTTTTGGTACACCAGAAAAACAAATACTAATTGAACCAGTATTTGCACAGTGGATACAAGCAAGCTCTGGTAAAGCATTATATGGATTTAATATTCTTCTATCTGAACCTAATAATATAGCTAGCAAAGCTGGGAGTAGCATATGGCTACCTGGATGGCTAGAAGCAATTAATAGTGGTAAAAATTCACTGTTCCTAACTATTGGACCAGGTGACTTTCTTGTACATCATGCTATTGCACTAGGATTACATACTACAACACTCATTTTAGCAAAAGGAGCATTAGATGCTAGAGGTTCAAAACTAATGCCAGATAAAAAAGACTTTGGATACAGTTTTCCTTGTGATGGTCCTGGTAGAGGTGGTACTTGTGATATCTCTGCATGGGATGCTTTTTATTTATCTGTATTTTGGATGCTAAATACAATTGGTTGGGTAACATTCTACTGGCATTGGAAACATATTACAATATGGCAAGGAAATACTAGTCAATTTAATGAATCATCAACATATTTAATGGGATGGCTAAGAGATTACTTATGGCTTAATTCATCTCCTTTAATTAATGGTTATAATCCATATGGAATGAATAATCTATCTGTTTGGTCATGGATGTTTCTTTTTGGTCACCTAATTTGGGCAACAGGCTTTATGTTTCTAATATCTTGGAGAGGATATTGGCAAGAACTAATAGAAACTTTAGCATGGGCTCACGAAAGAACACCATTAGCAAATTTAGTAAAATGGAAAGACAAACCAGTTGCACTGTCAATTGTACAAGCAAGACTTGTAGGTTTAGCTCATTTTTCAGTGGGCTATATATTAACATATGCTGCATTTGTAATTGCATCTACAAGCTCTAAACTAAACTAAAATTAAGAAAAATAAAAGGCAACATAAATTAAATTTATGTTGCCTTTTATTTTTAAATTATATAAGTTATAATCTTCATACATAAAAAAACAAACTTTCAACAAGATCACATTGAGGAATATTAAGATGGCAAAAAAAAGTATGATTCAAAGAGAAATTAAAAGAATTAAATTATATAATAAATATAGAACAAAGAAAGAACTCTTAAAACGTTCTATAAAAGAACATAAAACTTTTGATGAAAGTTTAGAAATTCAAAAAAAATTACAGAGCATACCGAGAAACAGCCTTCAATGTAGAAGAAGAAATAGGTGCTGGAAAACAGGAAGGAGTAGAGGTTTTTACAGAGATTTTGGCTTATCTAGACATGTACTAAGAGAAATGGCACACGGATGTTTATTACCTGGTGTTACAAAATCTAGCTGGTAAAAAACTAGTTCTCTTAACTAAAAATCTATAGAGAACTATACTCAAGAAATAAAAAATTTAATACATCAAATCAAACTATATGCCTAACTGATTACCTCTACGATATTGTAGATAAGCAGCAACTAATAAACCAGATAAAGTAATCGGAATTAAGCCAAGAACTATTCCTGACAAAAGAGGTTCTACCATAAAATAAATAAAAACTTAATAGTAAATTAATATAATAAATTGCTACCTAAATCCAATAGCAGCTTGCCATACAAAAGCCAATAGCAAGAAAAATACAGGTATTACAGGAAGTATATCAACTAAAGGACGAAATAAAATATATGCGTCAGGTAATTTAGTTAAAAATAATATTGTAAACATAATGCCTCTTGAAATATATTTTTTAATTATAAATTAATCTTTATATAAAAGATTACAATAAATATAAACATTTATTTCATAAAGATAATAATATGCAATATATATACATAATTAAATAGTATATAATTGTATGATTAATTAATAATATTATACACTAATAAATTATAATATATATTCAAACAATATAATATATACGATCAAGGAAAAAGTAATGACAATACTTGTTCAACTACTAGTACTAGCATTAGTTGTTTTATCAGTTATATTGGTGATAGGAATACCAGTAACATTAGCATCGCCTGGACAATGGGAAAAATCAAAAAATTTAGTTTATACGACTATAGGTGTTTGGGTTGGACTAGTTATAATTACAGGAGTTCTTAATTCATTTATAGTATAATCAATTAAATAGTACATACTTAGAACAAAAATTCTAAGTATGTAAAAATTGACAATATAAATATTATTATATATATTTATATAGCTACTATGAAATATAGTGCGGGTATAGCTCAGTGGTAGAGCGCAACCTTGCCAAGGTTGATGTCGCGCGTTCGAATCGCGTTACCCGCTTTATATAAATCATAAAATTAATTCTAGGCTTCTTTAGAATTAGTATCAATCACTGTATCTTGAGACTCTGATTGGGAATCTTGCTGATATGCTTTTTTACCAATATCCATCATAGACTGTTGTAAAGAAGTTTGCAGAGACTCTATATCTGCATAATTTTCATCTTTTAAAGCCTGCTTTAATTGTTGAATTTTTACTTCTATTTCTTCTTTATCACTAGTATCTATTTTATCACCCATTTCTTTTAACTGTTTTTCTGTTTGATAAATAAGACTATCAGCATTATTTTTAATATCTATCTTTTCACGTTTCTGCTTATCTAAATCAGCATTTTCTTGTGCCTCTTTAACTAACTTTTCAACTTCTTCTTTTGGCAATGTAGAAGCACCTGTAATTGTAATTGATTGTTCCTTGCCAGTACCTTTATCTTTTGCTGTAACAGATAAAATCCCATTAGCATCAATATCAAATGTAACTTCTATCTGAGGAACACCTCTAGGTGCAGACATTATACCATCTAACCTAAAAGTACCTAAACTTTTATTATCTCTAGTAAATTCTCTTTCTCCTTGTAAAACATGTATTTCAACATTAGGCTGATTATCAACAGCAGTTGAAAAAACTTCAGACTTTTTAGTAGGAACAGTTGTATTACGAGTAATAATCTTGGTCATAACACCACCTAAAGTTTCTACACCCAGAGAAAGTGGAGTAACATCTAAAAGTAAAATATCTTTCACTTCACCGGCTAGTACTCCTGCTTGAACTGCCGCACCAATAGCTACAACTTCATCAGGATTCACACTTTGATTAGGTTCTTTACCGATGTAGTCTTTAACTAAACTATGTATAGCTGGTATTCTTGTTGACCCACCAACTAGTACAACCTCATCAATATCAACAGATGTAAGTTGAGCATCCTTTAAAGCATTGTCTACAGGTATTTTACATCTTGATATTAAATCTGCACATAACTCTTCAAATTTTAAACGTGTAATGTTTTTTTCTAAGTGCTTAGGACCAGTATCTGTTGATGTAATAAAAGGCAAGTTTATATCAGTTTGAAGAAGACTAGATAACTCCATCTTAGCTTTCTCAGCCGCTTCTGTTAAACGTTGTAAAGACTGTCTATCTTTACTTAAATCTATTCCTTCATCATTTTTAAATTCTGAAACGAGCCAATCAACAATTTTATGATCAAAGTCATCGCCTCCTAAATTTGTATCACCCGAAGTTGATAAAACCTCAAAAACACCATCACCAACTTCTAAAACAGAAACATCAAAAGTACCACCACCTAGATCAAAAACTAATATTGTCTCATTATTTTTTTTATCTAATCCATAAGAAAGAGAAGCTGCTGTTGGCTCATTAATTATTCGTAATACATCTAGACCAGCTATTTGTCCTGCATCTTTAGTCGCTTGCCTTTGTGAATCATTAAAGTAAGCAGGAACTGTAATAACAGCCTTAGACACAGATTGTCCTAGATAACTACTTGCATCCTCTACAAGCTTTCTTAAAATTTGGGCAGATATTTCTTCAGGAGCAAAACTTTTATCTAGAGAAGGACAATCTAATTTAATATTCGTTTCATTATCACTTTTTACTTCATAAGAAAGCTGATCAACATCATTTTTTACCTCATCATATTTACGACCTATAAATCTTTTTACAGAATAAAAAGTATTTTCTGGATTCATCACAGCCTGTCTCTTAGCAATATTACCAACTAACTTATCTTGTTTTTTGGTATAAGCAACAACAGAAGGTGTTGTACGCAGACCTTCTTTATTCGCAATTACAACTGGCTTACCTCCTTCCATAACAGCTATAACCGAATTAGTTGTACCTAAATCAATTCCTACTACTTTAGTCATCGAACTATTCCTAATTTTATTATAAAATATAATATTGAATATTATCGCACTATAAGTACAAAACAGTAAAGTATTAATAACCGAACAATAAAATAATTATATACAAGATAAACTTGAAAATTAATGAAAATTACAAGATAATATAACAAACAATAAAAATTCAATATTTACATAACAAAAGTGATAAGGAAATATAAATGTCAATTGGAATGATAGGTAAAAAAATCGGAATGACACAACTATTTAATAATAGTGGCTTAGCCATTCCTGTAACTTTATTACAAATAGGTCCTTGTACTATCACACAAATAAAGGATCATGTAAACTACTCAAAAGTTCAAATAGGATATAATTTATTAAATCCTAATAAATCAAATAAGCCAATGATAGGCCATTTTGCAAAAAACAATCTACCATGTTTTAAATATTTAAAGGAGTATAAAATTATAGATAAAAAAAATTTACACGTAGGCGATATTATAAAAATTAACAATTTTAAAGAAGATGAATTTATTGACATTTCTGGTATTAGTATAGGGAAAGGATTTAGCGGTTATCAGAAAAGACATAAATTTAGCAGAGGACCAATGTCACACGGATCAAAAAATCATAGAGAACCAGGATCAATTGGTGCAGGAACAACACCAGGTAGAGTATTTCCTGGAAAAAGAATGGCTGGAAGAATGGGATATCAAAACACAACAATTAAAAAGCTTAGAATAATAAAAATTGATTATATCAACAACGTTTTAGCAATTAAAGGATCTGTGCCAGGTAAAAAAGGAAATATCATTTATATAAAGAAATCATAAAATGAGTAACATAAAAACATTAGAATATCAAATTCAGAATACAGAGAATAAAGAAGAAATGCACATTAGAATTAGTGAAAACATCTCAGGCCAGATGTATTTAGTTCATAAAGCATTTAAACAACAATTGACAAATAACAGAATTAGAAATGCACATACAAAAACAAGAAAAGATGTAAGAGGTGGGGGAAAAAAACCATGGAAACAAAAGGGAACAGGACGTGCAAGAGCTGGTTCAAATAGATCGCCATTATGGAATGGTGGAGGTGTTATATTTGGACCAAAAAATAAAACTTATAAATCAAAACTTAATAGAAAAGAAAACAGATTAGCAATTAATACCCTAATATATAATAAATTTAAAAACACAATAATTGTAGAAAGTTTAACAACAAAGCTTGATAAACCTAATACTAAAACAGCCATTAGAGCAATTGAACAAACCGGCATAAAACTAAATAAAAAAGAAAAAATACTTATTGCTCTTGACAAGCAAAATAATAATTTATATTTATCATTACGCAATATTAGAAACATAGAAATAATTGAAATCAACAATATCAACATATTATCTTTACTAAAAGCTGATACAATATTACTAACTTATAAAGCATTAAGAAAATTGAAAAGTTTTACAGAAAAATAATAACATTCATAATGAGACATATCAATACAGATATTATTAGATATCCTATTATAACAGATAAAGCAACAAAAAATATAGAAAATAATACATACTGCTTTAAAATTATTGCTGAAAGCAATAAACAAGAAATAAAAAAAGCAATAGAAGAAGTATTTGATGTAAAAGTAAAAAAAATCAATACTATAAAAACACCACCTAAAACTAGAACAATAGGACGCTTTAAAGGTAAAAAAACACAGTATAAAAAAGCATTTGTAAAATTACACGAAAACTACAAAATTAATCTTTTTGATGAAGAATAAAAAATAAGAAAATTAATTATATTATGGCCATACGTTTATATAAATCATACACAGCTGGTACAAGAAATAGAACAGTTTCAACTTTTGATGAAATAACAAAACAAAAACCAGAGAAAAGCTTACTGAAAAAAAAACATTCAGCTAAAGGTAGAAACAATAGAGGAATTATAACATGTAGACACAGAGGTGGGGGACATAAAAAAAGATATCGTATTATAGACTTCAAACGAAACAAAAGAAATATCAAAGGAACGGTAGCAAGCATTGAATATGATCCATATAGAAATGCAAGAATTGCTTTAATTCATTACGAAGATGGAGAAAAAAGATATATAATACACCCACGATCACTAAAAGTTGGTGAAAACATCATATCTGGAGATGATATACCTATAGAAGTTGGTAATGCACTACCATTAGAAAAAATACCACTAGGTACAGCTGTACATAATATAGAATTGAAAGAACATAAAGGTGGACAGATTGTTAGAGCAGCAGGTGCATATGCTCAAATTGTGGCGAAAGAAGGCAATTTAGTCACACTTAAACTACCATCTAGTGAAGTTAGAACAATCACTAAAAAATGCTATGCGACAATAGGACAAGTGGGCAATGTTGAATGCAGTAATATAAAAATTGGAAAAGCTGGAAGAAAAAGATGGCTAGGAAAACGCCCGAGTGTAAGAGGAGTAGTAATGAATCCTATAGACCATCCTCATGGCGGAGGTGAAGGAAGATCACCAATAGGAAAACCTAGACCAGTAACACCATGGGGCAAACCAGCACTAGGACAAAAGACAAGAAAGAAAAAGAAATATAGTAACCAGTACATACTACGTAGAAGAAAATAAATAGAAAATAACATACATTATGTCAAGATCAATATTTAAAGGACCATATATAGAATTTAAATTATTAAAGAAAATTAATAAACTAAACAAAAATAACAAAAAAGATACAGTTAAAACTTGGTCAAGATCATCTACCATCATTCCAGATATGATAGGACACACTATAGCTGTATATAATGGAAAACAACATTTTCCAGTATTTGTATCAGAGCAAATGATAGGACATAAACTTGGAGAATTTATACCAACAAGAACATTTAGAAGCCACATAAAAAATGATAGGAAAAGTAGGAAGTAAATAATAAATGGTACAATCTAGAGCAATCGCTAAATACATTAGGACATCTCCATACAAATCTAGAAGAATATTAAAACAAATTCAAGGAAAAAAATACCAAGAAGCAAAACTTATACTTGAATTGATGCCTTACAGAGTATGTAAAATCATTATTAAGGTACTTGAATCAGCTTTAAGTAACATGGAACAAATAAGCGACAAAAATATTGACAGAGAAAAAGTAACAATAATACACGCATGTGCCAACAAGGGACCAATCCTAAAAAGATTTCAACCTAGAGCACAAGGACGTGCATTTCCAATAAGAAAACCTACTTGCCACATAAATATAAAATTAGAAATATAAAACAATGGGACAAAAAACACATCCATCAGGCTTCAGATTAGGCATTACTGAATCACATAAATCGTCCTGGTTCGCAAAAATGCAAGAATATCCAACTATTATAGAAGAAGATTATAAAATTAGATACTATATTGAAACCAAACTAGAAAAAGCAGGTATTGCAAAAATTCATATCAATAGAAAAATCGATCAAACAGAAATCAATATATACACAGCAAGACCAGGAATTATACTAGGTAAATCTGGAACAGGAATAGAAACAATTAGAAATTATATAAGAAAAAAACTACAAGTTTACAGTAAAATAAGACTAAATCTAATAGAAATTACTGAACCCGACAAAGAAGCAACATTATTATGCGAATGGATTGCACAACAACTTGAAAAAAGAGTTGCTTTTAGGAGAGTTTTAAGACAAGGACTACAAAAAGCACAAAAAGCTAACATAACTGGAATAAAAATTCAAATATCTGGTAGACTAAACGGAGCTGAAATTGCAAGAAAAGAATGGACAAGAGAAGGTCGTGTACCGTTACAAACACTTAAAGCAAATATTGATTATGCTTATACACAAGCACACACTATTTACGGTATATTAGGTATAAAAATTTGGTTATTTAAAGAAAATAAAATATCATAAAAACATCAAATATGTTAAGTCCTAAAAGAACAAAATTTAGAAAACAACATCGTGGAAGAATGAAAGGTTCTGCAAGCAAAGGTAATACTATAATTTTTGGAGAGTATGCACTGCAGGCAAATGAACCGACATGGCTAACATCTAGACAAATAGAAGCAACACGCAGAACTATTACTAGATATGTTAAAAGAGGTGGAAAAATCTGGATAAGAATTTTTCCAGATAAACCAGTAACAGCAAGACCAGCAGAAACTAGAATGGGGTCTGGTAAGGGAGCACCAGAATATTGGGTTGCAGTTATTAAACCTGGCCATATTTTATTTGAAATAGCAGGTGTACCAGAACATGTAGCAAAAGCTGCTATGCGGCTAGCGTCATATAAATTACCCATCAAAACTAAATTTTTAATTAAATAGAATCTAATACCAACATCAATGAACAAAGATACTAACCAAGAAATTAGCAAACTGAAAAAAGAGCTAGTACTATTAAGAATGTATAAAATTACAAAACAAAAAAATGAAAATCACAAAATAAAAAAAATACAAAAAGAAATTTCAAAAATATATCAACTAAATAGTAAAAATAAATCATTATCTAATGAATAAAAAAGAAACAGTAGGCATAGTTATTAGCGATAAGATGAATAAAACAGTAACAGTAGCAGTTAAAACACCTAAAAAACATAGAAAATATAGCAAAATAATAAATAAAACTCGTAAATATTATGCAAATGATCCAGAAAATATATGTAAAATAGGTGATATTGTGAGAATAGAAGAAACAAAACCAATAAGCAAAAATAAACGCTGGAAAATAAAACAAATAGTACAAAAAATATGATACAAACACAAACATATCTAAATGTAGCAGATAACAGTGGTGCACGTAAAATAATGTGTATTAGAATTTTAGGTACTAACAACCCTAAGTATGCACGCATAGGAGATATAATAATTGGAGTAGTAAAAGATGCATCACCAAATATGCCAATAAAAAAATCAGACGTAATTCAAGCAGTAGTTGTTAGAACAAAAAAAACAATACATAGAAACGATGGAATGAGAATACGTTTTGATGATAATGCAGCAGTAATAATAAATAAAGATAAAAATCCAAAAGGTACACGTGTATTTGGACCAATAGCCAAAGAATTAAGAGATAAAGACTTCTCGAAAATAGTTTCATTAGCTCCGGAGGTAGTATAAATGCAAATCAAAGAAGGAGATCAAGTATTAGTCATATCTGGTAAAGAAAAAGGACGTCAAGGTAAAGTTGTATCATTAGATAAAAAAAGATCTAAGATAATTATTGAAAACTTAAACATGAAAGTAAAACATGTAAAACCAAAAAATAATAATAACAAAGGATATATTAAAAAGATTGAAGGCCCAATACATCAATCAAATGTAAAAATATACAATGTAAAAAAATAAAATATGAATATAAAACCATCCCTTAAACAAAATTATGAAGAAAAAATTTTTGCAGAAATGTTCCAAGAATTTAAATATAAAAATATGCACCAAGTGCCGAAAATAGTAAAAATAACATTAAACAGAGGTATAGGAGAAGCAGCTCAAAATAGCAAAGCAATAGATAAAAGTATAGAAGAATTTAAATACATTACTGGACAAAAACCAATTATTACAAAAACAAAAAAATCTATTGCAGGCTTTAAAATTAGAGACAATATACCTATTGGTCTTAAAGTGACTTTAAGAAAAGAAAAAATGTATAATTTTTTAAATAAGTTAATTAACTTATCATTACCAAGAATAAGAGATTTCAGGGGAATTAGTACAAAACAATTTGATGGTAGAGGTAATTATAATCTAGGACTCAAAGAACAAATTATATTTCCAGAAATTAACTATGAACAAATAGATAGGATTCGTGGAATGAATATAACTATAGTAACAACAGCTCAAAATGATAGAGAAGGTTTAGCATTATTAAAAAAATTCGGCATGCCGTTTAAAGAATAAAATTATATTAATCTAATAAAATATGACAAACGATATAATCTCCAACATGTTAACTAAAATAAGAAATGCAAATTTAGCAAAACATTACATAGTTCAAGTAGAATCAACAAAAATAACTAATAGCATTATTAGAGTTCTTCATAAAGAAGGATTTATATATAAATATGAAGAAATAGAAAAAAAACCATATAAATATTTATTAATTTCTCTAAAATATAAAGGCAAAGAAAAAAAGAGAATAATTACAGAATTAAAAAGAATTAGTAAACCAGGCTTAAAAGTATATACAAATAAAAAAGAAATACCAAAAGTTTTAGGAGGAATAGGTGTAGCAATATTATCAACTTCACAAGGTGTAATGACAGACAAAGAAGCTAGACAACATGGTATAGGTGGAGAAATTTTATGCTATGTATGGTAGATACAAAAACAAAAAAATATTAAAATTTAAATAACATGTCAAGAATAGGAAAAAAAGAAATTAATATACCTGAAAAAACAGAAATAACAATAGATAAATCAATTATAAAAATTAAAGGAAATAAAGGAGAAATGTCTTATGCAATACCAAACAATATACAAGTAACTCAAGAAAATAAAAAATTAATAGTTACCAAAAATATTATAACAAAACAAACACAAGCATTACATGGACTAACTAGAAGTATTATAAATAATATGACAATTGGTACATCGACAGGATTTAATAAAAAATTAATTATAGAAGGTGTCGGATATAGAGCACAGACATCAGGCAAAAAATTAATTTTAAACCTAGGCTATAGTCATCCAATAGAAATAGAACCACCTAAAGACATAGAAATAACTGTAGATAATAACACACAAATTACTATATCAGGTATTAATAAAGAAAAAGTTGGTCAAATTGCAGCAAGAATTAGATCAACTAGACCGCCAGAACCTTATAAAGGAAAAGGTATAAGATACGAAAATGAAACAATTAGAAGAAAAGTAGGAAAAGCAGGTAAATAAACAATGTTAATAACAAAGAAAAAGTTAAGACTTTATATTTTTAAATCCAATAAACATATATATGCAAATTTGATTGACGATAAAAACAAAAAAATTATAACAAGTAGCTCTACAATATCTAAAGATACAAAAAATAAAATTAATAAATTTAAAAATTGTAGTGCAGCAAAAGTTGTAGGTAAAAACATAGGAATGAAATTAAAAAAACTTGGAATAAATGAAATAATATTTGACAGAGGTAAAAATATATATCATGGACAAGTAAAAGCAATTGCAGATGGAACAAGAGAAGAAGGAATAACTTTCTAAAATAACATATACAACCAATGAAAAGAAAACAAAATAAATATAAAGAAGAAAATACATGGGAAGAAAAAGTTGTAGAGGTAACTAGAGTAACAAAAGTAGTAAAAGGTGGTAAAAAACTAAGTTTTAGAGCAATTTTAGTAGTAGGAAATGAAAAAGGACAGATAGGAGTAGGAGTAGGAAAAGCTAATGATGTTATAGGAGCAGTAAAAAAAGGAGTAGCAGATGCAAAGAAGCACTGTATCGAAATACCAATAACTAAATATATGTCAATACCACATCCTATCAATGGTAGATCAGGAGCAGCCAAAGTTATATTAAAACCTTCAGCAATAGGATCAGGAGTAATTGCTGGAGGTTCAACAAGAACTGTATTAGAACTTGCAGGAATTAAAAACATACTTGCAAAGCAATTAGGATCAGACAGTAAATTAAATAATGCAAGAGCCACATTAGATGCACTAAATAATTTAAAAACTTTTAAAAATACAGCCAATGAAAGAGATATAGAAATTAGTAAATTATATTAGATAATAGTTTATGAAAAAAAGAAACAAACTAACTAATAGAGTACTTCTAACTCTCATAATACTATTTATATGTAGAATTGGTATTTTTATACCAATTCAAGGAATAGATCAGAATGAATTAACTGCAAGTATAAGCCAAAATAGAGTAATAGGTTTTCTAAATATTTTCTCAGGTGGAGGATTTTCTACAATAGGGATATTTAGCCTTGGCATCATACCATATATTAACTCATCGATAATAACACAATTAATTATAAAAATCGTACCTAGTCTTGAAGATATACAAAAAAATGAAGGAGAAGTAGGAAAACAAAAAATCAATAATATAACTAGGTATTTAACTTTCATATGGGGAATGATACAAAGCATCTCTATAGCATTATGGATTAAACCATATACATTTAACTGGAACATCAACTTTTTAATAGATACCGTAATCACCTTAACTACTGGATCAATAATAATAATGTGGTTTGCAGAAATGATTACAGAATATGGAATAGGTAATGGCGCGTCAATGCTTATATTTCAAAATATAGTATCTAATATACCTAAAAATATTAATAGATATCAAATAAGTACACTAGAAGACAGTAAAAAAAGCATCATATTTATATCAGTCTGTATAATGATATTTATTATAAATATCATTATACAAGATAGTAAAAGAAAAATCGAAATTGTCTCCTCAAAACAACTTGGAGAAGAAGAAACATTATTAACACAAAATTACATTCCTCTAAAATTAAATCAAGGAGGAGTAATGCCAATAATATTCGCATCAGCCACTATGTCAATATCACAATATATTCAAATAAAAAACAACATAGTAAATAACTTAGTCTCTAGTAACTTATTTTACCTGATATTATATTCCATACTCATAACAACTTTTAGTTACTTTTACTCATCAATTATATTAAATATAAATGATATGGCTGACAACTTACAAAAAGTAGGTGCTAGCATACCAAATATCAGGCCAGGACAAGATACGATAAAATATTTACAAAAAATAATTAATCAACTAACGTTTATAGGATCCATTTTTTTATTTATTATAGCACAATTACCTTTAATACTATCAAACATCACTAAAATAAATTTACTACAAGGATTAGGCACTACATCATTATTAATACTTGTAGGTGTTGCTATAGACACAGCAAAACAGATACAAACATACATTATTTCAGAACAATATGATAATATTATGGAATAAAACAAAAAAATATTTGCTGATTTAATAATTAATATGAAAGTTAGACCATCTGTAAAAAAAATGTGTGAAAAATGTCGAGTAGTAAGAAGAAATAGAAAAATTATAATTATCTGTGAAAACCCAAAACACAAACAAAAACAAGGTTAGATAAAATAATATGACTAGAATTGAAGGTATTGATTTACCAAAAAATAAAAGGATAGAAATAAGTTTAACATATATATATGGTATTGGCATATCAAGATCACAAGAAATATTATATAAAATAAAGTTGGATAGAAACATAAGAGTAAAAAATTTAAGTGATGAACAAGTTATTTCAATAAGACAAATATTATCAAATGAATATGAATTAGAAGGAGACTTGCGCAGATCAGAATCAACAAATATAAAAAGACTAATGGAAATTGGTTGTTATAGAGGAAGAAGACATAGATTAAAATTACCATTAAGGGGACAAAGAACAAGAACTAATGCTAGAACTGGAAAAGGAACTAAAAAAACAATAGCAGGCAAGAAAAAAGCACCTAGAAAGTAATAAAATAAAATAATTAATATTTTTATGGCAAGACAAATAAAAAAAAATCAAAATAAAAAGAAAAGAAATAGTATAAATGGTATTACACACATACAATCAACTTTTAATAATACCATTATAACCATTACAGATCTTCAAGGAGAAACAATTACTTGGTCTTCATCAGGATCTACTGGATTCAAAGGAGCAAAAAAAAGTACTCCATTTGCAGCTCAGACTGCTGCAGAAGTAGTAGCAAAAATAGCTATTGAAAATGGAATGAAACAAACAGAAGTATTAGTTAATGGACCAGGAGCAGGAAGAGAAACAGCAATCAGAGCAATACAAGCAGCTGGAATAGAAATTACTCTAATAAAAGATATTACACCAGTACCACACAACGGCTGCAGGCCTCCTAAAAAACGCCGAATCTAGAATAATACTATAAAAATTTATTCATAAATAAACAAAGCAAACAATGACTCATTTCCAAATAGAATGTATAGAGTCTAAAATAAAAGGTGCAAGAGAACACTATGGACATTTTGTAATAGAACCCTTAGAACAAGGACAAGGAATTACAGTTGGCAATTCTTTAAGAAGAACTATATTATCAGAACTAAAAGGAGCTGCAATAGTAGCAGTAAGAATAGCCGGTATTAATCATGAATTTTCTACAATTACAGGTGTTAGAGAAGATGTACTAGAAATAATATTAAATCTTAAAGAAGTAGTTCTAAGAAGTTATAGTCACGAACCTCAAATAGGTAGAGTAAAAATACAAGGACCTGCTGTAATAACAACCGGACTATTTGACATACCACCAGAGATTGAAATAATAGATCCTAAACAATATATTGCAACAATATGTAGTAATACTATTTTTGAAATGGAATTTAAAATAGAACAAGGAAATGGATATAGGCTAGTAGATAAAGGTGTTGATGACAAATCAATAGATTTTTTACAAATAGATGCAATATTTATGCCAGCAAAAAAATTTAATTACACAATCGAAGAGAAAAAAGTCAATGCAAACAACACTAAAGAAAAACTATTTCTAGAAGTATGGACTAATGGAAGTATTTCACCACAAGAGGCAATTAGTGAAGGAGCTACCATATTAACAAAGCTATTCCATCCACTCACTAATATAAGTTTTAAATCTAAAACAGAAAATAAAACTAATCCAGAAAAACAGATTAGTCAAATTTTAATAGAAGAACTACAGCTATCAGTAAGAGCCTATAATTGCTTAAAAAGGGTTCAAATTCATTCTATTGCAGATTTACTAGATTACTCTCAAGAGGAACTATTAGAAATTAAAAATTTTGGTCAAAAATCAGCAGAAGAAGTAATAGAAGCTTTAAGCAATAAGCTAAACATAAACTTACAAAAAGAAAAAATCTAAATACAAATCAAAAAATTTTCTATATTATTACATATAAGCATTTTTTTGTTACACAATCATAAATATGGATAAAAATAAAACTATTATTAAAAACGAAGAAAAAACAACAAAATGGTACATATTTGACGCAAAAGATTACAAATTAGGAAGATTAGTAAGCAAAGTTGCACACATATTAAGAAATAAAAATAAAAGTATCTATCTACCATACAATACAGACAACTCACACATTGTAATTATTAATTCAAGAGAAATTCAAACAACAGGAAAGAAAAATGAACAAAAAACCTATAAAAAACATTCAGGTAGACCAGGAGGTATGAAAACAGAAATATTTAGTAAATTACAACAAAGAAAGCCAAATAGGATTATAGAACATGCACTAAAAGGAATGCTACCCAAAAACAGCCTAGGAAGACAACTATTTAAAAATGTAAAAATATACCCTGGAGATCAACATCCGCACCAAGCTCAAAATCCGATTAAAATCAATATTAATTAATTACTAAAAATTATGCTTACTTCATATCATCACAAAATAATATACTCTGGTACAGGCAGAAGAAAAACATCTGTGGCAAGAGTAAATTTAATACCAGGATCTGGTAAACTAATTATCAATAATTTACCAGGAGAATCATATTTACAATTTAGTCCTAACTATCTAAGAGTATCACGTTCACCATTAAACTTACTTGGATTAGATAAAGAATATGACATATATGTAAAAACACAAGGAGGCGGACTCACTGGACAAGCAGATGCTATTAGACTAGGACTAGCAAGAGCATTATGTACCATAAATGCAGACAATCGTATAATGCTAAAATCAGAAGGACTACTAAGTCGAGATGCTAGAAGTAAAGAAAGAAAAAAATATGGTTTACGTAAGGCACGAAAAGCACCACAATACTCAAAGAGATAAACTAAGTAATTATTTTATGAATTTACAAAAAAGTAATCAAGATCAAAACAAATGGCAAAAAAAAATATACATCCACAATGGTATCATAACTCAAAAGTTTACTGTGATGGTAAACATATAATGACAGTAGGATCAACTAAAGAAACACTTAATATAGATATTTGGTCAGGTAATCATCCATTTTTTACAGGATCACAAAGAATTATAGATGCAGAAGGAAGAGTTGAAAAATTCATGAAAAAATACAACCTAAAATAAGTTACAAATAAAATGTTATGATTTATAATAATTATATAGATTAAGTTTGACACTTGATAATACAATAACTATAATTTATAGACAATTCATTGACTAAATGAATATAAGAAAATAATGCCAACAATTCAACAACTAGTCAGATCAGAAAGAAAGAAATATGGAAAAAAAACAAAATCTCCAGCATTAAAAGCTTGCCCACAAAGGAGAGGAGTTTGTACAAGGGTATATACAACAACACCTAAAAAACCTAATTCTGCACTCAGAAAAGTAGCAAGAGTCAGACTCACTTCAGGTTTTGAAGTAACAGCATATATACCAGGAATAGGACATAACATACAAGAACATTCAGTAGTATTAATTAGAGGTGGACGGGTTAAAGATTTACCTGGTGTTCGATATCATGTGGTTAGAGGAACACTAGATTCAGCAGGAGTAAAAGATAGAAGTAACAGTAGATCTAAATATGGCACAAAAAAACAAAATAAATAATTTAAATGTCAAGACGCAACACAGCAAAAAAGAGAGAACTATATAGAGATCCCATGTATAATAGCAAGTTAATAAGTATGTTAACTGCACGAATACTAAAAGACGGAAAAAAAGGATTAGCACAAAAAATAATATACAAATCTATCAATATCATAGAAAATAAAACTCAACAAAATGGGTTGGAAATACTAGAAAAGGCAGTAAGAAATACAACACCACTAGTAGAAGTAAAAGCAAGAAGAATAGGAGGCTCTACATATCAAGTACCAATGGAAGTTAGAGCATATAGAGGAACGAATTTAGCTTTAAAATGGATTACAAAATTCGCTATCCAAAGAACAGGAAAAAGCATGACCTCAAAATTAGCTAATGAGATAATAGATGCATCTAATGAAAGTGGTAATGCAATACGAAAAAAAGAAGAAACTCATAGAATGGCTGAAGCAAATAAAGCATTTGCACACTACAGATATTAACATTTAACAAAAAATACTTATAAAATTTTAAAGGAAATACAAATGGCACGTGAAAAATTTGAAAGAAAAAAACCACACGTCAATATAGGTACAATTGGTCATGTAGATCATGGAAAGACCACACTAACAGCAGCTATATCTGCAACTTTAGCAGCAGCTAACCAAGGAAGTGCTAAGAAATTCGACGAAATAGATGCAGCACCAGAAGAAAAAGAAAGAGGTATAACAATTAATACAGCACATATAGAATACGAAACAGATAATCGACATTATGCACACGTAGATTGCCCAGGACACGCTGATTACGTAAAAAATATGATTACTGGAGCAGCGCAAATGGATGGAGCAATTTTAGTAGTATCAGCTGTAGACGGTGCTATGCCACAAACTAGAGAACATATACTTTTGGCTAAGCAAGTAGGAGTACCAAATATTGTAGTTTTTTTAAATAAACAAGATCAAGTAGAAGATGATGAACTAAGTGAATTAGTGGAACTAGAAGTTAGAGAATTATTAGATAAATATGATTTTCCAGGCGATAGTATACCATTTGTTGCAGGATCAGCACTACTCGCATTAGAAAAAGTAACAGAAAACAGCACTACTCAAAGAGGAGATGATGAATGGGTTGATAAAATACATTCACTAATGGATGCTGTAGATTCTTATATACCCACACCTCAAAGAGATACAGAAAAAACTTTTTTAATGGCAGTAGAAGACGTATTTTCAATAACAGGAAGAGGAACTGTAGCCACTGGCAGAATAGAAAGAGGAATAATTAAAGTAGGAGATACAATTGAAATTGTTGGACTACAAGAAACAAAAACTACAACCATAACTGGACTAGAAATGTTCCAAAAAACTTTAGATGAAGGTATGGCAGGAGATAATATTGGTATACTTCTTAGAGGTGTACAAAAACTAGAAATACAAAGAGGTATGGTTTTAGCACAGCCAGGTACTATTACTCCACACACTCAATTTGAAGCTGAAGTATACATATTAACTAAAGAGGAAGGTGGTAGACATACTCCATTTTTCTCAGGATATAGACCACAATTTTATGTAAGAACAACTGATGTAACAGGAACTATTAATAAGTTTACTGCAGATGACGGATCAACTGCAGAAATGGTAATGCCAGGAGATAGAATTAAAATGAGTGCGGAATTAATACACCCCATTGCAATTGAGCAAGGAATGAGATTTGCAATAAGAGAAGGAGGAAGAACAGTTGGAGCAGGTGTAGTATCAAAAATATTAAAGTAATTATAGAAATTAATCAAAATATAACTAAATAAAGCAAAAAATGAACAAAAAAGTTCGAATAAAATTAAAAACATACGACGTAAAACTATTAAATATATCTTGTGATAATATAATAGAAAGCGTTAAAAGAACTGAATCACTTGTAAGTGGACCCATATCAATACCTACAAAACGAAAAATATACTGTTTACTAAGATCACCACATGTTGACAAAGACTCTCGAGAACACTTCGAAATTAGAATACATAGTAAATTAATAGATGTATATCAACCATCAACAAAAACAATCGATGCACTTATGAAATTAAATATACCTGCTGGTGTAGACGTAGAAGTAAAAATATAATATAAAGCAAAACAAGTTTGACAAAAATCTACAATACTAGAGAGTGTCAAACTTGCTAAAATCCTAATAATAAATTTTAGTCCTCATATAACATGTTTTCCTGATGCGTACTAATTTTACAATCAGAAGTAGGATAAGCAACACATGTTAAAATAAAACCCTCACTAACCTGTTCATCATCTAAAAAAGATTGATCTGCTTGATCAACAGACCCATCAATTAATTTACCAGCACAACTAGAACATGCACCAGCACGACAAGAATAAGGCAATTCAATACCTATTTCTTCAGCTGCATCAAGTATATAAACATCATCTTTGCATTTCAATTCTTGTTCACTACCATCCTCAAGAACTAATGTAACTTTATATTCAGACATAATAGACTTTACCTACCTATTAAATTAAAGAAGTATATAACTTTATAAAAAAATAAAACAAAACCAAGACTTCAAATAAGTTAGAAACTCATAAGAGATATAATAATATTTAAGCATAAATAAATTTAAAAATCAGAGAAAAAAAAATAAAAGAGACAAAAAAATAAAACTATAAAGAAATTACAATCAACTAATTAACAAAAAACTAATAAATAAATTCATATGCTTAACATACTTAAATATAATAACAAATAAGCGAATCATGTATAAAAAAACACCAATTAATCAATTAAAACCAAACTATAAAATTCATGTTACTGATAAAAAAAGAAAAGATTATCAAGAAACAAAAGCAATTGTACATAGATTATATACACAAACACGAAGAAAACCAATAACCATACTAATAAGCATAATTCAACCACTTTTATGGCTAATTATGTTTGGTGCCTTATTTCAAAATGCCCCCATATATCTTTTTGACAAGTACAAATTACAATACACAACTTTTTTAAATCCGGGAATCATCGTCTTCACTGCATTTAATAGTTCAATTAACACTGGACTAAATATTATATTTGATAGAGAATTTGGATTTTTAAATAAAATTTTAATATCACCTATTAAAAATAAAAAATCTATCATCTATTCTTGTATCATACACGCATGGACAATAACAATGATTCAAGTATCAATAATTACTAGTATTACATATTTCAAAAACTTTACTAATAAACCCATAAATTTTATTAACTTATCTATAGGACTAATTGTAATATCAACAATAATAATAATTATTTCAAATTTAAGCATTTATAGTGCGTTCACATTACCTGGGCACATAGAATTCATAGGAATAACAAGTCTTTTATTAAATTTACCCACACTATTTACAAGTACAGCACTAGCACCACTATCTTTTATGCCACAATGGCTACAAATTTTATGCTGCATGAATCCACTAACATATGCTATTGAAACTATAAGAAATCTAAGTTTTAATAATTCTATAAGCTTACATGAAACCATTATTAAAACACCATTTATACATATTAGAGGATATCATGGATTAACAATACTAATTATTTTAAATATGATAAGCTTTATTTCAATCAATCACTTTATAAAATATAAATATGATAAAAATTAACAATCAAGTCAAAGAAATGTTATAATATTATTAGGCACAAAAATCAGTAAGAAAATCACTACAATTACATATAATTTACAAGGAGTGATATCACCAATATGGCATTACCATGGTATCGCGTACATACAGTAGTTTTAAATGACCCCGGAAGACTAATCTCTGTACATTTAATGCATACTGCATTAGTTGCAGGATGGGCTGGCTCAATGGCATTATATGAACTAGCAGTATTTGACCCCTCAGATCCAGTACTTAATCCTATGTGGAGACAAGGTATGTTTGTTATGCCTTTTATGACAAGAATAGGAATAACAGATTCTTGGGGAGGGTGGAGTGTAACAGGAGAAAGTGTATCTAACCCAGGTCTATGGAGTTTTGAAGGAGTTGCAATAACACATATAGTACTATCAGGGATGTTATTCTTAGCATCAATATGGCACTGGGTATACTGGGATTTAGAACTATTTAGAGATCCTAGAACTGGTGAACCAGCACTAGACCTGCCTAAAATTTTTGGTATTCATCTATTACTTTCCAGTTTATTATGTTTTGGTTTTGGAGCATTTCATACAACAGGTTTATTTGGACCTGGAATCTGGATATCAGATGGATATGGTATAACAGGAAAAGTACAACCAATAGCACCAGCATGGGGTCCAGATGGCTTCAATCCTTTCAATCCAAGTGGTGTAGCATCACACCATATAGCAGCAGGAACTGTTGGAATCTTAGCAGGCCTATTTCACTTAACGGTAAGACCACCACAACGATTATATCGTGCACTAAGAATGGGTAATATAGAAACAGTACTATCTAGTAGTATATCCGCAGTATTCTTTAGTGCTTTTGTTACATGTGGAACAATGTGGTATGGATCTGCAACAACTCCAATAGAACTATTTGGACCAACTAGATATCAATGGGATAGTGGATATTTCCAACAAGAAATAGAAAGAAGAGTTGAAAATTCATTGAATGAAGGTGCAACACCAGAAGAAGCATGGTCAAAAATTCCAGATAAACTAGCCTTCTACGACTATATTGGCAATAATCCTGCAAAAGGAGGATTATTCAGGGCAGGCCCTATGGATAAGGGAGACGGTATTGCAGAAGCTTGGTTAGGTCATCCGATATTTCAAGATAAAGAAGGTAGGGAACTAACAGTAAGACGAATGCCTGCATTCTTTGAAACTTTTCCAGTGATTTTAGTTGATAAAGACGGTATTATCAGAGCAGATATACCATTTAGAAGAGCGGAATCTAAATATAGCATAGAACAAGTAGGAGTAAGTGTAAACTTTTACGGAGGAAAATTAAATGGTAAATCCTTTAAAGATGCACCAAGCGTAAAAAAATATGCTAGAAAAGCACAACTAGGAGAAGTATTCGAATTTGACAGAACTACTTTAGAATCTGATGGTGTATTCCGAAGTAGTCCACGAGGTTGGTTTACATTTGGTCATGCTAATTTTGCACTATTATTCTTCTTTGGACATCTATGGCATGGATCACGCACCATATTTAGAGATGTATTTGCTGGAATTGGTGCAGAAGTTACAGAACAAGTAGAATTTGGTGCATTCCAAAAACTAGGAGATAGAAGTAGTAAAAAACAAGGTGCAGTATAAGTTATAATACAATATAATAAATAAATATTAATTTAAAAAAGGTAAATATATGGAAGCATTAGTATATGTATTTCTACTGGTAGGAACTTTAATGGTAATATTCTTTGCTATATTTTTCAGAGACCCACCTCGAATAGCTAAATAAAAACTTCAATAAATTATAAACAAAAAATACTGAGATATAACTAATAAATATATCTCCATTTTTTTTATACTATAATCAAAATAAAAATCAATTTATTCTTCATGCTCCTCAAAAGGATCTCTAAGATTCTTTGACATAGGACCAAATGAAGTATAAACAGAATAACCTGTTACACCAAATAATAAACTTAAAATAAAAATGCTAAGAACTGTTGCAGTTTCCATAATTTAATAAAAAAGAAAATTAAGTTAATTTTATAATATTATTATAAATACTAAAAAAAAAACAAATTACTAAAACTATTTATGGCTTTAAGAACTAGATTAGGTGAAATATTAAGACCACTAAATTCTGAATACGGTAAAGTAGCACCAGGTTGGGGAACAACTCCAATAATGGCTATATTTATGCTACTATTTTTCTTATTTTTACTAATTATACTACAAATATACAATTCCTCTTTAATTTTGGAAAATGTTGATGTTGACTGGGCAAGCCTAGGCAATTAGATAAACTTAACAAGCATTATGTAATGAATTTTAGTTCTAAAATAATGCTTGTTCAAGAGATACATTATAAAAGAACAAGCTCTGATTCAGCAAAATTATTTGTATTTACACCACTATATGTAGTTTTCACAAATCGTACTACAACAGAATAATTTACTCCTTTATCTACCTTCACAACAGTACCACAGTCTTGATACCAATAAGACTCTTTTCTTAAAATTTTAACTTTAGAACCTTTCTGCAACATAATATGAAACTCCAAATAATAGAAATAAATATACATAAATTATATCATCATAAAAATAAAATTAGAAAAAACATTAACTTTAATGAACTGCAAACATAGTTAATTATTATAGTTGCCTATCAAAAACTAAAGATGTTACATTCATATAAGAAAAAAAGCAATTAAAAAAACAAAAGAGAGATAAAATATGAAATTTTCGTGGAAAAATATACTACTCTGGTCACTACCAATAATAGTTATATCCTTTTTTCTCTGGCAAGGCATATTTGCACCTATAACAAATGAGAACAATAACAATATAGCGAATTCTAGAATGACATATGGTAGATTTTTAGAATACATAGATATGGGATGGGTTAAAAAAGTAGATATATATGAAAATGGGCATACAGCAATAATAGAAGCTATTGGACCAGAACTAGGTAACAGAATACAAAAAATACGAGTAGAACTTCCAGCTAATGCAAGTGAATTGATTATAAAACTTAAAAACAATAACATCGACCTAGATGCACATCCAACAAAAAATACAAATGCTTTATGGACATTAATAGGTAATTTATTTTTTCCATTACTCCTAATAGGTAGTTTATTTATCTTCTTTAGAAGATCTAACAATAGTAATAATGGACCAGGACAAGCAATGTCATTTGGAAAATCAAAAGCACTATTTCAAGTAGAAGCAAAAACAGGTATCATTTTTGACGATGTAGCTGGCATAGATGAAGCAAAAGAAGAATTCGAAGAAATAGTAACATTCCTAAAAAAACCAGAATACTTTACAGCAGTTGGAGCAAAAATACCAAAAGGTGTTTTATTAGTAGGACCTCCTGGTACAGGAAAAACATTACTAGCAAAAGCGATAGCAGGCGAAGCTAATGTACCATTTTTTAGTATATCAGGATCTGAATTTGTAGAAATGTTTGTAGGAGTAGGTGCATCAAGGGTAAGAGACTTATTCAAAAAAGCTAAAGAAAATGCACCATGCATAGTTTTTATAGATGAAATAGATGCAGTCGGCAGACAAAGAGGTACAGGAATAGGAGGAGGTAATGACGAAAGAGAACAAACACTAAATCAACTACTTACAGAAATGGATGGTTTTGAAGGAAACACAGGAATTATTGTAGTAGCAGCAACTAACAGAGCAGATATACTAGATTCAGCACTTTTAAGACCTGGAAGATTTGATAGGCAAGTTAATGTAAATATACCAGACTTCAAAGGAAGACTAGAAATATTAAATGTACATGCTAAAAATAAAAAACTTAATCCAAATGTATCATTATCAACAATAGCAAGACGCACACCTGGTTTCTCAGGAGCAGATCTTGCTAATTTATTAAATGAAGCTGCAATAATCACAGCAAGAGAAAGAAAAAACCAAATTACACTTCAAGAAATAGATAAAGCTATAGATAGAATAATAGCAGGTATGGAAGGAACACCATTAATGGATAGTAAAAGCAAAAGACTAATAGCTTATCATGAAATTGGTCATGCCATAGTAGGAACATTACTAGAAGATCATGAAAATGTACAAAAAGTAACATTAATACCTAGAGGTCAAGCTAGAGGCTTAACTTGGTTTACACCATCAGAAGATCAAAGCTTAATATCTAGAGCACAAATAAAAGCGAGAATAATGGGAGCATTAGGAGGAAGAGCAGCTGAAGAGATTGTATTTGGAGAATCAGAAATAACAACAGGTGCAAGTAATGACTTACAACAAGTTACATCAATGGCAAGACAAATGGTAACAAAATTTGGAATGTCAAGTATCGGTCCATTATCATTAGATAGCGAAGACTCAAATCCATTTTTAGGCAGAGGCATGGGTGGAAATAATAACTATTCAGATGAAATAGCGATTCAGATAGACTCTCAAATACAATCAATAGTAAAAGAGTGTCATAATAACACCCGTAATATTATAAAAAATAATAGAGTAATTATAGACAAGCTTGTAGACATACTTATAGAAAAGGAAACAATGAGTGGTGAAGAATTCAGAAACATCATCGCACAATATACTGAAATACCAACAAAAACTAAAACAGAATTACAAAAAGCTTAAAATCGAGACTGACGGGATTCGAACCCGCAACTTCCGCCGTGACAGGGCGGTGCTCTAACCAGTTGAACTACAGTCCCAGATAAACAAGATAATCATAAAATATCAATCATATCATTGTCAAATAAGTCAATAAGGAGAAGAAGGGATTCGAACCCTCGGTATAATAATAATTATACAACAGATTAGCAATCTGTCGCTTTAAACCTCTCAGCCACTTCTCCTAAATAAATTACTAGAACAATAAATTTTTCATAACATAGTGGCTCAGGCGGGACTTGAACCTGCGACCTTGGGCTTATGAGTCCCCTGCTCTAACCAACTGAGCTACTGAGCCAATAATGTATAAATAGAAATATAACATTTAAAAACAAAATAAACAAATTGAGGTAAACACTATTTAATTATTCTAGAACCAACACGATGAAAAGTAAAAATTTCATTAAGTAAAACATGCCTTATTTTACCGTCAATTATATGAGCTTCTTTAACACCATTAGATAATGAATATATACAAGAATCAATCTTTGGAATCATACCACCAGAAATAATTTTATCAGCTTTTAATTGATTAGCTTCCTCAATACTTAAATTTTTTATTAAAGTATTAGATTGAGCTAAATTTTTTAACACGCCAAGAGTATCAGTAAGCAAAATATATTTATCGACTTTCAAGGAAGAAGCAATAAAACTAGCAGCTGTATCTGCATTAATATTATAAGTATTACCATAAACATCAAATGCAATACTAGAAATAACTGGCACAAAATGATTCGATAATAAAGTAAGTAAAATAGAAGGATTTATGACATCAATTTTACCTGTATAGTCATCAAATTTACCAGAGAATGAAGAGGCCACTATCAAATTTGCATCTTTGCCAGATAAACCAACAGACAATAAATTATTCTTATTTAAACAAGACACAAGTTTTTTATTAACTTTACCACTTAAAACCATTTCAACAACCTCAATAGCATGCCTATCAGTGATACGAACACCATCACTAAATTTAGACTCAATATTCAATTTTTCTAACCAATTATTAATAATATAACCACCACCATGAACTAAAATAATATTAATACCAAAAGATGAAAGTAAAACAATATCCTGTATAAGATAGGATTGTAATAAATCATCTTTCATAATAGAACCACCATATTTAATAACAAATATAGACCCAGAATAAATCTTAACTAAAGATACAGTTTCAGAATTAAGATGAAAACGGTTATAAATCATAGAATTTGACATTTAAATAACGATTTACTATTAATATTTTATTACATAAATTATTTAATAAATAATATAATAAAATACTATGTCAGATTTTTGGGTAAATTTATATAAATTTCCAAGGTTTTTAATAAGTGTATTCATAGGGTTTTTCTTGACAACTTTTCAGCCAATTTTTAAGTTATTAAAGAACAAAAATCAGATAATTTTATTCAGCACAATTTGTTCGGTACTAGTAGTAATATTCTATAAAATTATAGCAAAAATGATGGCAATAGAATAAAATTGAACATATATAATATATAATACATTTATATGGAGGTTATATGTCTTCTAATTATTTTGTTACTGGTGCTTATGCTTTAATTGATACCTTAGTTCGTAATGGTACTTATCATATATTTGGATATCCTGGTGGGGCAATTCTTCCTATATATGATGAATTATTTCATTGGGAAAAAAAAAGTTTGGTGCAGCATATATTATGTCGTCATGAACAAGGTGCTGTCCACGCAGCTGATGGTTATTCTAGATCTTCTGGCAAGGTAGGTGTTTGTTTTGCTACTTCTGGTCCTGGCGCTACTAATTTAGTTACTGGTATAGCTACTGCTCAAATGGATTCTATTCCACTTCTTTTAATTACTGGACAAGTAGCACGTGCTTTTATAGGTACTGATGCATTTCAAGAGGTTGATATTTTTGGTATAACTCTACCTATTGTAAAACATTCTTATGTTGTTAGAGATCCTAGAGATATGAGTCGTATTATTTCAGAGGCTTTTCATATTGCGCAAACTGGTAGGCCTGGTCCTGTTTTAGTTGATATTCCAAAAGATGTAGGTCTAGAAAAGTTTACTTATAAATTTTTTCCTAAATCAAATGTATCTTTATCTGGCTATCAAAATTTTAAGAGTGTTAAAGATAAGCATTTTGATAAAATTATAAGTTTAATTAAGCAATCTAGTCAGCCTTTGTTGTATGTTGGTGGAGGTGCAATTAATTCTGATTCTTCCCATTTAATTCAAAGAATGGCAGAAATATTTCAAATTCCTATTACTAATACTTTAATGGGCAAGGGAGTCATACAAGAAGATCATGATTTATCTTTAGGTATGTTAGGTATGCATGGTACAGCATATGCTAATTTTGCTGTGAGTGAATGTGATTTACTAATAGCTTTAGGTGCACGTTTTGATGATAGAGTTACTGGTAAATTAGATGAATTTGCATGTAATGCTCAAGTTATACATATTGATGTTGATTCTGCAGAATTAGGTAAGAATCGTATTCCTCAAGTTGCTATTGTTGGAGATTTGAGGGTTGTCATGGAAAATTTTCTTAGTTACATAACTCAATATGATCAAGATAATTTTAATAATGATTTGACGACTTCATGGCTACAAAGAATATCATTATGGAAAAAACAGTATCCCTTACTAGTTCCTAGAAATGTTTCTTTTCTATCAGCACAAGAAATTTTATATTATCTATCTAAAATAAAGCCTGAAGCATATTATACAACAGATGTTGGTCAACATCAAATGTGGTCTGCTCAATTTTTAAGTGTTTTACCCCGTCATTGGATGTCTAGTTCTGGTTTAGGAACCATGGGTTATGGACTTCCTGCTGCTATAGGTGTTCAGTTTGCAAACATTAATAAACTAGTTATTTGTATTAGTGGTGATGCTAGTTTTCAAATGAATATTCAAGAACTTGGTACAATCGCACAGTATAATTTACCTGTAAAAATATTAGTAATTAATAACAAATGGCAAGGTATGGTACGACAATGGCAACAGGCATTTTATGGTGAAAGATACTCTCACTCTAGTATGTCACAAGGTGCACCAAATTTAATAAAACTAGCTCAGTCTTTTGGTATTTTAGGTTTGAATTTAGAGTCAAGAAGTAATATGGAAAGTATTATAGATTTATTTTGTAATTATGATGGTCCTGCTATTCTAGATTGTAAGATTAAAGAAACTGAAAATTGTTATCCTATGGTTGCTCCTGGGAAAAGTAATTCTCAAATGATTGGTTTAGATAAAAGTTATATTATTAGTAAGAATTAGTTATATTTTTATTTTATTAATATTTAATTGGGCCGGATTGGATTTGAACCAATGTAGGCTTAGCCAGCGGATTTACAGTCCGCCCCCATTAACCACTCGGGCACCGACCCTTAATTATGCTTCTAGATTATTATATTAAATTATTGATTAAAAATCAATTAAATTAAGTTTAAAGATTATTTACATTTTATAGAGTTTATTTTATTGCTCATTTAAACTAATTTTTGTTTTAATCTTGTTGCTTTACCTACTCGTGAACGTAAGTAGTAGAGTTTAGATTTACTTACTTTAGATTTTCTAAGTATATTTATGTCTACGATTTTTGGTGAATTTAATAAATATATTCTTTCTACACCTATGTTTTGTATGGTTTTTCTTATAGTTATTGTTCTATTTATCCCTGAATTTTTGATTGCAATTACTACACCTTCTGCTAACTGAACTCTTTCTTTATTGCCTTCTTGTATAATTTTTCGTATTTTGATATTATCACCGATTTCAATATTATGTTGATTATTTCTAATATGCTCTTTTTCAATATATTTAATATAGTTAGTTTTATTATTTATTTTATTAATCATTTTTTTTGTATCTGTTTATTTCTTATTATTTTATTTGAAAAGTTTTATTTTAGTCAACTGGTTTACAATTTTATATTCTTAAGATATTTCATTTTCTATTTCATTATGTTATAATCTTGTATTATCAAAGGTAATTAATTGTTTTCGTTTTTAAAATTCATATGTTTGAACGCTTTACTGAAAAAGCAATTAAAGTAATTATGTTAGCTCAAGAAGAAGCAAGAAGGTTAGGTCATAATTTTGTTGGAACTGAGCAAATATTATTAGGTCTAATAGGTGAGGGGACTGGAATCGCTGCTCAAGTTTTGAAATCAATGAATGTTAATCTAAAAGATGCTAGAATTGAAGTTGAAAAAATTATTGGTCGTGGTTCTGGTTTTGTTGCTGTTGAAATTCCTTTTACTCCTAGAGCTAAACGTGTTTTAGAGTTATCATTGGAAGAAGCAAGGCAACTTGGTCATAACTACATTGGTACTGAACATTTATTAATGGGGTTAGTTCGAGAAGGTGAGGGAGTTGCTGCAAGAGTATTAGAAAACTTATCTGTCAGTGTTGCTTCTATTAGAACTGAAGTAATTCAAATGCTTGGCGATAATACTGATGTAAGCTCAACTAATTCTAATAACATGCAAACTAGAAGTAAAACACCCACTTTAGAAGAGTTTGGCTCTAATTTAACGGAATTGGCTATAGAAGGTGTTTTAGATCCTGTTGTAGGAAGGCAAAAAGAGATTGAAAGAGTAATACAAATTTTAGGTCGTCGCACTAAAAATAATCCTGTATTAATTGGTGAACCAGGTGTTGGAAAAACTGCTATAGCAGAAGGCTTGGCTCAAAGAATAGCAAATAGAGATATCCCTTCTATATTAGAAGATAAGCTTGTGATAACTTTAGATGTTGGTTTACTTGTTGCTGGTACTAAATATAGAGGTGAATTTGAAGAGCGTTTAAAGAGAATAATGGATGAAATTAAATCTGCTACAAATGTAATATTAGTAATAGATGAAGTACATACATTGATAGGAGCAGGTGCTGCTGAAGGTGCAATTGATGCTGCTAATTTATTAAAGCCTGCTTTGGCTAGAGGAGAGTTGCAGTGTATAGGTGCTACTACTTTGGAAGAATACCGTAAACACATTGAAAAAGATGCTGCTTTAGAGCGTCGTTTTCAGCCTGTTTTAGTTGGTGAGCCTAGTGTTGAGGAAACTATTGAAATTCTTTTTGGTTTAAGAGACAGGTATGAAAAACATCATCAGCTTAAAATGTCTGATGAAGCTTTAGCTGCTGCTGCTAAATATGCTAACCAGTATATTTCAGATCGTTTTTTACCTGATAAAGCTATTGACTTGATTGATGAGGCTGGTTCTAGGGTAAGATTATTAAATTCTCAATTGCCTCCTGCTGCTAGAGAGTTAGATAGAGAATTGCGTTCTGTACTTAAGACGAAGGATGAAGCTATAAGAGCTCAGAAATATGAAAAAGCCGAGCAGTATAGAGCTCGTGAAATGGAGATTAAGGCTCAAATAGCAGCTATTGCACAAAGTAAGAATTCTGAACCAGATTTAAAACTTGAAGATCCTGTGGTTACTGAAGATGATATTGCTGAAATTGTTGCCTTTTGGACTGGTATACCAGTAACAAAATTAACCAAGAGTGAATCTGAAAAGTTAATGCATATGGAAGATACTTTGCATAGTAGAATTATTGGTCAGGAAGAAGCTGTTGTAGCTGTTTCTAGAGCTATTCGTCGTGCACGTGTAGGTTTAAAAAATCCTAATCGACCAATAGCAAGTTTTATTTTTTCTGGTCCTACTGGTGTTGGGAAAACAGAACTAACAAAGGCTCTTGCTTCTTATTTTTTTGGTGCTCAGGAAGCTATGGTTAGGCTTGATATGTCAGAATATATGGAGAGGCATACAGTTTCCAAATTAATAGGTTCTCCTCCTGGATATGTTGGTTATAGTGAAGGTGGCTATTTAACGGAAGCTGTTAGAAAGCGTCCTTATACAGTAATTTTATTTGATGAGATTGAAAAAGCACATCCTGATATTTTTAACTTGTTGTTACAAATATTAGAAGATGGTCGTTTAACAGATGCTAAGGGACGTACGATTGATTTCAAAAATACATTGCTTATTATGACTTCTAATATAGGTTCGAAAGTAATTGAAAAAGGTGGTGGTAGTTTAGGTTTTGAGCTAGGTGAATCTCAGGTAGAATCTCAGTATAATCGTATTAAATCCTTAGTTAATGAAGAATTAAAGCAGTATTTTCGTCCTGAATTTTTAAATAGATTAGATGAAATTATTGTTTTTAGACAGTTAACTAAAGAAGAAGTCCGTGAAATTGCTGATTTAATGCTTGATGAAGTTTTTCAAAGAATTAAGCAACAGGAAATAGCTTTAAGTGTGACAGAACGTTTTAAAAATAAGTTAGTTGATGAAGGGTATAACCCAAGTTATGGTGCACGTCCTTTAAGGCGTGCTGTAATGAGGTTATTGGAAGATAGTTTAGCTGAAGAGGTTTTATCGGGTAAGATAAAAGCTGGAGATAGTGCTGTTGTTGATGTTGCTGATGATGGTTCTGTTAAGGTTTTACTTGGTGATAAATTAGTTGTTTAATTACAGTTACAATTATGATAGATAACAATATAATTTATAATTATTTTGTTATCTATCTTTTATTTATTGCCAGGAACCAGATTTGAACTGGTGACACGAGGATTTTCAGTCCACTGCTCTACCAACTGAGCTATCCCGGCTATTAAAGACTATTATACTACAATATATTCTAATCTTCAATTTAATTATTAATTATTAATTATTAATTATTAATTTTCTTTGAATATATTAGTAAAAAGTTCAAAATTAAGTTTGCAATATCCAGTACTACCATTGCGGTTTTTTAGTACCTTTAAGTCAATAATTTTATTTTCTGGAATATGTATGTTATATTTCAAGCCTTCTTTTTCATATAAGATTATTATGATGTCAGCATCTTGTTCAATAGAATTATGTATAAATATTTTGTTGATTGTAAAACTAAAATATTTATAAATTTTAATATCGTATGTTTTAGATAAATTTTTAACTTTAATATTTGTTAAGTATGCTTTGATTTTCTTTAATATTTTTTTATTGTTTAAACTATATTTGATTAGTTTTGTATTTTGTGTTGCTTGATGTGAAGGTATCCAAATGTTTTTGAATAAAAATTTATGATTAGATGTTAATCCTATAAAACTATATTTTATATTGTATTGATAAATTCTTTGATTTAGTATTGTTATTTCATTCTCATTTAATATAAAGTTTTCAGTTGTTTTGTGTTCTATTTTCTTTAATGACTTTACATTATAATTGTGTAGGGGTATATCAATGTTATTCTTATGAATAATGCAGCCACTTTCTTTTAGATCTGATAATATAGGTTCCTTGTTTTCTCTGTTGTCTATATTTCTATTGAGTTGAGATATTGTAATAATAGGTATTTTTAAGTATTGTGCTAATAGTTTTAGTCTTCTTGTAATATAACTTATTTCTTGATTTCTGATATTATGTATTTTTTGACTATAGGATAGTTCAATGAGTTGTAGATAGTCTATGATAATGAGATGAATAAATTGATTTTTGTTTAGTTGGTTAGATATAAATTCTATTTGATTAATATTTAAGTTGGTCTCTTCATTAATGTAAATATTTTGACTAAGTAATTTATGACAAATTTTACTCATTTTTTCCCAGTTGTCATTATGAATAGTATTAATTTTTTGTTGCTCAAGGTGAATATGTGATCCTATATTTACAAACTTTTTAAAGATTTGTTTACTTGTCATTTCAAGACTAAATATTAATAAGTTAATTTTTTCTTTAAAAAAACAGTTATATGCAATATTAATGCTAATTGAAGTTTTTCCTACAGAAGGTCTACCAGCAATAATGATTAAGCTACTTGCTGGAAATCCTTCTATAATTTTATCTAAATTAATAAATCCAGATTTAATTTTTTGTTGTTTTGATCTAAAATCTGATTCATTTTTTGTGAATTTAATTCCTATTAATTCTTCTGATATAAATTCTTTAATATTGGTAATTTTATTTTCTTCTTGATTTTGTATTTCTTGTGTTATATTTCCTATATAGCTAATTAATTTACTGTATGAGTAATTATTTTTTATATTTATTGTGTAACCTAAGTTAATTATATTGTATCCTAGTTGTATAAAAAGTCTTTTAATATACGTGGTTTTTAAAATTCTAATTATACTTTCTATATAGTTAGTTGTATTGTAGTATGATATAAATACTTGACTTGTTTTCATGAGTTTAATCATATTATTAATATAATTAATTGGATATGATGTATTGTTTTTTTCTACATCATATAGTAATTTTATAATGTTATAATTATTTTCTTGAATAAATTTTGAGTATATAAAACGATTCGATTCTATAAAAAAAAAGTCTGTCTTTATTGATTTTTTAGTTTTATGGAGGATTTCAGGATATATTAAAACTATTCCCAGCAAAATTTCTTCTGCTAAATAGTTTTGTGGAATAACTTTATATTTATAAAAATTATACATTAATGATATTTTCAGTTTAATTACTATATATTAATGGGAATTATATTAACTTGTAATTTTTCTAAAGTTTCTTGTTTAAGTTGTACTATTAATTCATCTTTTCCAATTTTTTTTATGTTATTAATTTTGATTTTGATTTTATTTGTATTTATATTTGTGTTTTTTGTAATCCATTGATTAATATCTTTGTCTGTTACACTTCCAAAAATAATTTTATTTTCTCCTGTTTTTTTATATAATGAAATTTTCCCAATGCTTTGTAATTTTTCTTGAGTTTCTTTTAGTTTTTTTGTTTGTGTTTTTTCCTTCTCCTTTTGTATTGCTTGGAACATTTCCATATGCTTAATTTGTTTCTTTGTAGGTATTTCTGCTTTTTGCGTTGGTATTAAGTAGTTAAAAGCATATCCTCTAGAAACACTAATTAAATTATTATTTTGATTTTTACTAATAAGTTGAATTTTTTTTTTCACTGATACTTCCTTAACTCTTTTGATTATCTTTTATTTTTTATTCTATCAGATTTCCTGATTGGTTTGTATAATCTTGTCTTTAACTATTGTTTTGCAGAAATTATAGTACTATCGTTTTTTTCTTACTTTATTTTATATAAGTCTCTTGTATTTTTTTTATTTTGGTTTAAAATTTAAAATGTTTTATCTTATTAAAATTTGTTTCTTAGTATAGTTATTGATCTATACATTTTTGTGTAATTTTCATGTTTATTGTAAGATTTTTATTTATTTTATTTGACAATTGTTTTATTTTTTCTGTTTTACTAAAGTTTTTATTTCTTTGATTCCATATTAATTATTATTAGTTCTCTTTGCTTTTGATATAATTTTAATTATTTAAAGTGGACTTTGTTTAAACAATTTTCTTTTATCAGTTATAATCTATTAGTACGCTCTTAGTTCAGATGGTAGAACGTAGGTTTCCAAAACCTAGTGTCGAGGGTTCAAGTCCTTCAGAGCGTGTTACCAAATGTTATTAAAGTATTTATGTATCTTGGTTGGATAAATTTAATATTCATCATATAATGTGTTATAACTTGTTGCTTTATTTAAACTCAAATAATATATTATTTATATAATTTTTCTTATGCCTAAAAAAGTTATTGGTTTTGTGAAGTTAGCTTTAGATGCTGGTAAAGCTACTCCTGCACCTCCTGTTGGTCCTGCTTTGGGTCAATATGGTGCTAATATTGTGATGTTCTGTAAGGAGTATAATGCTAAAACTGCAGATAAAGTTGGTTTAGTTATTCCTGTAGAAATTTCAATTTATGATGATCGTAGTTTTTCTTTTATTCTTAAAACTCCTCCTGCTTCTGTTTTATTAGCTAAAGCAGCAGGAGTTGATAAAGGTTCTGGATCTCCAAATTCAAAAATAGTAGGTTCTATTTCTTTAAGTCAGTTAAATGAAATAGCAAATACAAAGTTGCCTGATTTAAATACAGATAGTATAGATCAAGCAAAGCTAATTATTGCTGGTACAGCTCGTAGTATGGGTATAAAAATAGATTCTGCAAATTAATTCTACCTAAGGAGAAAAAATATTGTTTTATGGTTAAGCGTTCACGTCGTTTTACGGAAATTTTACATCAATTAGACAAAAATTTATTATATAGTCCAGATGACGCTTTATCTTTCTTAAAAAAGCATTCATCTGTTAACTTTATAGAAACTTTAGAAGCTCATATTGCTTTAGGATTAGATCCAAAGTACGCTGATCAGCAGCTTAGATCTACAGTGATTTTACCGAAAGGTTCTGGTAAATTTGTTAGAGTTGCTGTGATTACTCAAGGTGATAATTTAAATACTGCAAAAGTTGCTGGAGCGGATAAGGTTGGTTCTGAAGATTTAATAGAGGATATTTTAAATGGTGATTTGAATTTTGATAAGTTAATTGTTACACCTGATATGATGTTAATGATTGCAAAGTTGGGGCGTATATTAGGACCCAGAGGATTAATGCCTTCACCTAAATCTGGTACAGTGACTAATAATATAAAAGATGCTATTATAGAATTTAAAGCTGGTAAACTGGAGTATAAAATTGACCGTACGGGAGTACTTCACGTTCCTTTTGGTAAGATGAATTTTTCAGTTAATGACTTAAAGCTTAATCTTAAAGCTTTGCAAGAATCTATTGAAAAAAACCGTCCTAGTGGTTCAAAAGGTAAGTATTGGAAATCTTTATATTTATCTAGTACAATGGGACCAGGTATTCCTGTAGATATAGGGTTATTAAAAAATTATGTTGCAGGATAGTATAAAACTAAGTTATTTTTATTTTAAAAGTTATTATGAACAATAAAATTAATAATATTATTGAAGATTTAAAGTCTTTAACTTTATTAGAAGCTGCAGATTTAGTTAAACAAATAGAAGATACTTTTGATGTAGATGCTTCAGCTTCAACTAATACTGGGGTAGTTATGATGCCAAATAATTCAGATGAAGGATCTTCAGATGATTCTGAAGAACAGACGGAGTTTGATGTGATTTTAGAAGAAGTTCCAGCACCTAAAAAAATAACTATACTAAAAGTTGTCAGGTCATTAACAGCTTTAGGATTAAAAGAAGCTAAAGAATTAGTTGAATCTGCTCCTAAGCCTATTAAAGAAAGTACTTCTAAAGAGGATGCAGAAGATATTCGGTCTAAGTTAGAAGAGGTAGGTGCTAAAGTATCTATTAAATAGATACAAATATCTTTAAAGTTATTATCTTTGCAACACAAACAATATTATTATTGTTTGTGTAACTATAATGAGTCTGTTATATGATATTAAATTATACCTAAAGTGATTGCTTCAGATAGAGGCATTGTTGCTCCTATTCCAAGCCAAATTGTAACTATTGTTCCAATGATAAATACTGTAGTAGCAATTGGTCTTCTAAAAGGATTTTGGAACTTGTTAATATTTTCTATAAATGGAATTGTTATTAACCCAGCAGGAACAGAAGCCATCGATAAAACTCCAATTAATTTATTTGGAATAACTCTAAGTAAGTTAAAGGTTGGGAAAAAGTACCATTCAGGTAAGATTTCAAGAGGTGTAGCAAATGGATTTGCTGGTTCTCCTAGTCCCATTGGTTCTAGTATAGCAAGCCCTACGTTACATGCTATTGTCCCTAATATTACAACTGGAAAAATATATAGTAAGTCATTAGGCCATGCTGGTTCACCGTAGTAGTTATGACCCATGCCTTTTGCTAATTTAGCTCTTAATTTTGGGTCTGTTAGGTCTGGTTTTTTAATAATTGACATATGATTAATCTTATACTTAATATTATTTATTTTAAAGTGGTCCTGATATTCCTTGCTTGCGTATCATTAAAAAGTGCATTAACATAAATACTGCTGTTAATAATGGTAAAACAAAAGTATGTAAGCTATAAAATCTTGTTAGTGTACTTTGACCTACGCTTACGCTACCTCTTAGTAGTTCCACTATTGTACTTCCTATAACAGGAATAGCTTCTGGTACACCTGTTACTATTTTTACTGCCCAATATCCTATTTGATCCCATGGTAACGAATAGCCAGTTACTCCAAAAGATACTGTTAATACTGCTAGTATAACTCCTGTAACCCATGTTAATTCACGTGGTTTTTTGAATCCTCCTGTTAAATATACTCGAAATACGTGTAATATTAACATTAGTACCATCATGCTTGCTGACCATCTGTGTATTGATCTAATAAGCCAACCAAAGTTTACTTCTGTCATAATATATTCTACAGAAGTAAATGCTTCTGCAACAGTTGGTCTATAGTAAAAAGTCATTGCAAACCCACTGGCTACTTGAATTAAAAATGATGTAAAAACAATGCCTCCAATGCAGTAAAAAATATTTACATGTGGTGGTACATATTTGCTTGAGATGTCATCTGCTATAGACTGAATTTCTAATCTTTCTTCGAACCAATCGTATACTTTTCCCATATAAAATTTCTTGATTGTAAAATTGATGCGTTTAAACTTCTTATTTTTTTATGCTTTTATATTTATTATAACATTCTGTTATGTGATTCTATACTAACTTGAGTTTTTTTATATTGATGAAGTTAAGTTTACCTTTTTCAGCAATTTCTTTTTTCTTTATAATTTTATTTACAGTTTCTATTTTTGTAGTTGTCATGATACTAATATATTGTCTATTTAATTTAAATGGTATTATAATATTATGTTGTTTTATAATTCCAAACCTTAAAAAGATAAATAAAACAAATAATAGGATTCTATTTCTTTTACTTGTTTGGCTTAATATATTTATAGTTTCTTCATATTTTTGAAATGTTTTATAATAGCATCTTGTTATTGTTGTTCTATATCTATTTCTAATTTTTTGCTTATAAAGATTATTTTCTCTAACTTTAATAATATATGTAGCTTTTATTGCTATTATTTCGTAGTATATTTTCTCAGTTTTAGATTCGTGAATTATGTTATTTTTACTTAAAATTGCAATTGGTAGAAATTCTCCGTTACAAAATATTTTAGTTAATCCAACAACACCTGTTAATATGATAGTTATATTATTACCCTTTTTTATTTTATTATTTAATAAAATACTATCTCCTTGATTAAGTTTGTAAACTTGATATGGTATTTTATATTTTCTTAAAAAAAAAATCCAATTCATCATATTGTATAATTAGTTTTGTTTAGTTTTTGACATTATATAATGAAATATTTACTATGTTAAAATATCGTGAAAAAAATTTTATTAATAGATGATGATAAGAACTTGTGTCATTTATTGTCCTCGTATTTGTTTTCTTGTAACTTCTCTGTACAATCAGTACATAATATTCGTCATGCTTTAGTAGTAATGAATGAAAATAAGCCAGATTTAGTTGTGTCTGATATTATGATGCAAGATTTAAATGGTTATGATTTAATTAAACTATTGAATTTAAGTGATTATCTTATGTATGTACCTGTTATTTTTGTTACTGCTAAAGGTATGACTCATGATAGAATTGAAGGTTATAATTTAGGTTGTTACGCCTATTTAACTAAACCTTTTGATCCTAAAGAGCTTGTTGCAATTATAAATAGTGTTTTAGATCATATTGAATTATGCTCAAAATCAAGTACTGTATTATCAAGCAATGATACATGTAATTCTTCTCATAATCTGCATGATAATTTTTGTTTTACTGCACGTGAAAAAACTATACTAAGTCTTCTTCTAAAAGGTTATATGAATAAAGAGATAGCTATTAATCTTAATGTTGGTATAAGAAACGTTGAGAAGTATGTTACACGTTTATTGCATAAAACTAATTCACGTAATAGAGTTGAATTAATTCGTCTTTTTATTTAGTTTATAGTAGGGCGAATGACGGGAGTCGAACCCGCGAATGATGGAGTCACAATCCATTGCCGTAACCACTTGGCTACATCCGCCATATTTTATTTTACTATCTGGAGGAATTATACTATTTTTTACTTCATTGGTCTACTGAATTAATCTATTTATATATAAAATTATTTAATTATATTTATTAATCATGAGCTTTTTAATTGTAACTCTTCTATTGTTCAAAAACAACATTTGCATAGGTTGTATCTTAATAATAATAGTATAATGGAGGTTATTATTATTATAGTAGGGGGTTAAAGGTAAACTGTACGTTTTTTATGGAAACAGATACTAATCCTTCGTTAGTATTTAAATATATAATTTTTGCTTTTATGAATTTACCATTTTTGAATGATATTGTCTTACTGTTAATGTTTTTTCCTTTAATTTCTGATTTATGTAATAGTGCTCTAAACTCATAAATTTTAAGAAAAATTCCATATGTCTTTATTGTGATTATTTCTCCATATATAAGTTCTCCCAGTTTAAATTTATGTTTGAGTATACTAAAATTAGCACTTTTGTTACTTAATATAAGTTGGTTTTTGTGATCATTTAAGCAAAGTAATTTACATTTGATTTCCTTATTTTTTAATTTTTTATAATATATGTTATTGTTATATATATGTGATTTTGGTATGAATCCTTGAATTCCTTCTATGTATGTGATTAAACCTCCTTTATTAATATGTTTTATTTTTAAGTTAAACATTATATCTTCTTTATACATTTGCTTTATTCTTTTCCATGCTCTAATATAGTCTAGTCGTTTCATGGATAGTATATATTGTTTATTATCTCGACTTTGTATCATTAAAAAAAAGTCTCTTGTTATATTTGTTATCAGTAATATTTTTTTATGTTTTTTCTTGAGATTTAGTGTTAATTCTTCATGTGGTAAATATCCTGATTGCTTGGTTCCTATCTCGACTAAGAAACCAGATTTTTCATAGTGTCTAATTGTTCCTGCTACAATGTCACCAGGATTTATTTTATAATTGTATTTTTTTAGTATTGCTGCAAAATGGACTTTTTTTTTTTTCATGTAATTCTTGAGTACTTTTTTGTTTTGTGATAATATTTTTTTGAGGTAGTCGTAGGTAATTGCAAGTTTTTTACGAGCTTGAGGAAAGTCCGGGCTCTATTTATAATAGTATAGTTGTATAAAATACAGTATAGGTAACTATGAGGATTGTGCCACAGAAATATACCGCCTGTATAGGTAAGGGTGCAATGGCTTGGTAAAAGCAGGCCAGAAATATTATTAAGATATTTGCTAGGTAAACCCCATATTAGAGCAAAGTAGTTATATAGAATAATTAGCATCGCTTTTATAAAATTTGCTAATATTTAAAATTTTTAATGAATTATTTTATACTGCATTAAGTAATTTATTACTCTAGATTAATAATTACCCTTTTCATCTTCTTATAGATTTGTTAGAATTTTGAAGAGAACTAAACCCGGCTTATGTTCTACCTCGGTTTAAGTATTGTTTATAATTTTTATTAGATGTTGATCTATTGTTTGTATATCTTTTATATTTAATGTTCTGTTCATAGATCTGTATGTAATTCTAATTCCTATAAATTTTTTAGTTTGATTTGTCTTTATATCTATTTTAGAGTATTCGTTAAATATTTTGATTGATTCTATTAGTTCTTGACTTACACTAGTTATTGTTTGTTTTATTTCTTTTATGTGCTTATTTTCACTAACTTTAATAGAAATATCCCTTGTTATTGATGGATATTTAGAGTATGACTTTGTATTATAATCTATGTGTTGTTTGCAATTAATACTATTAATTAATTCATTTAATTTAAGTTCAAATATGTATACCTTGTTATTTTTATTATTTCTTAATTGACTTAATTGATTACTTATTTGACTCACTACTCCTATCATTTTATTATTGTTTTTATTATATAAGCCAATTGTCTTATTATTGTTTACTATTGGTTGTAGTGATTTCTTTATTTCTTGTATTTCAATTTTACTAAAATTAAAATTGCTTTCTATTTGCTCGAAAAATACTTCTAGTAATCCTTTAATATGAAATAGATTAATGCTATTTGATTTATTTTTCCAGTTAATTCGATGATAATCTGGTGCATATATAAGTCCTCCTATTGACTTTTCTTCATTATAAACATTTGTCTCACTATGTTTGTTAAATGTATTACCTATTTCGAAGATTAGTAAGTTATCATTTGAATATTTGATATGATGTATGTAATTTTCTATTAAATTATATGTTATATTATTTCTCAGGTATGTTTGTTCCTCATTGATGGGATTATATAATTTTATTGAATTTTTGCTTTTTAATGTATTGTTTACGATTGAGCAGTTAATAACTTCATTGAATCCTAATTTCCTTAGTGTATTTCTGATTTGATTTATTTTTTTTAATTTTTCTGATTTTCTTCCATTAATTTTTTTATAAGTGTATTTATTGTAAAATTTGTTAAATCCATATCTTTTTCCTATTTCTTCTATAATATCTATATTATTATTTATATCATCTTTTCTATATTGTGGTATTTTTACAATAAATGCTTTTTTATTCTTTATGTATTGTGTAAAAAATTTTATTTCATATAATATGTTGTTTATTTCTTTCGTTTGTAAAAATTTTTTTTTCTTTTCTTTAGTACTACCTAGCCAATTATTGATAGTACTTTTATTTAATAGAATTTTTTTATCATTATTAATAATTTCTTCATATTGTTCGTAGTATTTTCCTATAGTACATCTTTCTACTTCTTTAATTATATTTATGCTTTCTGTATAGTAATTTTCATAGAATTCACTAATGTCATGATTGTAATAAGGATATTTTATGAATTTATAATTTGTATCAAATATAATTATTTGTATCTTTTCATTGTTTTTTATTTTAATTTTGTTGTTTATAAATTGTTTAATGGATAAATTGTGTTTTTTGTGATTGTTGTTGAAAATAACTTCATTAGCTCTGTTAAAATTTATTATTTCAAATGTTTTACCCCATTTAATTTTTATATATTCCTGAATATTATTTAAGCTATTTTCACAATATGTATTGTGTATTTTTAGTTCTTTTGTAATCCATATTGGTGTTTTGGTATGAATATTTTTTTTTATTATATGTGTTCTTCTATATTTTATTTGCTCATAGTTGAACTTTATAATTTTTTTATTGGTATTAAATTTAATTGGTTTTACGTATAATTTTCTTTTTGTTATGATACTAATTTCTCTTGCTAAACTAAATGTAGATTTGATCTCTTTTCTATTAGTTGTTATACTTAAATTCAAAATTTTGTCATATACGATATCTTCTATTTCCTCAGTTTCTATGCCGGATAAAGTTAATTGTTCCAAAATTTGTAGGAAATACTTATTGTGTATATGTAAAAAGCTATTTGTGAGTTGCCATGAAAATTTCATTTTTATGTTATATTAAAAATTTATTTAGTTTTTATGCTTTTGTAAATGATAAGTTATTATTATTTGCATATCTTTCCATAAATCTCATAAATCTATCCCATTCTGAAGGATTTCTAATAACATATATGCATTCTATACCTTGTGGTTTACCATTGATAAATTTTGCATTTACATCAGTTGTTAACAATGATCCTTCTTCGTCTTTAAGGTACATTCCAGTTATATCACCTTTTTCTTGCATTTCAGGCTTGATAATATCTGGTTGATTAAACCTAAAGGTTGCTGTGCCAGTACTACCATCTCTTGATCGTGTTAATTTTATGCTTGGTACTACTTTTTCATTGATTCCTTCTATAAATTGAATTACTGCCATTAATTATTCCTTTGATATATCATGTAAATTTATTTGTTTTATCTGGGGTAGGAGGATTCGAACCTGCGAATGGCGGAGTCAAAGTCCGCTGCCTTACCACTTGGCTACACCCCAATCTAATAACATAACTTGTACAATATTTTAAAATGTTCTGTCAAGCTAAAAAAAATTTCTTACGTATTTTATGTATTCTTGTAAATTTGCAATTTTAATTATTTGCTTATTTCCAGTATGTAACCATCTTATTGTTAAAGATTTATTTTTTAATGTCTGTTCATCTAGTATTATGCACATATTAATGCCTATTTGGTTTGCTTTTCTGATTTTCTTTTTAATGTTAGTACTACTTAGGTCTAATTCAAATTGTAATTTATAAATTTCTAGTATATTAATAATATTCCATATTATATTATAGTTTGTCAATTTATCTGGTACAATGTAAATCAGATTGCTTATAATTTCTTTTTCTAAGGATTTTTTAATTATTAAAATTAATCTTTCTATCCCTATAGCCCATCCAACTGCAGGAATTTTAGGTCCCCCTAATTGTGTTGTTAAATAGTCATATCTGCCACCTCCGCATATTGTGTTTTGCTGGTTTTGATTATTAGTGTTGATTTCAAAGGCTGTATAGTTATAGTAATCTAATCCTCTTACTAGATGGTTATTAATATTGTAATCTATATTAAGGTAGCTTAGTTGTTCGCATAGTTCTTGAAAGTGTTCGATAGAAGGTTTTCCTAAGTAGTTTTTAAGTAAAGGTGCTTCCTTTAAAATTTTTTGTGTATTTTCGTTTTTGCTGTCTAGTATTCTTAGTGGGTTATTATTTAATCTTTTTTTTGAGTCTTCATCTAGTTCATTTTTATATTTTTCTAGATATGTAGTAAGCTCTTTTGTATATAATTCTCTTTCTTCTAAGCTTCCTATTGAATTAATTTCTAGATTAAATTCATCTGTGCATTTTAGTTTATTTAATATATTATATGCTATCTTAATAACTTCTGTGTCTGATGTTGCTTCTTTACTTCCTAAGCATTCAATACCTAATTGATGAAATTGTCGTTGCCTACCTTTTTGTGGTCTTTCATATCTGAACATTGGTCCCAAGTACCATAATCTATTCATTTTATTTTTGAGATGAATTTTATGATTTAGTACAGCTCTTGCTATGCTAGATGTTCCTTCTGGTCTTAAAGTTATTGATCTAGCTCCTTGATCTTGAAATGTATACATTTCTTTATTTACTATATCTGTAAAGTTACCAATGGAGCGTTCAAATAAATTTGTATTCTCAATTATTGGTGTTCTTATTTCTTTATAGTTATAGTTACTAAGTTCTCTATATGCTATGTCATATATTTGTTGCCAAATTCCTATATCATCAGGTAAAATATCTTTTGTTCCTCGTACTGGTTGCATTATATTTATTTCTAATTTTAAATTTAGTTATTTTATTTATTAATGTCTAATCTTTTCACGGGCAAGGAGGGACTCGAACCCCCGACACCGTGGTTCGTAGCCACGTGCTCTAATCCGCTGAGCTACAAGCCCAATACTAGATATGATTGTAGCATATTTAAGTATGAAAATTTTTATCTTTTTATTCTTGATATTTTATATAGATATTTATATTTTATATTTATAATTTTCTTTTTTATTTTTATTAATGTTTAGGTTAAATCAGTTATGAACAAAACTATTCTATATCATGATGATGCTCGTAAAGCTTTAGAAAAAGGCATGGATACTTTGTCTGAAGCTGTTTCTATTACTTTAGGTCCTAAAGGCCGCAATGTTGTATTAGAGAAAAAGTATGGCTCTCCTCAAATTATTAATGATGGAGTGACAATTGCACGAGAAATAGAGTTACTGGATTCTATTGAAAATACTGGTGTTGCTTTAATTAGACAAGCAGCATCAAAGACTAATGATGTTGCTGGTGATGGTACTACTACTGCAACAGTTTTAGCTTATGCAATTGTAAAAGAAGGTTTAAAAAATGTTGCTGCTGGTTCTAATCCTATAATTGTAAAAAAAGGTATTGATAAAGCTGTTAAATTTATTACACAGAAGATTAGTCAATATTCGCGTCCTATAGAAAGTTCTCGTGATATATCACAGGTTGCAGCAATATCTGCTGGTAATGATGAACATATAGGAAAAATAATTTCTGAAGCTATACAGAAAGTTGGTAAAGAAGGTATTATTTCTCTTGAAGAAGGTCAATCTACTGATACTTTTCTTGATATTAAAGAAGGTATGAAATTTGATAAAGGTTTTATTTCTCCATATTTTGTAACTGACACTTCTAGAATGGAAGTTATACAAGAAGATTGTTATATTTTATTAACTGATAAAAAAATTACTTTAATTCAAGAAGAACTATTGCCTGCTCTAGAACAAGTTGCAAAAACAGGAAAGTCTTTATTAATAATAGCTGAAGATATTGAAAAAGAAGCTTTAGCAACAATTGTCGTTAATAAGTTAAGGGGTATTATTAATGTTGCTGCTGTACGTGCTCCTGGTTTTGGAGATAGAAGAAAATCTTTATTAGAAGATATTGCAGTTTTAACTTCTGGTAATCTTATTAGTGAAGATACAGGTTTAACCTTGAATAAATTATCTTTATCTAATTTAGGTTTTGCTAAAAAAGTACAAATATCTAAAGATAGTACAACAATAATAGCTGATGGTAATCAACATTCTGTAAATGAGAGATGTAATGAAATACGTAAGCAAATTGGTTTGAGCACTAATAGTTATGAGAAAGAAAAGTTACAAGAAAGATTAGCTAAATTGTCTAGTGGAGTTGCAGTAATAAAGGTTGGTGCTGCTACTGAAACTGAAATGAAAGATAAAAAATTACGTTTAGAAGATGCTATCAATGCTACAAAAGCTGCTGTTGAAGAAGGTGTAGTTCCTGGTGGTGGTTCAACTTATATACATTTATCTAAAGAATTATTATCTTGGGCTGGAAAAAATTTGAGTGAAGAAGAATTAATAGGTGCTTCGATTGTACATAAAGCATTGATCTTACCTTTAAGCAGAATTGCTGCTAATGCTGGATTAAATGGTCCTGTGACTGTAGAGAAAGTTAATAAATCTGTTTTTCCTTTTGGTTATGATCTTAATGCTAATATTTTGGTTGATATGTATGATGCTGGTATTATAGATCCTGCTAAAGTAACACGTTCTGCTTTGCAAAATGCTGCTTCAATTGCTTCTATGATACTTACTACAGAATGTATAATTGTAGATATTTCTTAATTATGTTTGTTTTAAATATTTAGTTAATTGATATATGCCGTTAGTTTTGTCTAGTTTATATATAATATAAAGATTTAGTATAGCATCCTTTTTTATATCTATTTCTTTTTTTGTTGTAAACTTGTAATATAGTGATTTATTATTGATATAATATTTTTTATTTTTATAATATGAGTAGCAAAACTTAGATATATATTGTTTTAAGTATGTCTTTTTATTCTTAATTATTTGGGCAGCTATTTTATGTAATGAATATGTTGTTATAAATTCTATCGTTTGATATATATATTCTATGGATAATGAAAAGTTTTGTTTTTTGTTATAGTGTTGATTATTAGTGTAATAGTAAGCAATATTAATTTTTTTCTCTAAGTTATTATTTTTGTTCCAATCATAAGTTAATGTTTCAAGACTTATATATAATAAGTCTAATTTTTTTAGGAAAATCTTTTTTTTCATAAATTTTCATTTTTTATTATAGTTTTAATTAATTTTATTAGGTTCTTAATTTTAATTTGTACCTGAGAATATAAAGTTGGGAAATTCTTTTTGTGCTTCTTGTAAGGATATTCCTTTACCTTTTTCTTGCCAAAAGTTAATAATTTCAGTTGCCTCATTTAATAAGTCTACTTTATCATTTTCTGATATCCATGGTTTTGAATCAAGTTCTGTTTTGAGTTGTTCCCATGCGTCATTTCGAGGCCAAAAAAAATAGCATGTCAATGGACTAATATTTTTACCTATCATATGATCTATAGCTATTGCTACATTGTTATCAAGCCATAAAATTTTGAATGTGAATTGTTGCAATATTTTTTCTCCTTAGTTATTATACGATATTTTTTTGTAATAAATTTTGAACAGTCTTTGTTAAAACTGCTCCTGTTTGTTTCTGATATTGTATTTTTTTTATATCTAATTGAATACTTTTTTTTATAGGATTATAGTATCCTAACTCTTCTATTGCTTTGCTGTCTCTTTTTTTTCTACTATCAATTAGTATAATCCTGTAAAATGGTTGCTTTTTTCTTCCTAATTTTTTTAGTCGTATTTTTAGCATTATTTTTTAATATATTTTATCTCTATTATTGTTAAGCTATTATAGCATAATATTAATATATCTTATACTTATTCTGTTTTATGTTATTGATTCTATCCTAATATTATTGAAAATTACAGTTAAGCATTGTAAAAATATAATACCTAACATAGGAGACATGTCCATACCAAATATCATAGGGATGGTACCTCTAAATAATCTTAGGTACGGATCTGTTAATCTATTTAGTGAACAAAATGGTTCATTATACCAATTTACTGTTGGTAGCCAAGCCAGTGATAGTTTTAGCAGTATAAGTATAAGGTATATTTCTGAAAAGCTTGCAATAGAAGTAAAAATTAAGTTAATTGAATAAGTTATTGTTGTCATTTTTTTTGATTATTGGATTTTTGTTGTATAGATTTTTAGTTTCGGATACTTCTGACCTATTTTATTAAGTAATTGACTGCAGCTTAGTATGTTACATATACTAACTTGGTTAATTGTAATATTGCTATCTTTAATTAAGAAGTCAAGGAGATTTAAGATTTGATAGTTTTTTGTAATTTTCTCAAGAATAAAAATAGAGTATTCTTGTTTATATAAAGATATTTTTTCTATGTAATCTTGTATTTTATGTTTATTTTCATATTCTGTGTGAATAATTTCTAGATTAGGTGTTATGCAGCTTATCTCACTAATCATATTATATGTTTTAGATGTATTAGTTAGAATGATATATTTTCTATCATTGTCTATCATATTTATTTGCTTAGTTTCTTCTAATAACTTGATGTATATATTTTTGATTAATATATATTTTCTTAAAATTTCATATATTATTAGAAATCCAAGATATCTTTCATATCTATGTTTATCTATTTCTGATATATATTTTATGTCAAGACTTGATAAAATGATTTTTATTAATGGATGAGATATTTGATATATTTCTAGTTGCATGATTTAATTATTATATATTGGTATATAAGTTTTAATTTCATGAGTTTATTTTAATATTCTTTTACATAAAAAATAAAGATTTTATAAATATAGCTTATCTTATAATTTTTAATAAAAAAGATATCCTCTAATTATTAAAATAATTAGAGGATATTTGTTTTATATTTTTGTATTTTCTATATTATTACACTAGTTTAATCAAGTGGTCTCATTGATAAAACGGCTTCATTTTCTCTGTTAATTCCTTTTTCAAATCCAGCAGCGGCAGCACGAGCTCTACCTGCATGCCATAAATGGCCAATGAATAAAAAGAAACCTAAGAAGAAATGAGAAGTTGTTAACCAGCTTCTTGGAGAAACATAGTTTACTGAGTTAATTTCCGTTGCTACTCCACCTACTGAATTTAAAGATCCTAATGGCGCATGTGTCATGTACTCAGCTGCTCTTCTTTCTTGCCAAGGTTGTATATCGTTCTTAATTTTATTTAGGTCAAGGCCATTGGGTCCTCGTAGTGGTTCAACCCAAGGTGCTCTAAGATCCCAAAATCTCATAGTTTCTCCACCAAAAATAATTTCTCCACTTGGAGATCTCATTAAATATTTTCCTAGTCCTGTAGGACCTTGTGCAGATGCTACATTTGCTCCTAATCTTTGATCTCTAACTAGGAATGTAAATGCTTGAGCTTGAGATGCTTCTGGCCCTGTTGGTCCATAAAACTCGCTTGGGTATGCAGTATTGTTATACCATACGTAATTTGAAGCAGTTAAACCCATTATAGATAATGCTCCTAAGCTGTATGATAGATATGCTTCTCCTGACCAAACAAAAGCTCTTCTTGCCCATGCAAAAGGTTTAGTTAATATGTGCCATATTCCTCCTGCTATGCATATAACTCCCATCCATACGTGTCCACCAACTAAATCTTCCATATTATCGATGCTGACAATCCAACCATCTCCACCAAATGGTGATTTCAATATGTATCCAAATATTACTGAGGGATTAAGTGTAGGATTATTTATAATTCTTACATCTCCTCCTCCTGGTGCCCATGTATCATATATTCCACCAAAGAATAGTGCTTTTATTACTAGCAAAAATGATCCGATACCTAGAAGGATTAAATGTATTCCTAGTATAGTTGTCATTTTATTTTTATCTCTCCAATCATAGCCAAAGAAAGGAAAAGATTCTTCTAAAGTATCTGGTCCTATTAAAGAATGATAAAGACCGCCAAAACCTAATACTGCTGAAGAAATTAGATGTACAACACCAACTACAAAGTATGGATATGTACTTGTTATTTCTCCACTTGGTCCTACACCCCATCCTAATGTTGCTAAGTGAGGAACTAAGATTAATCCCTGTTCATATAACGGTTTTTCTGGAACAAAGTGTGCAACTTCAAATAATGTCATTGCTCCTGTCCAAAATACCATTATACCCGCGTGAGCTACATGAGCTCCTAATAATTTACCTGAAACATTTATTAGTCTTGCATTGCCTGACCACCATGCAAAGCCAGTTGATTCTAGGTCTCTTCCTCCAACTATGTTACTATTATTAAAGGGCGTTTCCACGTGGTAAAACCTCCTCTGGGAATATGAAGTTTTCGTGAGGTTGATCTTGTGCAGCCATCCATGCACGAATACCTTCGTTTAATAAAATATTTTTAGTATAAAATGTTTCAAATTCTGGATCTTCAGCAGCTCTTAATTCTTGTGATACAAAATCATAAGCTCTTAAATTAAGTGCTAAGCCTACTATACCAAATGCACTTGTCCACATACCTGTTACTGGAACAAATAGCATGAAAAAATGTAGCCATCTTTTATTTGAGAAAGCTACGCCAAAAATTTGAGACCAGAATCTATTGGCTGTAACCATAGAATAAGTTTCTTCTGATTGTGTTGGCGTGAATGCTCTAAATGTGTCTGCTGCATCTCCATCTTCAAATAAGGTATTTTGAACAGTTGCACCATGTATAGCACATAGTAATGCACCTCCAAGTATACCTGCTACTCCCATCATGTGAAATGGGTTTAGAGTCCAATTATGAAAACCTTGTAGGAATAGAAGGAAACGAAAGATTGCTGCAACACCAAAGCTAGGCGCAAAAAACCAGCTTGCTTGACCTAATGGATACATTAAAAATACTGATACAAAAACAGCAATTGGTCCTGAAAAAGCAATTGCATTATATGGTCTGATACCTACTAGTCTTGCTATTTCAAATTGTCTTAAGCAAAATCCAATTAGTCCAAAAGAGCCATGAAGTGCAATAAATGCCCATAGTCCTCCAATTTGACACCATCGAGTAAAATCCCCTTGAGCTTCTGGCCCCCAAAGTAAAAGCAAGGAGTGACCCATGCTGTTTGCTGGTGTAGATACTGCTGCAGTTAGAAAATTACATCCTTCTAAGTAAGAGCTAGCTAGTCCATGTGTATACCAAGAAGTAACAAATGTTGTTCCTGTTAACCATCCTCCTAATGCTAAATATGAACATGGGAATAATAGTAATCCAGACCATCCTACGAATACAAATCGATCTCTTTTTACCCAGTCATCTATTAAATCAAATCTTCCTCGCTTTTTTTCTTGTCCAATTGCGACAGTCATAAGTTATTTCTCCAACTCAAATTATTTAAGTAAATATATATGTTCTTTATTTATTCTTCAATTAATTTAATTCTTAGTTATCTTCAATTGAATATTTTATATTTTACTTTTCTTATCAGTTACATATTATTATAAGATTAATATATCTTAAATTATATGTTATTTATGAATTTATCTGCTAGTTCTCTAAGTTAAGAAGTCTTTAAAGGTAATGATGTTGATGTATTAAAAGTAAAAAAAACAACGTTAAAAACCCAAAAAACCAAAAAACATGTATTTTTTTTTAGGGAAAAGTAGTAATAAAAGTGAAAAAAACGTATATACATGGGTATATATAAAAAATATTTACCCGATAAGTATATTATCACATTTATTTAAAGTCAGATTTTACAAGTTATTATTAATTTACAGTTTCTTTTATTGTGATTTTTTGGAATAGATATCCTGTACCTCGAGCAGTTAAGATTAAATCTGGATTACTGGGATCATCTTCCAGTTTGGCACGAAGTCTAGATACGTGTACATCAACTACTCTTGTATCTACATGTCTTTCTGGCGTATATCCCCATACTTCTTGTAATATGGATGCCCTTGAAAATGCTTCACCAGCTTTACTTATTAGAAGTTCAAGTAAACTAAATTCCATACCTGTTAAACGTACTCTTTCGTGATTTTTATAAACTTGTCTCTTATTCGTATCAATTTTTAGAAAGCCGATATTAATAACTCCAGAGCTTGGTATAGATGAATTTATGTTAATTTTCTCTATTCTACGTAGAACTGATCTAATTCTTGCTTCTAGTTCTTTTGGTGAAAATGGTTTTACTATATAATCATCTGCTCCTAATTCTAGTCCTGTTATTCTATCTGATACATCTCCTAGAGCTGTTAATATTATTATAGGTACATCGGATTCTTTTCTTATCTCTTGACATACTCCATATCCATCTAGTTTTGGCATCATAACGTCTAATACTACTAAAGTTGGATACTCTTTTCTAAAAATTTGTAATGCTTCTTCTCCATCTGATGCACTTACTACTTCATAACCAATCATTGAAAGCCTAGTTTCTAATATTCTTCTAATACTAATTTCATCATCAACTACTAGTATTTTTTCTTTATAATTATCCAATTGTTATTTCCTTTTTATTTATATCTATTTTACTATTGTAAATATTCCAATTTGTTTTTCGTCTATAAAATCTATAAGGCAATAAGCGTTTATTTTTATTTAAGGAATGGTAAATTTATTTTAGGATAATTAGGTATTAGTATTTAATATTTTGTACTGATTTGTTTATAATATATATTTAAGTTATTCATTTTAAATGTTATCTTTACTATTTTTTTATAAAATACATTGAATTTACTTGACAATTTATGGTTCATCATATTATTATAATTTTACAAGTTATTTAACAAAAAGAATGAAAATTCTAGGGTGTTAAATTTTAGAGGTAATATTAATTTATTTTAACAATACTAATACTTTTATATACCTAATTTTAACTAAATTATTCTGGAAACA